CGCTCGTTAGGTGAAAGTCTCTGTCCTGAACTAGGTGCTAAAGGAGATGTGGATCATTCAACTGTATGTATGTCTAATTTAGATAGTAGGAAGGAAGAGTTAGTGAATTATATGAAGCAGGATATATATATGCTTGGTGGGATAATGCACAAGGCACAACAGATATACTTGAAGTACTTTTATGTTTATATAACAAGTAAAATAACCTTATCCTCCCTTGCATTAGCTATTTATAGACTTCATTTTGACAACGATGTTCATACTCCTATTGCGATTCCACATAGAACAGCCGACGAGTTTATTCGTAGGGGCTACTATCTATGGTGGACACGCAGATGTTTATTTACCTAAAGGGGAAAACCTATTCTATTATGATGTGAACTCCCTGTATCCTTATGTAATGAAAGATTCCCCTATGCCCATAGGACCAGCTAAATGGAATGGAAATTTGGTACATCATGAACTTGAAAGCTTATATGGTTTTATGGAAGCTTATGTAAAATGTCCAGAATCCATGAAAAGACCATTCCTACCATATCGTGATGAAAAGGGGCTTCTTATCTTTCCAACTGGAGAGAAAATAGGTATTTACTATTCAGAGGAGCTGAAATACGCTCGATCAATAGGCTACTCAATCACACCTCTACGTGGGTATCTATATGAGAAGGGATTTGGATTATTTGCAGGATTTGTTGGTCATATGTATGAAAATAGATCTCGTGCTAAGGCTGAGGGAAATACTGGATTAGCTTATGTTTACAAGATACTAATGAATAGTCTCTATGGGAGGTTTGGTATAAACCCCAATAGTACTATATCATAAATCTGTGGACATGCTCGATATGAATATCTTTTAACTCTAAATAGGTTTCAAGATGCTCATGCATTGGGAAATGCTTATTGGCTATGTTCTTATCTTTCATATGATAGTAGTAAAGCAACCTTTATTAACGAGCCTCCACGGAACTCAGCTGTTCAAATAGCTGCTGCCATTACTGCTCATGCACGGATATACATGTATCCTTTTCTAAGTAGGGCTGACTCTTTCTATACCGATACAGACTCAGTAGTTCGTTGTTCTCCTCTACCTGAAGAATTAATATCATCCACTGAGCTTGGTAAGTTCAAGTTGGAGTATCGCGTAAGAGAAGGAATATTTCTTGCACCTAAATCCTATTGTTTCATTTTGTTTGAAGAAGAAAAAGCTTTAGTGGTTGGGACAGACATTCATGTCACGAGGAGATATGCCTTTGTTTGTTAGTTGTCATAAAAGTATGCCTTTTTTTCTTTCCCTTGGTTTAAAGAGTTTGATAGGAAAGACAAGGGCTAGGTAAATAAAGTAGTAGTGTCATTAGCCAGGTAAAAAGATTCAATAGTATAGCACAGGAGAGTAAAAAGTAGTAAGTAGAGGTATAAGCACCGAGTTGCTGATAGAAAGTTTCAAAAGCTTGATGAGATGAAAACGTTTTAGTATCTTCTCATATTTGCAACCATGAATGGGATGGATGAGTAACTTCTTTCTCTCATCCTCCTCTTAAGTATAAGCATAAAGCAAGTGTGAAAAAAGGAAGAGTGTGCCCCCAAGAATGAATCTATCTTCAAGGTCGTCATGCGCTTGACCCAATTGCTAATCCTACGTTAAAAGGAGGAGATAGATGTCTTTGGACCGTCCGCTGTTCTCCGTTTTCTCTCTCGAATGACAAGAATATCTGGTAAAAATGAACACACCCACCGAAAGAAGGGTGCCTTGCGACGTTGCAAGTGAAAGGGACTGACTCCAGTCTTTGGCCCTGGAAAGAGAAGACTAACTCTCACCAGCTAATTGCTCAGTAAAAGAAAGGCAGACCAAGCCCGGGACTAAGCAAGACTCTAAACCTATTTGTCCATGTCGGAGGTCAAATTCAAGGGGGGATGATACTCTGCTTTAATGAAGCTTCCAGTGCCATCTTTCCTCATTGCTTCCAAACGGACATTTCTTTTTGATTCAAATGAGATGCTAAGTCAAACAATAAGAGTAGAAATCAGGAGAGATAATTAAATTCTCTTAGGAGTTCACTAAACTGTATCCAGTGCCAGCTTCGCCCTTGCTCAACTGATTGATCCATTTTATTCTCTCTCCATTTCGATCATCTTCCCACTTCTTCATTCAGTATCCCCTCCCTCCTCCTTGGTAAGAAGGGAGTCACGGATAGGCAATTAGGTGTGTGTAGACTAGCTTGGTAGAGTAGTAGACTTGTGGTTTAGTAAGCAAAGGATTCGTAACGTGAAGAAAGAATAGAAAAGAGGGCAGTTGTCTATAACATATAGAACACTATTAACATGACTCACTAGAACCACTATGGGTTTTTTCTTTGAAGCAATGAATAAAATACATATAGGAGAAAATGAAATTCATACACTCCTTGAAATGAAAAAACTACACTCTATATGAGAATTCGCCAACTATTGCCTACTCAAGCTAGCACCGAGTAAGGTCAACTCCGGCCTACACCTATTCATTCTCTTTACGCACTACTTTCCTCGTTTACTTAAAAACTATACATATAACCTGGTAAGCAGGCAGGATCTTTTTTCCACAAGAAAAGAATTCCACGAAAGAGGAAGTACGAAAGGACAGAATATTCCGTGCCACAAGTTCCGAGATAGAATCAGCTAGTTCTGGCTAACAGAAATGAACTAGAAGATAAGCTTCACATTCACCTCGATGAAAGTCTGTCTATACGAGCTATGACCTCAAACACTATCTCCTAACTTAAATACACAGAAATCAAATACACTCTACTCTGGAGGAAGTAAACAATGAACTAGTCACACGGCTATCTAATTTTATGCATGCAAAATATACTTTCTCATATAGATAGGGAATCCCATGTTATCACTACACTCTCTTTGGTCTAAATAACTACACTCTCATAACACATAAGCACTACTTCCTATCAATGAACTATAACAACTCGTTCAAAACTAGAATTCAGACAATACATATATAATGCATTGAAGTCAGTTAACAATAGATGGACTCTTCCCACTAGTTCCTAAAAATGAACTCTTGTTAATAGAACCAATATAACCATATAGAATGAGAAGTAAGCAATGGACTTTTCCCACTATAGTTTGTAGTTTTGACATAGACGGCTGGCTCGGCTAGTAAGGAGACGGCTAGTAACTCCATTCACTATTTACAACAAATTTATTGACATAAATCACACAATAACTAGACTACACGGATATGAGAAACTCCATAAATAAGTAATTTCTTTCACTAAAAACTACACACTAACAAAGAGCAATGCACCATAGACTTGATCAATGACCTTCTCTTTCCATATATAATGAAATCTCTGGAAGGAAACTAAAATAACACTGAGCATAACACCCAACGACCTTATACAAGTGCTTGAGAAAGAAGAACATACACTATCAGGAATTAACTACACTACAGGGCTATATATGAAAACAACGTATTGCATGGACTAATAACTACACAAACATTACGATAATCTAAATTCATACACGAAGAATTAGAGGCAGTAGGAAATAACTGCACGTTCATAACAAGAGAATCTCAAATCCAGAGTTCCATCTAGAGAGAAAGCAAGTCGTTCTACACGTAACGGCGGCTATATATTGGGCAATCAACCACTATACACTATAAATGACTTCGCTATTTAAATAGTCACTAAAAAAATACACTGGTATGACAACGTGAAGAAATAAATTGCCAAGAGGCCATACAGCTGCTCATAATAGCATATCTAGTGATGTGTAGTAGTTTCTTTCCTTTTAGTTACCCCTTGCTTACTTATCTTCTTATTAGTTTACATAGCCCTCCCTTTGCTTACTTACCTTCTTTGGCTACTGGACACTACTCCCGTGACCACTACTCAAAAGTAACATACCTTCCCCTAACTAACATACCTTCCTTTCCCTAACTAACATACCCGCCATCCCCCCAAATTTTATTCTATGTCGCGCACAGGCCATATATGGTTATCCCATATACCTAGCTAGCTCCTTGCCTGCCTATGAGCTGAAGTGCTATCCTCAAGGCATATAGCCGTAACGGTTGTCTGATTGGTATTTTTCCTTGCTTGCTTCTTTGCTTTTGCTTCCCACAAAAAGGGCCTTACCTAAGAAAGAGAAAAAGTAAGTCCTTACCTACTACATATATGACACCAGCACACATCTACCAGTGGGAATTCCCTTTTACATACTATAAAAGATATTATGAGAAGCCGCGGAGTCAATAGTGTAGTGACTTGCTAGCGTAGTGAAATTCATGGTGTAAACAACGAGGTTATTCCAGATGTATGAATTGCCTAAAAGGATTTCGTGTCTACGATATTCTTCTTCACGGACACAACAAGATGAAGAAGGAAAAGCCGAAGTAGATGAACCCAGAATTGAGGAAGGCAAAACCGGGACTGAAGGGGGAAAGGAGGAAGGGGAGAATTGATAGGATAACATATCCCGAGATAGATAGGCTCTCATTTTAAGACCCATTGAGCGATCCAAGTTTCGCTCCTCATTTGTAAAAGTATCTAAATCGGTAGGAATGGGGACAAGGGCCTCTTGAACTTTGGACAACGCCTTCTCTGCTTTTGCCAATTTAACCTTTGCCTGATAAGATCAGAGCATACATTGTAAAAACTAAAAAAGTTCATTTTTCTTTGTAATGCAAAAAGCACATAGATAGGTGGGTGGAAAAGAAAACTGAAAAGATAGAGCTTTCTCTCGAAACAGCGAACAAGAGAGGCATGCTTAGACACGGCCAAGTCTTTCCACTCTAGAGAAAGGGAAGAGAGAATAAATAAGATCAGTCTTTTTCTTTTGTTGAGTACATAAAAAAACCACGAAGCAAAGGATAATCCAAATCCTGTCAATTTATTCCGGGTGCTGCACACAACCCACAGGTAGGATCCTGTCATAAGCTGTACTTGGTTGCAATAAATTCTTGCATCTATTCGCTTTCTTTTCCTCGAATTGAATAAGAAAGAGGGTTATGGACGTCCTAACGACAAGCATTTGCTTCTGGAATGGAAGGGAGCTGCTGCTATAAGATAAGAATAAGCAGTAGATAGTTGAACTTTGTTTCAGCTGCCGAGTTTACTTCATGAAAGAATGAGAATAGTCTTGTAATAGGAAAGAGCATAAACTCTATGTAAATTTCCAGAAGTGCGAGTTTATTACTTCGAGTCTGGTTGGGGTACATCGTTTCTGACGAAGGCATCAAGGCTGACCCCACGAAGATCGAAGCCATTACCAGCTGGCCGATTCCAACGTCCATCCACGACATTCGGACTTTCCATGGCCTTGCTTCATTCTACTATTTACCTTGTCAACGTTGAAGAATAAGGGATTGAACTACAACTCATAGGCTCAAAAGCAAGTTCTATTATTTTTACTTTATCTTTTCTCATAGTTATCTTGCTTTCATTCTTTCTTTTCCACTTGTACAGTTAGAAGGAGGGATGGTTAAGGAAGATGGGAGTACGTTCTTCTGGGTATGCCGACGAAATGATCTTAGGTATAGAGGTTATTAAAGGAGATGCTGGAAAGAAGTGGCCCTGCTCGAACGTGAGAAAAGAAAAGATTGAGAGAGAGAGTCCATTTCTTAATAAAGAAGAAGCTACACCGGAACAGAGAGAAGGAACCCGGATGCTAAAAGATATCTTCTATTATTCATGGTATCGGTTAGAAGCTATTATTAAGCGGGAGTATATATTGGATCCGCATCCAGGGCTTAGAATCGCTGGGGTTGAATTTACCGAACCTTATCTAACGTGTAAGGATAGTACAGTAATAGCTTTGGCCGTAATGAGACTACTCATAAAGTATATCTACAATATAGGATTTAAGTATGGAAAGTTTACTATAGGCTATACTATGATCACCCCTTGGGGTGATCCTTTAACCTTTAGCATAGGTAAAGCTATTGAATTGATAGATGAAAGTGGTAATGCTGTTCCTAACATGGATGTATATCTTAAGATTGAGAAAAATGTCATACAGAAAGCTGAGGAATATGATAAGAATTTATTAAAAAGTCTATACATTCGAGTATACATGCTTGATAGGCAAGAAATCTTAGACAAAGAGTTGCCTAGCTCCGATGAAATAGCCAGCATAATTTGGAATTTAATAAAAGATGGCATAGGTCGTGGTGAACCGCAACATGTTAATCCACTAACTATGGGTAAGATTCGTACTGATCCTCAGTTTATCACGGCTTTGAAGTCAAATAGATTGAAATGTGATCCTTTCATTGTAGCTGATATTGAGACTGTTTTTGTCAATAATGTGCATGTACCTTATGCTGCAGGGCTCTTAGTGGTTAATCCTGGTGATGATGTGGCTGCAATGGATGATCTAATATACACATCTTTTACAGAAGATTAGAAATTTATAATACCAGCGTTTGAAGAAAGAAGTATTAAAATGTTGGTTGATTTTATAAATCGTATAGCGGCCCAGGGATCTACTATCGATGGGGTTAAAACCGTTTACTTTCATAATTTCTCAAGATTCGATGGTATTCTCTTAATGAAGTTTTTAGTTAATCATATGGGTGATTACAAAATCAAACCGCTGATGAGGAACAATAAACTTTACGAGCTATCAGTATATAGTGATGATAAAATGGGGAAAACAAAATTGTTATTCAAGCTACGGGATTCATACACTCTCCTTCCTAATAGTCTAGATACATTGGCTAAGACATTATGTCCTCACTTAGGTCCAAAAGGCTCAATAGCATATAACGAAGTTCAAGTATCTTCTCTTCAGGAGAATAGAGCCACATTGTTGGATTATATGAAGCAAGATATACGTCTTTTAGGTGGTGTTATGCTTAGGGCCCAAGATATATATTGGACTAAATATAATGTAGATATTGGTGAATGTTTAACATTGTCATCGCTAGCTATTAGAATATTGAGAATTAAGTATTACGATAATAAAGCTTGTCCTATCTATATACCCTCTAGTAACCAGGATGCATTCATTCGGCGTGGTTACTATGGAGGTCATGCTGATACGTATAAGCCCTATGGAGAAAATTTGTATTATTATGACGTGAACTCATTATATCCCTTTATAATGAAAACATTTGCAATGCCGGGTGGTAAACCAGTCTGGCATGGTAATTTGGATGGCCTGGATTTGGATAATATGTGTGGATTTATTGAGGCTTATGTTGTGTGTCCTAGTACTATTACTCGACCCTTCTTGCCTTATAAAAATAGAAAGAAAACATTGCTTTTCCCTACAGGTCAATTTGTAGGAGTCTACTATAGTGAAGAACTAAAGTATGCCCGCCAATTGGGTTATGAGATTCTACCACTTCGGGGTTACCTGTTTGATAAGATGAGTAGTCCATTCGAATCATTTGTGTCTGATATCTTTGCGAGTAGACAAGAAGCTAAGAAATGTGGTGACGATGCTATGGCATATGTTTACAAGATTATAATGAATAGTCTATATGGTAGATTTGGTATTAATCCTGAAAGTACTATAACGGAGGTATGCCAAAAGGCTAGATATGAGGATTTGCTCCAAAGGAATAATTTTATATCAGGAAACAAGCTAAACGATCATTACTATTTGGTCAGTTATCATAGCCACACAGGACATGATGATAACTCATCAGACTTCAAACAACCTACTAATTCGGCAGTTCAGATATCAGCGGCAATTACAGCTTGTGCTCGTATTCATATGTATAAATACATATCAAGACCTGATTGTTACTACACAGATACAGATTCTGCTATTCTTGGAAATCCTCTTCCTGAAGAGGAAATCTCATCTACTGTATTGGGGAAGTTAAAACAGGAGCACATTGTAAAGAATGCCTACTTCTTAGCACCCAAATGCTACACATTACTAACCAATACAGGTGATGTAATTATAAAACACAAGGGTATCGCTAATGAGTTGGTTGATTATGAGTGGTTTGTGTCACAATACGCGGATATATCAAGAATTAAGCAGGGAGTCGTTGAATCTTCATTCAGAATTGATTGGCATACACTCCAGATTGCCAAACAATATTTACATGTTAATCTAGGTATTAAAGTAGATAACAAAAGGGTTCCTGTGTATGATGAAAATAAGAAATGGATTGATACTGAACCTAAGTCTGTTTTAGACTTTGGTGGTGAAGATAGCACTATTATCAAATATGAATTGAAGAAATTGCTGCATAAAAATGCTTGTATGCAGTCTGAAATTGATATACTTCAGAGTCAAGCAAAAGAAAGGTATGAGCTTGTAGCTCGCATGGAGTCAGAAATGGCACAACTGCATCTGAAAGATCATGAAAAAACTAAGCTTATAGCAGATCTAAATAATAATATAGATCGTTTTGAGTCCATTATAAATTCACTGCGTGATTCAATTATATCGAATTCAATTGATAACCATCCTGAGGAAGCTGTGAAGCACCCACCAACGGTCAGCAAAGAGGGTTCCAACTATAATGCCAAAGATTCTACATCTATGACCCCTAAATACAATGCAAGCATTGATGGTTATAAAACTTCTAAGAGGAAGAAAAAAAGGAGGAAAAAAAGATAGTGCCCAGTAGGTGAGCACAAGCACAGCCAGCGGATATAAACCAATGAAACTACGAGATAGCCCTTTTCCATAATACTACTTGATAAGCTAAACACGTTGCTGAGTTGTAAAAACGTTGCAACAAATTAAGCAAAAGACCAGGCTAGTGAGTATGATATGGACGATGAGTATGATTCCAAGGCACTACCCTTGCGTGCGAGGATGTTCTCCCCGGTGACGAACTTGTGCCCGAAGCAGTTTTAGATGACTCGATCCTAGGAGCGTTGTCTTTTTCATATACTCTCACCTTAGTGTGCTACACTTGAGTTCAATCATACCTGGCCAGAAAAAGTGACAGAGGAGGTATAAAAGTGAAAAACAAGAATTTGGGAATGAGGATGGTGATTGGCAAGTGCAAGCAGGATTGGTTAGAAAGAAAAAGAAACTTTACATTGGACTAAGTTAAGTGGAGGAGTTAGAAAAAGAATTGCATGCCTCAGCCATTGGAAGACATTCTGGCATGCGGGCGACCTATCAAAGAATTAAGAGAACATTCTATTGGCCTGGAATGAAGAGGGAGATATGAGGGTTCGTGAGAGAATGTGATAATTGCCAAAGGAACAAGAGTGACCATGTACCATATCCAGGTTTTTTGCAACCTTTACCAGTACCGGATAAAATTTGGAGTTGTATTGCAATGGACTTCATTGAAGGCCTTCCAAAGTAAGAAGGGAAGAGTTTTATTTATGTGGTTGTGGACAGGCTAAAAAATACTCTCATTTCATGGCTTTGTTTCGACAGAGAGTGCAACATTTGTCAACGTTGGGACAAAGAGAATGGCTTTCTTTTGTGAGCTTTAGTTGAAAGAGGAACTTTAAAGACATATACTTTGAAAGAACTAATCACCGCTTGCCTATCAGAAGATTGGTTTAGACCCTCTGCTAGAAACTACGTACGATATTCGGTAGTTTTAAGGTGTGCGTGCTTCTGTTGATTGCATTCTGGCCCTTCTTTCACACTTCTTGGTAAATGGCGTAGGCTTTCATTGCGTTGGGGATAAAGAGACATGGTTTGCTGTTCTGTTAAGACCGCCTTCTTTAAGGTGCAATATTTAGAATAGGTGATTTGTTTGTAGTAGTTGGAGTAGTTGGGAGTAGTTGGAGTAGATGAAGACGACATAATGAAAGATCACATATTTGTTTGGCAAGCGAGATATTCTAATCTCTTCACTTAGGTGTGGCTGGATTGAATCCTGAAAAAGAAAAGAAGAAAGAAAGAAGAGTAAGAAGAACAAGATGGACGACTTGGTAAAGATAAGGAGTCGTGGTGGGAGCTCACCGGCTCTGAGATCATGACTGATTCATGGACTTCCGCTCGCTCGTTCCACTGTAGTTTCACTCGCTCTTTTGTACTCGTTTCATTTCCATTTCACTCGCTCTTTTGTAGTTTCATTTCCATTTCACTCGCTGGGTCACTAAAGAAAGAATAAAAAGAAAAGAGAGAGTGCCTCACGCATTTAAGCTTCTTTTCCACTTACTCGGAAGGGAATGAATCCAACCTAGAACTTCTCGTCAGTGGCAAGAGAGGGCCCAAGGAAGGACGGAAGAGGAGCAAGGCTGACGGGCTATATACCAATTGGGGAATCCCACAACCAAAGGGCATTGGGCCCGCGGAAGCACCTCAAACGGAGAGTGGATTGAGTGATCCTGGGTTCGACTCCCCGCTGCCTGAATAGAATAAGCGGTGGGACTTGTCTTCCTATAGCTTTACAAAAGAAAGATAATATCTTGTATGGAAGCAACTCAGTAAAACGAAATTGAACAACCCTCTTTCGTTAACTCAGCTGGTTTGTCTCTCTCTGTCTTGTTGACTTTCTGTAATTCATACTTTGAGTGAGAAGGTAAATCTCTCTATCAAAAAGGGAACCTATGTAGGGTCAAGACAGGGATAAAAACGAGAGTAAAGATAGGAAGAAAAACTTCTATTCCAAATGCTGCTTAGCTAGCCACCGAAGTGAGCCGAGGAGCCGAGTAACGTAACAATCCAGAGGATAATTAACCATAATTCATGGAGCAAAAAAAAGATGAAAGTTCCTCAAAGACAGAGATAGAACTCGCCATTGAGAAAGCAAAGTGGCCTTTAAGTGAAAGAAGAGAGCAACAGGCTCGAAAAACTCTATAGACTCAACCTAAAAAGCATTAGCTGAATCCACTACTGTCCAAGAATGAAAGGGAAGCCCAACTCTTTTCTTTCATTTCGAGGATAAATCTTCGAACAAGAGGAAAGATTGGAGCAGAGAGTCAACCACTTTTCTAGAAGGATCCTTTTGTAGTGTAGATGAACTTAAATCCAAAGAAGAATGGTCAGTCTGTCTAGGACCCTTTCTTGATCGACCCAACAAGGGATCTCGTCCTTACTCTCTGAGGTCTATCCGACGCGGCTCGAACCCAGATCGGCTTACCTTACTTTCAAGCATCAAATCCATAACATGGTCTATTCTTTCAGTTCCTGGCTCCGGTCGTCAATTCAAAACTGTGTTTTTTTCTATACCTTCTGTCTATCAAAACTAGAGTTTCGGACACCTCCTTTACGTACACCCGAGTCAATTTACATACACCTGTTTTTCTTTTCCAGGCCTCCAAAGCAATATACTTTGGCAGGAGAATCCACGCTTTTGTGATTCATTTATGTTTGGGTTAGCGCCCCCCCTTTCGGGCATGTTCGCTACGGAGTCGTATCAGTCCGACGCGTCACCCACCCCACTAGCCCTAACTAAAGAAAAGGGAAAAACCTTACCATACCGAACCCACTGAGCTGTCCCGAGGTTAGCTGAAGCTCAGGTTCCAACATAACAGGCATTTAGTAAACCGCACCAGGAGAGTCAATATGGGTTCAATATGAGATGTTTTGGCTCACCCAGGTTTCTTCATCCTTCCACGCCTGCTGGGCAGACCCGAGTCCTTCAAGTCATAGTTCTCCGTTGTTGAGGAATCCATTGGAGAGATGGAACTCGAGTCCTTGGCCTGGCTAGCGGTGAATTCATTTTCATTTTGCTTCGGAGACTACTTCAGAGAGCCACGCCTCGGGATAAAGAGAGAATATGGTACCACAACGAATAATCAAAAGATAAATTAGTGAATTCCACATCCTGGTATTCCACAGTTTAGTATTCATTAATGTGAGTCAACGGATAAAGCTTATCAAATTGATGCTACACCTGTGGTAGTTAGGTCAATTACTCAATTCTATGTCTTTCTCTTATATAGCGGGGAAGATTTCACTGCAATTAACCGGGCGGGCAAGTCGAACTATATTTATTTTTCAAAAGCAAATTCGTGGCTTTGCCTATTTTATTTTTAGGGCAGGGTGGGCTGGCGAAGCCCACTAGTAACTTCAGAAACATCAAAGAGAAGATTCGATAGATAGGAGAGGAATGCCTTTTGTAAACAGGAAATGAGTCAATTAACCAAATCCCATCTTCAGTGACTTTTGTTACAACTGCTTGTGCTTGAAATTCCTTATTTGGTGTAGCGGCTCCATGTCAAAAGGAAAGGCAGGGAATGGAATGTTTTCTAAGGTAGGGCAGTCAGGTACAGCAAACAGGTCACCTATACGCCGATATGCAGAAATTTTGAATAGGGCATTGGCTTGGGCGACGGACTCTTATCTTTCTTTCTTATATAAAGAAAGTTTTCCTTCATATAATAAATAATGAAAAGAGTTCGTTCCGTAGTTTACTCTCGAGTGAGGAGTAATGGAATCTTCCTTGCCTATTGCTTTCTTCTTCCTTTCCTTCTATATGTAATTTTGACTCTCCTCTGTCTTCGGGATTGGAATATGTTGATGAATTACACCAGGGATTTTCTTATAAGGATAACGAAACTCTAGATGAGGAAATGGAGTTTGAAAGCAACCTATTGGCTTGGGGAAGCATCATCTGTCTTGTCTTATGATAAGGAATATACTTATCTCTTCGGATGGGCTCTCACACTATACTTTACTGTAGGGCTAGGATAAGCAAACTATTAAAGTTAATGAGAAAACTACTACTACAAGTTCAAGAACAAACTATACTAGTCAAGAGTTACTTTAGTGATTGGAATAGGCATTTGCATAGGAGAAAAAAGTTCATTAGAAAAAATGTCAACGAATAGGAAAAGAGTTATTAGAGAAAGGACAATAGCGCTTGGAAGCTAAGGAATATATATAAGTAGTGGGGCAATCAGATTAAGAGTAGGACTACGAGTATGAAGTACAAGAAGTAAGAAAAGAGTGGTCCGAAAGGTGAAGTTGTGTTTTTTCGGCAAACAACATGCTAAAAGGGAATGCAGGCCAGAAGTGAAGGCAGAAGCTGAGTATTGGTCTTATTTACCTGAGCACTGTGACGCAGTCGGTCAAGTATTGAGTTTAAGTGACGGATTTTCCTTACAAGTCACAGGAATAGGACGATACCTAGTCTACCGCTTTCTCGGGGACTACTTTAGCTAGTCCGAGTAATCTTCTAGCTTTTACAATACCCTTACCTAATCTTATCTATTTTATTTACCTGATGGCTCACTAGCTCTTGTTGTCTGGCTGGGTCAACCTTTTCCGAGTATTCGCTTGCTTGCCTGCCCAGACTTGCCGTGTTGCCGGATGTCAAGCGAGACTTTACTGATTAGGAAGGCATGTGAGTTGAGTAGATGTAGAGAGAGCAATTGTGAGTTAGGAAGGTTAATCTACTGTTCAGTAAGTAAGTAAAGGAGAGGTTGCTTTCTATATAATAGTAAGGAAAGGTTGCTGACTCTTACTACAAGAGGAAGGAATCTCCGGGATGGATAGAAATGAGTCCGGAACTATAGGTATGACCCGAGAGATACAGATTTGACTAGTGAAGTAAAAGCTCTCTTCTTTATAGGTAATTCTCTTACTTCAGCTTGACAGATTCAGTACTGTTCTTGCGTAACGAATTGCTCAACACTACTTTCAAATATCAGCAGGCCCTAACTACTGCTTAAGAGTCAGACAGATTGATTTGATTTGCTTAGATTACCTTTCCTCTTGCCCGGGAAGCGAATTCCTCTTACAGCCGGCCCTACTCTTCGGTGAGCTATTGGTCTTTGACTTCTTCCTATTGCAGTGAGTCTAGCCTTGCAGTTCTTTCAGCTTGACTCTTTCCAGCTAATTCTCCTAGTTGTTTGACAAGTGTTTTTCTAGCATCTCTCTACTCCGTACTCTAGTTATGAGTTTGAGGTGAACCCAAGCAATAAAGATATGAGTCTTTGTTTAGCAAGCGTAAGTGAGTGCCCCAGAGCCTATGACCCCGCTAGTTGATTAGGTACACCAGAAAGCCTATTCAAAAGTATGGTATTCTCGTACCTTCTTCAGGTGAGTGCCGGAAGGATTACACGAAAGTGACAGAAGGATGGGAAGAGGGGCCTTTCTAGATTACGGGATACTTTAGTGTTTAGGGAAGCCCATACTTTGCTATGACCCAGACGCCCTGTTTTGTCTTTTACAATCTTTACCCAAGTCCGAAGTAATGCGTCTTTCTATCTAGTCCAACATGCTTACCATAATAAGACCCAACTTCTTCACGCCCGATCGCCTTCGTCCCATACGCTCAAACCATCCTTATCACAAGACACACCACCTTTTCACTTTTGATTTTGTGCTTGACTGCGTATTTTTAGATAAACCAATGAAACTACGATAGATAGGGAACTGGGCGGGCATAAACTCATATATAGTGTGTTTTCTATTGGGTTTTCTCGTCAATAGTTTCGGTCGGGTTTTTCGGTTTTCTAGTGCTTCCTTTTCCGTCTATTAAGACATAGAATTTGGGCACTTTTGGAAAGAGTACTCTTTCCAAAAGTACATACTACTCCGACTGGGTACAAACAGACTTCCGACATACATACTACATACATATACCATTCTAAAGGAAGACATCTTTCCGGGCCTCTTTTGATGTTCAATTAGTAAGTTTGAGGTTTGATCTCTATAATGTTACAATGGGCTGCGCCCAAACCATTCTTGGCTTTACAACTGCAGCGCCTACGGTTGTTGATGAGCTTTCTGGAATTTATATGGTAATGCGGTCGGTGATTACAGAATTCCGTTGCACTAATGTTGATCATAAGCAAGAAAGAGAATCGCTTTGATAGAGACTCCCAGGTGCGTATCTGGTAAAGAACCTACAGGAATAGCCGGATGTTCTATTTCGAAATCCAGAAATGAAAATGACTGGTGGTACCTGTAGAGTTACTAAATGTATCGTCTTTGGATTCTTCTTTTTGTCCTAAAGTCTTCTTCGGGAGTCTTCATTAATATGCTCCTAGTAGTTCACGGATAAAAACAACCGACTACTAAGAAAAGGCAGAAGTCTGGGGCACCTGCTACCGCCGTTGAAGTTTACGAATAGAGTTCGGTCGAAGGCAACCCAAGGAGTTCTTATTCTTCAATAGCAGTCCGGGTCGAGGTACCATGCCTTCTCCTTGACAGATGGAGATAGCTTCGAATGATGAGAAAGTGCGATACCTACTTTTAATGGTAAATGCTGTAAGCTCCGGCTTTGCGATATGACCCACCTTGCAATGTTCTAAGATGATGCTTCTGGAAACCGGAAGAATATGCGTCAGTTGCGGTTAGCCTTTCACCTTCCTTCTTTGTGGCAGGGATAGGTGGGTTTCCCCTGCCGGATTTCATCCTTCAGAAAGATTACGGTGGTTTGGTTCTTCTTACTATTTTGCTTACTTTTTTCTTTTGGTTGTATACTTTTTGATCTTGTTTGTTCTTTTGTGTTTTTTCCCCTATTTCAGTATATGTGTTTTGTTTCTCATTAGATCCGTTTTGTTTCTCAAACGATCCATTTTGGTTATCATTTGCATCTTGTGAAGTTCTTTCATTATTTTGCATAGCAATTTTATGTATATATGCATGGATTAAAAGTTCTTCATCATCGTGAAAACCACTGATTTTCACTGCTTTTGTATCTACCCACACTTTATCCTGATCATATACTTTTTATCTTTTGATTGAGCAGGGCATCGCAAGTATAGATTCGTATTCTTGTTGATTTATAGTAAATGATTTTAAATCCCGACGGAAGTTATTTCTTATCAAAACCTTTTTAGTAATAGATGGATTTCGATATTGTTCCTCAAACCAATCCTTGTTAACATGAGTACCTTTGTGCACAAAAACATCCTCTATCTTATCGTCCTGTAGTACCACTTTAAGACAATAGCTTTTGGGTGCTAAGAAGATTCCTACCTTCACTTGATTATACACTGATTTAAACATCCCTAACTCATCAGCGGATATAACATCCTCTGGGAGAGGAGAACCTAGAACAACGGAGTCTGTATCAGTATAGTAGCTATCAGATCTATTGATGTATGGGTGCATATATATCCTCCCATAGGTTGTAATGGCAGCGGCTATTTGAACAGCAGCGTTACGTGGTACTACATAATCATCTGATTTCTGACTACCCGAGCTATAGCAGCAAATGTAGATGTCATCCCCCAAAGGCTCCACATAAAGCCTGGTTTTCTTAAAAATTGTTCGTATTGCTCTCTTGTACAGATTTCAGTTATAGTACTTTGGGGGTTGATCCCGAACCTACCATAAAGTGAATTCATTAGTATTTTATACACGTATGATAATCCAACATTTCCTTCTTTCTTGGCTTTCAATCTGTTATCATATAGTTCAGTTACAAACTTATCAAACAGCCCGCATCCCTTATCAAATAAATAACCTTGCAGAGGAGTGACATCATAACCAATTGATTCAGCGTATTTTAATTCTTCACTAAAGTACACCCCGCGAAATTTACCCGTTCCAAATATCAATGTACCATCTTTCGCTTTGTAGGGCAAGAAAGGCTTATTAATATTATCAGGACATACCACAGCAGCATCGATAAAACCAAATAATTCATCAAGATTTTTCTCATATAAATTTGTAGCCCATTTACCCTTGCCTATTGGCATAGGATATTTTTTCATCACGTATGGGTAAAGAGAATTTATGTCATAATAGAACAAGTTATCACCTATAGGTTTATATACATCGGAATGACCACCGTAGTACCCACGACGAATGAAACTATCAACATTAGCATTTGGAATCGAAATTGGTGTTTTGATCGGGTCATAAAAGTGTTTTCGAAAGATAGTAAGTGCTAGTGAAGGTAAAGTGATCTTGGTTACTATATCTATCTTGTAGAGATTCCAGTATATTTGTTGTGCTTTATACATTATACCAGCCAGCAATAATATATCCTGTTTCATATAATCCATCAATTCATTTTTCCTTTCTTTCAAATTCTGTAGTACAACAGTATTGTGATCCATTGAGAACTTCCTACCTAGGGCAAAGACTAGCTGCAAGTTTATCAAGACTCGCTGGAAGTAGTTTCGTCACGAAAAGTGAATTTCTTTCCTTTATCATAATATACTGCTAATTCATAAAGTTCATTATTTCTCATCAACGGCTTGAGCTTGTATTTTTTATATAAAACTAAATGTCTAATAAGTAATATACCATCGAACCCTGAGAAGTTGTGAAAATATATAACATTATATGGTGTTTGAGAACTTCTAGCATTTGCCTCAATATACTCGATAAATAGATTAAGAACTCGCGTACTTCTTCTATCAAATTCATGTTCTATAACGATAGAATAATCTTCACTAAACCACGAAACAATATCGCCAATGCTTTTTTTACCGACCGCAGGGTCTACCTTCATGACACCCACAGCATAAGGAACATGTTGAAGGTTCTCATTAAGAATAGTCTCGATATCAGCAACCGCGCTGCAAACTTTTTTGTGAATCAGATCGCACTTTTGTGATCATATCTGACCTGGGTTTCATAGCTTTGTTCGATCGTCTCGATCTAAAGAACTTAGATGTCATAACACTTTTGCTAGGGGTATCTGGTAATGAAATAGTGGAATCCCGTAGTACTTCATCCAATCTTATTAATAATTCATTCTCTTCCTGGCTCGTAACGTTAGTAGTTACTCGCTGGATCAAAATCTTTAATTTCGCCAGTCGTATATAGCCTAAGAATTATAGCTTGCACTTTACCTAGTGAAGATGAAGGCTTATTTTTAACATTATCTAGCATAGTATATAAACCAAGATAAAATCCAGGCTGAACAACCCCATCATCATTGGCAACTTGAATTGCAGGGCCAAGTGTAAAATTGACAATAGGACCACCCTCAGATTGAGAGTCATAACTCACTGTCATTCTACAAAAACCAGTAATACCACGTTCAGCATGCTTCAGAAATGCGAGAACAACTTCACGATACAAAAAGTCTACATTCCGATATGATGCCAAATCTGTTTTAACAACCATTACCCCTCGGTCTGAATGAAGAACTACAGCTGCTGAATCCTTCCTCTCTACCACCCCGCTAAAGACCTACATATTGCGGCACAATATAACGACCCTGGGAACCGGTGAAAAGGAAGGAGGAATAGCATGGAAAAATACCACTCTTCGTTTTTTTTCGACAAGTAAATCCCCCCTCCAGTGTGTCTTTCAAAACGCAACCATCCCCAAGGGCATAGTCGGTATCTGTAAGATACAACCAACTAAGTAAAAGCATTACTTGTTGCCCCTTAGATTAAGCCTGCCAAACCAGCCTAGTCAAAAGACTAGATGTCGCACGCAAGTCTATTCTCTGAGCATCCATGTACTCAAGAAGTAGACGATCGGCATAAACCCGGACTTGCACCCCGCAGGAAATTTTTGGCATAAAATAGGGTGTAAGGTATTGATAGTAGAATGTAGAAACGAAAGGGGGTGTTTCACCGTATTGTTTATTTCTCTTTTTTCTTTTAATATATATGAAGAATAAGAGATTATGAAAGTTTAAAAGCGGTAAAAATGCATGAAAACTAAGTATGTGACTGTTTGATGTGTGAAGAGCTCTCAAGACAGTTTAGTTAAAAGCTTTTTTTCTTCTATAGATTGGTGTATAGTGGTGCATTGTGGTAACTGTTCAATTGTAAAAAATTGAGTGAGTTTGTAGATTGTGCAAATGTGAGTGGTGGAGTATGGATAGTAATTAGATTCCAATATATTATGCGTGCACTTATACTATGTTTTATCGAGGGTTTTCTAAACGTATTCCTTATGGTGGTGGGTTCGTGCAATTGTTTAGTTTACTAAAGCTTCTAATTACTAGTACGAAAGTTGCTTCTTTCCTGAAAGATTTGGTAGATAGATGGTGTGATCCTGAGAGTGGTAATAACTTTGGCATTGAAGGTTCCATGGAAGAAATTAATGTAGTTTCAGCCTCAACCACTTCAACGTGGCTCCAATGTCTTGGATGAAAAGAGCTTTACTTTAAGCTTGCTCGTCCGTTGCTATAAGCTAGCTCCTTACAGAGTTGTACTCGGCAGACAACGAACAATTAGAAGTTAATAAAGTCAACTAAAAAAGCATTATATCCATAATAATATAAAGAATAATCTAAAACTTCCGGAATCTACTTTATATGGGACCTTATAATCTATTTCATAGTTAGAGTGTTCCCTCATCCGCAATAAACAAAATGATCAAAATTGTTTTGTTTCACTTTTGGTTGTGAAAAGCATACATAAAGAAAACTCATTCATCGGAACACCACACTGCGAGTGCCAAACGGCTTACGGACTGAATAACGGCAGCAACCAACGGGCCCCCTGCAAAAAATTCATCATTTACGAGTCACTTCAAATGTGATCCCGCTCAGTGATTTCGATATCGGCTCACCTTTGTTTAATATAATCCACTCTTCTCTTTCTTATTCTTTAATATATATATAACTCTCACTTGACCGGGCGGGCCGGAAAGGTGAGACCGTACGTATAAGGGTCGTACGTAAAATTTCGGCAATGAAAAAACAGAAAGAAGGAGGCTCCGCCCTCGGCCTCTTTTTCTTTCCATTTCCGTCAAATGACCCGGCCTACCCTGGCTCTGACACCGTCCGGGCTCCCTTTCCTCCCTATGCTCCCCCGGCGCGGTGTTCCCCACACACAATTACGTTACGACCACTGAACAAACGTGGTTGACGAACATAGTTTATGCGCCGCTAATCTAGCGGCTTGTCGAGCATTTGACAAACTCACACCTTCCATTTCAAATAGGATTTGCCCCGTGGACACACGAGCAATCCAACCCGTAGGATTTCCTTTTCCTCTTCCCATTCTCACTTCTGCGGGTTTCCCCGTAATAGGAAGATCCGCGAGAAGTCTTACCCATATCTTACCATTTCTTCGGAATTTCCCGTTCATAGTACGATTGAATTGTCCGATTATAGCGCGACGCGCTGCTTCAATGGCTCGATATGAAAGATGACCAGCTCGTAAACTTTTGGTGCCATATCTTCCAAAACCAAGTTGTGTACCGTCCGGTTTGCAACCCCTACTACATCTGCATTTACTATATTTACTAAATTTCGTACGTTTCGGATAAAGCACATCCCTTTTTTTGACTAACTATAAGAGATCCACACTTTGACACCTAAAATTCCGTAACGAGTAGATACTGTAGCTGAAGCATAATCTATTTTCTGCTTAAATACATTACAAGATGTTTTTCCATACTTTCCGCATTCAGTTCTAGCTATTTCCGCACCTCCTAATCGACCTGAACAAGAAATACGTATCCCCTCCACCCCTTTTGGCATTCTTTTTTGAATATCCTTGACTATTCTACTAAAAATGGAACGAAATGAGATTTTAGTGTTCCTCGGTTGAAAAGATATGTCTTGAGCAATCAGAGAAGCACTTTTATAAACAGATTTGATCATGACCGTCCCAATTAAGGTATTTGTGTTTGTTCTATTAGACAAAAAAGATCGCATTTTATGAACGAGGTCCCAATAAAAGTTGTACCCGTACGGGATTCTCCTCTTTCTCAGTATGATCTCTATCATCATCTCTATTCCCTTTATCAAGACTCCTATCCTACCTAGGTCTATTAATTGATTTCTCAATTCCATTACCTTATTCTGACCCTTTAGGTAAGACCATTTTTTCCTTAATTTACCTAGGAGTTGTTCCCGGTAAGCCTCTAAAAGGAGGAGGAGGTTAATAGAATTCCCCCCAAGCCGCCCTTCCCTTGGAAAGAAAAAGGTAGCACCGAAGAAAGGAAAGAGCGAGATGCCTGGTTTTCTTGTTCCCGCGAAGCGAAGATCATTCGCCAAGCGAATGAAGTGGATCAACCTCTTTTTGGCTTGAGCCAAACACTTTTTCTCGCTGGTTGAGCTTTCTACAAAAAAAGCGATGCGAGAGCGTATTCTCTTATCTAAGCTTTCTTCCTTCGCTCCTCCTCCAGGTTCAGCTACACCCGATGCCACGAAATGATTGAGAACGTGGACGGGGTCAAAATGCATTTTTGTCTTTGTATTCAATAAATATTGCATGACCAAATAATTCAAGGAGGGGCGAAAAGCGGCGGGGAGGGTACTTTTTAGTAGATGACTCGTCGGGCCGTCAGAGCGGGACTTCTTTGGTAAAAATAACTCTAATTTCTTTTTACCAAAGAACTCTAAATTCTTTTTACCAAAGAACTTTAATAACAACGGTTTTCTGGAGGAGTCGTCGTCTTTTTCTATCAGGGAGGCGGCTATGTCAGTGAAAACCCCGGCGTATGTAGGATGCTTGAGGGCCTCGCTGACCCGAAGTGATTTAGTCGTTATCGAGGGTGGTCGGTCATGGTATCCATAGCGTTGCATCTTTTTCGGCCAAATCCTTATTTCGTTTTGCTTCTCCCGGTCGTCGAGCCTGATCGACTCGACTCTTTGACCTGCCGCCAGGCCTCCCACTTCCTTTCGTTCTTTCTCTGTACCCTTTAAGGAGGACACCCGCTTGACTTTCCCTAAATCCCACCACTCCTTCGCCTTTATGGGTCTTGATTTGTCGCGTCGTTTTAGTCGTCGTGGTCGACGGGGAAAAAAGAAACGAATAAATGTCCTTTTGGGAAAATGTAGAATAATACACCTACCGAGACGAAAGCCAAAGGTTAGTTTCGTTGGTGGACGACGTATCGAACCCAAATAAGATCTCAGATTTACATCTTGATACACTGATTTACCATAATAATAAATAGAGTCAATGGTGGCAAAGCCGCAGGAAGAGCCGCTTCTTTTTTGCGGGCTTCCATTCACCAGCGCAGACTACATACAAGTGCTCCCCGAACCGTGCTGGATAGTTACCCATCACACGGCTCTCAAACCCAACCTGGGGAAACAAAGGGTCAAAGCGCTTTATCCTTTGCCCTCCCGGCTGCCGTGGTTCGGATAAGTCAAGTCCCCTCGGTCGGAACGGTAGCTGCTTAGTCTCATCCGAGAGCCCCTTTTCTTTTTTTCTTTGAATGGTTGATTTAGGCTCCTTCCACTGCGCTATCAGGTACTACGAGCCCTCTGCCCCACGCATCTAAGCAGCTTACGTGGTTCACCGGTTCCACCGAAAAAATCTCATTAGGTTGCGGAGCATAGTGCGGCGGGCGCCGAGGTATCTTCTTTCGGTTTATTCACTGATCTGCTGAGCACTTGTTTTTTTATTTATGGGCGCGGCCGAAGACGAGATCAATCAGTGACGGCATCTCCAGCAGAGCTGGGCGCCGGGACCCGGGATGCGCTAGTGATCGGCACATAAGGGGAGTCCTTGCCCGCGGGTTTATCGGCCTGGTATCCTGCACCTCGCGTTCATGATATCTACATTCCACTGTGCCCCGGAGACACGGTCGAAGCACGCCCCGTGTGCGTCTTTCTTTCACGACATGCTCTGGTCCTTCCTGTGGTCTTCTAGCGTTATCATAAGTCGTGTCCGTCCCGGACATCTGCAACGTCCTCCCACGCCTGGACAAAGAGTGCCAGACGGACCCATTCGGTGACTTTCGCGGTCGCCCTCACTAAACCAACTTGGATCTGAACTACGATTCAGATCAAGTCTGACCGAAATTGGATTTCCTTTTCGTGCCATATGTTGCTTTTTCTTTACTTTTTCCCCAAAACTGCCCTTTACTTTCCTACAATGCAAGAGTCCCGATTCTATCTCAACCGATCTCCATACATAATACACCCCGGTCCTGATCGTGCTGCGGTACCTCGTCTACAATCACCCTGTCAGTGCTGCGAGAAATATGGCAAGAAAATATGCGGGCCATCTACGTTTGTACGCCTTGCCTTTATAGGAAAGACCATGAAAACAAACGTCCTTGATAGACAATAGGTGCTCTGCCCTTTTGTGTATAGATAGAAAATAATCGCCACCCCCCAGTATGCGCTAAGGCATGTTATGTATGAAAGCACAAATGTGCGTTGGGCACTTATTCATAATAATAAGAAAAGTGCCCTTCCTCCCTGTGTAGTAAGGTTTTTCAATCCCTCCCACCCAAGCCAACTTGCCCGCCGCCCCCAGCTACTCCCCTTTTCTCAATTTGTATATATGGGAGCCTTCTTTCGCCGCAATAGCAGCTCTGAGAAGCTGGGCTTAGGGTTCGCCTCCTTCGGTCCTTTTTTCAGTAACTCAATTGGCTTCCCTCAGCTCAGACTGGTGTCGCCACTTCTCCCAGGACCAGAATGATTATCCCTACCCGATGGGTCTACATTCATCCCTGAATGTCGTCAGGTACTCTTCACTTCCCCGCCATTCTTGTAACCGTCACCTGTAATCCGCGCAGGTGTGTCCGCACCCCACGAGAAAGAAAGGATTTCTCGGAGCAACCCCCCTGCTTCCAGACCCAGGAGTTTACTTTCCCGTATGAGCATTCGGTACATGTAGAAGTCCGTGCGTGGAAGAGTCAAAGGGTCACTACTACTGAGGATCCCCCCCCTAATCTTAGATGGGTCGTCTTAGGGTTCGCCGCGGTTCATTGCTGTGCTTACACACTGGGCTACCCTTCTCCGAAAGCTCCGCGGGACCACCTATCACTAGTCTTCGGCCGGAGGGGTTTATTGCACAAAAAGGCCGGGACGCTGGCTACCGCAGAGGGAAGCCGCCCAACGAATGTCAGATGCAAAGCCCCGCACCTCATTAAGATCATATTGGCATACTCTCCTAAAAAAAAAAGAGCAAACCCCATTGAAGAATATTCTACATTATAGCCTGCAACTAATTCAGCTTCCGCTTCTGGGAGATCAAACGGAGCTCGATTAGTTTCTGCTAGACAAGAAATAAAGAACATAACCAATACGGGGAACAAGGGAATACCGAACCATATCTGCTTTTGCGCCATGACAATTTCACTCAAATTACAGGAACCTACACATATTAGTACAGTAATAAGAATAAGACCAATAGATACTTCATAAGAGACCATTTGAGCTGCAGATCGTAATGCTCCTAGAAAGGCATATTTCGAATATAGAGGGCGTTCCCAACAATCCACGAGAATCTCATACCCAACTCTGAACCGTACGAGCACGTCCTCTGTAACCCCACCGCGCTTACGGCTCTATCCCCCACCCAAGCCAACTTGCCCGCCGCCCCCTTCCCTTTTGCTCCCACCCCGCTTACGGCTCAGGCTCCCCGCCGAGACTTACCCCGTAGCTCTCCAAAAATGGACTTAGCGCAGCCCTCCGAGTTTTTTCGGAGTACACTAAATCACACTGGAGATTGTGGAGGTCCTCAAGGGAGTCGAAGCTCCTCCCTTGGGCGGAAAGGATGCCCCTTAAGGTCCTTTCCAGAGCAGTGCGTGGCCCAGGTTCCGCTAGTAGGGGGTTTTTTTGCTGCGGAATCTTCAACAGGAGATCTGTGAATCTCCAGTTTTTTTTTATTGACTCCACGAGCCGGGCCCGCACCTCTTCGGGCGAAGTATTTTTTTGCAGCTCCCACTTTCAAAGAATTATTTCCACTTATTTTCTCGATAAGGTTTAGAGAATTCCTCGAAAATGCGATTATTTTCTTTTGTCTTAGGTGAAAGTTCACCCCTTTGGGGCAGGGTGGAACTGGACCTTTCGACTTGAACACCACTCTGTGCTACCGGAGGGTTGCTCCCCATCTTTTGGATCCAAATCAATGAAGGTAGGCGGCAGAGCAGGCAGGTCGCCCACATTTGGATCAACCACCCCCCAAGTAGAACCGCTCAGCCCTTTACTTTAGGGCTATCGGGGATGTCGAATACATCCTCCTTAGTTAAGAGGGCCCTCCTCCCTCCCAGGGGCTACTAAGGATTTTATTCTCCAAGGAAGCACTCGAAACCCGACAACACACCACGACAACACACTATATATGATAAATTTTCAATCCAAAATCACTAAAAAACTACACAATATATGTATTTGTTTATGCAAGCACAGAGCAAAAAGGAAAAAGAGTGGATCCGCACCCAAACGTTGCTAACTAATAAGAGATCAATTGCCACGTTCCAGCATCGGCATCATAGCAGAGGTTTCAGTTTCGGTACCGGTATTCAGAGAAATACCCAACTCAGACTCAGTAGGGGAGTCATCATCGTTTAGCAAATTTCCCACATGTCTAATCACCTCCACACTGTCTCCATCGGAATCCCTCAGATCCTCACCGATCTTATCCTTCGGATCCTCCTGAGGCTTGTTCCCTTCTTCAGTATTCCTCTTGCGCTGCCAGATCTGACGCTTCTTATTCCCCGGGTAAGCGGCATGACGCTGAAACAACGAGAGAAAAGAGAAAGTTCCAACTCGAACCCTCCTAAAGAAGCTCCCTCAGAACAGATATAAGAACCCGAAGAGGAAGAAGCTTCATGCAACATGATCGGGGCCGAACCAAGTCAAGTGACACTGTCCCTATGTGAAGTATGTGACTCTTTTGGGGAATCCCATGAAATGTTAATATGCCAGAGATGCGGAGATACATGCCACCCCCTCTGTGTCAAATTCATAGATGGACTAGAAAGAGGGAATGGAGGGTGCTGTGCAACCGGGTAAGCGAATGGCAGAACCGTAGCTAAATAGCAAAACCTCAAGTTCGAAAGATAAAGGGAAATGTTCCAAGAGAGGGCTCAACATACATAAGGGAGATGCTAGGCCCATACATCATAGAACGGGCCCTGGAAAATGGCAATTGCTGGCTTGCCAACTACTCAGACGAGAAGCCCATGGTGTCCATAAACGGAAAATCTCTCAAAAGGTGCGATAACTGAAGGGCGGGACACAAATTGCCCACAAAGCCAAAGGACGTCATGGGTAGTTATACCGAAAGCGTCTCAAGTACAGGGGTTAGAGAGACTTATATACTGTCTCCCCCATCAGACGAAGCAACATCTCTTCGTCTCAACAGCCAAATCTCTTCCAAAATGGCCGTCCCTTCCGCAAACCATGCAAATGCAACCCGCGAAGAAAACGGGGTATGGCTCGGGCAGGATTCCCATCCTCCGCCTCTTCTTCGAAAACAGGGGGGATTTCTAGTTTCTGATCTCGTCTGGGTGGGGTAAAGTGAAAAGTCACCCATGGTGGCCAGGTGTAATAATCAACCCATCTGACGGGTAAAACCTCGCCATGAAATATAAAAAAAGAGACGCCTTTTTAGTGGCTTGGGGATAAGACCTTTGCATGGTATGATGAGTCCCAGTTGAAAGCCTTCTTTCCAAACTTCTCACATTTTGAAAAGCAAGCGAGTGAAGATGCGTTTTCTAATGCAGTTAGGAGTGTGTTAATAGAGGTCTCTAGAAGGTTTGAGGTTGGTTCAATCTGCTCTTGCTTGGATGACAAGCTGTTTGCTAAAGAAGTCTATCCCAAATTCGAAAATGCTGGTGTGGTTTGTTAACTTTGCTGTTGATTGATAGAAAAAAAAAGTTGATTATTGGGGCTTCTTGATTTTCTAAAGGATTTGGCACTGGTACCGGCTAAGGCCACAACAGAAAAGCTGGAGCTCGTGATGGTGACATCTCAGAAACAAGCCTTTTACCGGTCGAAGGGTTACTCTTTACCTCCAAAATACCAAACTTTTGGGCCAGGAGTAAATAGAACCAGTAATTTTACCAACTAAAAGCGAGAAATGACCAGAGAACTAACTGCATTATGCAAGTCAAAACCCCGCCTGCTGTGGCTCCACCTGCTTGAACTCCAAGTGTAACTTAGGGTAGGGTTCTTCTTTTTTTTCTTACTGATCTCCTCCACATGCTCACAGACTTGAGCTTCCGCCAATTGACTCTCAGCTTGTAACTCGATCCTCTCACCTTTGTGTTCCATCCCAACTACACCCTTGCCCCAGTCTATTCTCATGGGCCCAAAGCCGGCAAGCCAATCCCTCAAATCATGTCGTAACCCTCCACCTCCAGAACTCTCAGGTCGGCAAATTATGGCCTTGGAGCTTAAATTTAAGATCCTTACACAAAGAGTTGGACTGTAATCGATTGCCGTTGGCCGGACTATGAGTGGCTTGGTCTGGGTTAATGGCAGGTTCAATTGTTGAGCAATGGAGGGGGAAACAATGGGTGCTCCCACTGTCTAGCATGGCTTTGATTGGAAATTGACCAATTGACCCTTCCAATTTCATGGTCCTATGGTGCCCTTCTCCATTAGGATCACCGAGAGTCATAGTTGCCCCTTCTTCCTCTATGTCTTCATCAAGATTGAACTCAAATTGGTCTAATTTATCTTGCCCATTCCCCTCACCATTGGCAGCCACCAAAGCGTGAATAGCTCGATTTGTACACTTGTGACCTTGGTGATATTTTTAACCACACTTTAAGCACAGTCCTCTAGCTCTTTTCTGGTCAATGGTTCATGTATTTGCTGAATTCAAAAGGTTCTTGGTATGGAAGGGTTTCGATTGTAGTGTGGGTTCTAGCTGCCATTGGAGGTTTTCTTGAGCCATAGCTACCCAGTGACAATTCGATTTGCCTTGAGATCTTTAGGGCATCTTTGAGATTGGATGGATTGAATAACTCAATCGTGTTCCTAATCTCTTCCCTCAAACCGCTAATGAAACTGCCTAGATAGAATTCTTCACTGGAAATCAATCATAGTTTGACCTGGCCTTAGCTTTCATGAATTCTTTGATATACTATACTCCTCCACGCTACCAGATTGCTGAATTCGCTTAAATTCGTCAATAGGCTTCCCTGTGGTACTTGAAAAGAAGTCTAGCACTTCTTCAACAAGAATCAAGGTGGATGGGGTTTGTCAATCTTGTAGCTCCGGTACCATTCTCGTGCATCCCCCGTGAAATTCATTGTCGCCATGCGTGTTTTATACATCTCTGGCGTTTGGAAGGCTTCGAAGTAGAATTGGCAGTCTTCTACCCGGGTGCTCGCCACTGAAAGTTGGAAAATCCATGCGCGGCATATTTATTCTCTGAAAGTTTGGATCTTGGAATCGCGCATCCCGCCCTCTTCTTGGCTCGTCCAGCCCCTCCTCTAGCACAATTGGGTAACTTAGGTTTTCTTCATCCTCTTGGCCTCCAACTTATTATGTCCTTACGCCTTAAATTGGAAATATCCAATGCAACCATTATTGTTGATTTCCTAGTTGTGATTTTTTACTATGTATTTCTTATTTATATATAGGTTCAACAAACTCGAAAGCATCATGAGCTAATTCTTAATGCTCTGAAAATCAAGGTTGAATTAAAAAGCTCCTATTTCCCAAACTCTCCTTCATCCTGTCTCAAGTAAGTATTCAACTCTCACATCAACGTGCATTGTTCTAGTATTTCTCCGGTGTTAATGAAGGAGTATTTTAGTTACATAAACTTACGTTCTATGCTTGGAACATCGGAAAATGTTATATTTGATTGATTTCCTGGTGGACAGGTGGCGTCTCGACACCAAAAGGAACGCGTGGGGTACACTTTATCCTACCAGCCATATCTAAAGTAACAAATGACCTAATTAGACCCCCACTCTACCAACTTATTGAGAAAGGTAGGCTACCAACAGGCCTCTTTAATCATGCTCTGATACTACTAAAGCTGTCACACCCAGTACGATAATTTTTTTTGACATCGGAATGGCCAAATTTTCATCTAGCATTAATTAATGTTGAAAAGTCTCAAATTATTGGTACACAGTCTAAAATACAAACTGGGTACATCTGACCCGTCAAAATTCTCGCAGCGGAAATAGAAACTAATACTGAGACGAAACACTAAATACGAAATCATTCGATTATTATGAAATTACGGCTAAGCAAATCGTTAAAGCTCCTTCCTAGGGCCTCACATGCAGCTCCAACTAACAGTTCAATTGTCCTCCGAAAAAATGAATTGGAAATAGCTGAGTAAAACTTTCAACTCAGTAGGAGCAATCTCGGCTTCCAACCTCTGGAAGTTGATCAAGCACCAAGACAACAATGGAGATACACCCGATAAATGGTTAAAAATCCAATAAATAAATAATCCAATACCATGCAACAATAATGAAATTGAACTGATAAACTCATCAAAAAAGAAGCATCGGAAATAACATCTTGAACATTCTTTGGCCACACAGCATGGCAGGTATACTGAAAGGATTAGGTCCCAAACTTTATAATGAGCATGATATTATGTTCTTGCAGTATGCTGATGATACACTGCTCTTCTGACAAGCTTAACCTTATATGGTGGAGGCCATGGAACGTAGGTAAAGACCCAAATCTGTTTTTTAAGGAATTAGGGTCCCGGGTCTAAGCGGTTATTCCCAGAAATTCATAAGGGGATATGGGGTAATTAGTAAGCCATTAAAGGAATAAAAAAGAATTCATTTCACTGGAACGTTGGTGCTTAGGCAGCTTTTGCAGCACTAAAAGAAGCTATGGGGAAGACTTCACTCTTTCGTAAGGATAGGACAGTAGGATCAGTAGTTTCGGGAGTTGACAAGAAAGAAAATTCTTAATGCAAGTAAAATCGAACTTACATCTATCTTTATATACGAAATTCGACGTAATGGACTACCGGAATATCTACTCCTCTTTCTTAAACTCACTAGGAAGTTTCGCACTAGTCTTCCTTAGATTATAATTGAAAGAAGTATATTAGTCCTTTATTCCTGTCTTCTCTATTCTACCTAGTGAAAGCAAAAGCTTTTATTCCTGGATCACCTAAGAAGAAATAGGGGGCAGCTGCTAGGTTGGCCAATGCATCAGCCTATGTTTTTTTCTCCGAAGCACATGGTGCGTGCAGCATATTATGCTAAGCTAATTATACCTGACGGTCATCTTATTGATAATCATTATGATAGCAATCAATAGCTAGATTAACTATTTATTTCTAAATGGCCGCTTAAATGGCAAAGCATATGTTAGGAGGAAGCTCTTAATAGTTGTCAATTTTATTGTTTTTACTTGCTATACTTGTTGTAAATACCAAATTGAACGTATTGGAGAATACACCTAACAATTAGTTACTAATACAGTTGCAATACAAATTCGAAATGAATGCTAGAAGGCTAGTGCGGTTGCCTATCTCAGAGCTCTTGCTGCTAGCGTACCACATATCCACAACAAGTCTATCTTAGCCCAAGTACCAGAGATCTCTCAATGAACACCCATATATCTCTCACGGAAGACCTATCTCACTAGGCTGCAATGAAGGAATGCATGCCTTAGGGGTCATAGGGGGGAAGCAAGTCAGGGAGGGACATTACCTTAGTATTTAGTATAAGGACTCCCATCCAGGTAGAGAGCATCAATCCAAGAAAGCATAAAAAGATACAGACGAGGAACTTATATAGGAAAAGCATGGGGCTCCACAACTATGGTCTGGTCGTCTTCTCATGTCTTGTATACATATGACTTCTCCGCTCTTGGCAAGCCAAGTAGTTGCACCAGGCCATTGCTCTCAAGCTTTGCCCTAATTGATAAGGCCTACCCGCCTTCCTAGCTCTATATCAGCAAAAGAGGCTGCTAAGGTAGTGGTTTCGGCCCTTATGGGTCTATTAGTGGTGGGCTAGCTAAGTTCTTGTGGTGATTTTACTCTCTTTCTTCTTGACTTAAGCACCGGGTTGTTGGCCGATATTGATCGATGCATCCCTGGCGCATCGCCTAGCCAACCTACTTCTGTGGATAGATGCCCTTTTTTAGTCAAAAACCACTTCTTAATTTCACTTCTTTCAATCACATACGTGGGGAAATAGGGGAGCACAATGTCTACTCTACCTGGCGCATGAGCCGTAATCGCTTCCCTTCGTGTCTGCTTATCCTTAGTGGATTCTACGATCCCACCTCCTGCTTCTGTGACGTCTTAACCTCTTTCTAGGGCCAATCGGAATACGAATAGGCGAACATTCGAACATTTGGTTTAGCAGGCTCAAGAAGACAGGCCACTTAGTCAGCCCTTCGCCGCTTGGTTTGCATTATCCGTGCTTTGACCGGAAAAGATGACGAGAACCGCTATTCAAAGGGATTCGTTGGCGGATCAATTGTCATTCATGAAAGCGAACGGACTTAATGCCCACCTTTGGATCACTAACTTGCGGGGAGCCCACCATCGGAATCCTTTCCTTGACTTAAAAAGTAGTGCTCTTACGAATCATCAAGATCCGTCGGACTTCTGAAACTTTCTTGCCATTAGCCCGGGAGCTTTCTTTTCTTTTTTATTTATATGGCTGCCACCCAGCGCCAGAAATGTTCACAACTCAAAGAGCTCAATCCCTTGCTTGTTCAGAAAAAGTTCTTGATTCGTGACCAACGTATTGAAGGAAAATAGCATTGACTACTTTTGCCTATAGGAGAGGATAAAAAGCCAGTGAAGATCAACTTATTTAAAAAGAACTAGGAATAGCGTTATAGACTGAGAACAATATTTTGAATAGAAAAAAGCACGAAATAGTAGAATTACCAAATCGAATATAACAATTTAGTCAAATGAAAAAAGAGATTCTATCTGTCCACGCCAGGGGCGGACTCCCCCCTCCCAAGGGTCCACTGGTGCTATGGCAATCCGCCACGTGCTTCTTGCTGAGTCAAGTATAGATATAGGTTGCCCTGGCCAAATCGAGCTTACCATAAAGTCAATCTTAGGTATTATGTTTCGAATGGTCTCAATCTCAATTCCTCGGTATTCATCTTTTGACCTCAAGCAAGATTCTCTCTCCGCGCCAAGGCAAGTAGTAAGTGCTATCTCCACGCCCCTTTCATTTTCTTGATTGATGAACATTCCCAAATCATCAATTAATAGTGCCAATTTCTTTCCAAAATGAACTCCATTTACCCAGAAATCGAAGAAAACGCACAGCGAGGAAGCTATATTAGCCCGAAGCGCTATATTACCTTCTATTATATTAGTGGAGGGGTGGGCCCAAAAGACTAGTCCGAACGGTACTACGCCCCGCATGTTGTTTCGGTGAAAGATATCTCGTTCCCGCTCAAAGGAAAGTAGGAATGTGAAACCCAATCTTGACATCGGCGGTACGATAACCCATCTGCCGACGAGCAGTCGCTACTAAGGACTCGAGGCCATGTGACAGATTTATCTCCTGTCTATTCACCTTCTTTAGTCCTATCTATCCTTTCTTTTCATAGAGCATAGCTGGAGGATTACTATAGGAAGCTCTGGGATGAGGTCTCAAAATGGGGGTTCTCAAACCGTACTGCCCCGCTTCGTCACCCTAGGCCGAAGGATCCGGAATGTGACAAGAATCATAGATCAAGATGGTTATGGCCAAAAGTCAGGCTGCGCCCAGCAGGCTTTTGGTCAGTGGTCCATGGTGCCGGATAGGGGAAATAGCCTGTGTGACGATCGTTTTTTTGAAAGATAGATTTCACCAGTCATCTGCATCTTAGCGGACCGGGAAAGAGCTCTTTGGCTAAAAGAGAACATCAATTTCTCGATAGGTCCTTGAATTCTCTCTATTTACGTTATTTTCTTTACGAAAATTGGTGGAGAGCTAACAGTGGGAAAGGAAGCTTTGGGGATTGGGTCCGGAGCTAGGGCGGGTGCAGCATTCCCAGCAATAGGAAAAGGAAGCTAACATAGCAATAGGGTCGGAGGGAGCTAGTGATAGGGAAGCAATCTAGTATAGCACGGGATACATACTACTAGTCATACTAGCACTATGCGTTCCAACTAGCCCCGGAGCAAGGGATGAAAGGGAGCTAGGACTAGTCATTCCGATCAGACCTCTTCTCCTCCCATAAGGTATCCCTAAAATTAGCATCTCATTGTGCGGGGACAGGATTCGAACCTAAGTAGTTCAGCTGCCCTTCCTTATCCGCTCTCCTTCGAAACTTTTTCCATTCTTAGTAGTTCTTTCCTATTCGGTCACTTCAACAACATCCATAGGTGAGTTAGACTCAGCTTACACTCTTTCCTATAACAAGCACTACTGTACTCACTGTCCAAAGAAGGACTTGCCCTACATAAAAGAACTACTCTTTCTGTCTTTACTGAATCATCTGAGACTTTCGGTGACCTAGTTTCCTTTACTTAATTCCCAAGAAATGAGCTATTAGTTTACTTGACCTACTCATAGTTAGTTGACGACATTTCCTCAAGAAACTCATGCGATAGTTTGGTTAGACAAAAGCAAATCACGGGAATCCTGAAACTTATTTGGTTCATCTCTATATATGAAATATTTGCATTACCTTAGAAAAACAATTGTCAACGATAAGCCTTCGCTCAGAGACCATTGTTTATATATGAAATAATGAGAATCGAGACCCGCTCCAAGCCAAAAACATCTATCTGCGGGAGGTCTGGCCCACAAGCAGAGGAAGGAAGTGAGAAGGTGGTTGAGGAGTCGTTTCAGGCTAAGGGGCAGGTCCTAGTGGTCAGGGTAGAGGAGAAAGCCCCAAGTGTCCCTGAGCAAATCAATGTACTGGCAATGGTGGTCTGGTAGGGACCTGAGCAAGTCCTAGTGGTCTGTGAAGAAGGGAACATGATGCACCATGAGGTGGCCTCATCTGATCTGTCTGAGATCCCTGAAAGATGGGAGGGCAATATTGTCAATTTGGAGGCTGATTCCCCTTTGAAAGACCTCTCCATTTCAGACCCTCCAGTCAAGGCTGACCAGCCAGCTAACTCCATTTCACAAGAGGGTCAAAAAAAGAAAGCCAAGCTAGTGGTGGTATTTGTGGATGAGCCAGGGATGAAAGCGACTAAAGAGGCAAATCAAGAAGGAACTGATGCTCCCCCTCCAAGAAGGAGCAAGAGGATATCTCAGAAGCAATCCAAGTTGCCTTCCTCAGGCCCACAACTAGCCAGGGAGAGCTCTCAGCTAGCTCAGGATTACCCTCCTTCAGGTATGTGTTCCATTCTCAATTCTTTTTCCTTAATCAGTCACTCAGAGGTAGAACTCGGTGAGATTTTTGAAGCTGTAAATATCTCATTAGGTTCCACTACTGAGAAGAGAGTCCAAACTATTAGATTATGAAAGGAATTGCAAATTGGGGAGATTGAGCAGTTATTAAGGGAAACTTTCTAGAAATTAGAAGAGTTTTCAGTTCCTGTAGCTTCAGAGGTTCCTCCTGGATCTTCATGGGTGTTTAGTGTTGGAATATTAGAGGGATGGGACAAAAGGTAAAAATGAGAAGATTATCTGAAATTCTGTCCTAGAAGAAGATCGATTTGGTGGGTATTCAGGACACTAAGAAAAAGGGGTTTAGTATTAGGATTTTGCATGCACTTTCTACTTCCATCAATACCTGGTTTCAATTGAAAGCTAGAGGTGCTTCTGGGGGTATTCTGGTTAGTATAAAAGATTCCAAATTTGAGGTTCTTGACCATTGGATGGTGAGAAACTAGGAGTATCTTTTAATGAAAGAGTTTGCAGAGAATTTCATTCTTTCCTTGATGAATTGGAGCTCATGGAATTGAGAGCCATAGGGAGGAAGTTCACTTGGAGCAATTCAACTTCAACAGCTCTTCTTGATCGCTTTTTGTGCTCTGTTTACTAGGAAGAACACTTCACAGGAGCTCAGATTGGCACCTTGCCTAAATACTCCTAAGACCACAATCCTTTGATATTAACATCAAGAGTAGGGGTTCAGACTCAGAGACTATTTCGCTTTGACAGATCCTGGGTTTCCAAGGAGGGTTTTAAGGAGTTTATTTCCAAATGGTGGAGTGAATTCTAATTAAGAGGAGAGATTGGCAACAGCTGGAAAAACAAAATGAAGTTCCTTAGGAGGAAGATCAGAGGTTTGTGTGCTAATTACTATGGTGAGGATAAAAGGAGGAAAGATGCACTGTTACAAGTGCTGCATTTATTAGATGGAATGCAGGAAGAGAAAAAGCTAAGCACTCATGAATTGGAACACTAGAGGGCCTGCAAACATGGATTAGATGAGATCTATAAATTTGAGGAAATACAGGCGAGTCAAAGAGCGTAAGTTCAATAGTTGAGGGAAGGAGACGCCAACACTAAATTATTGAACCAGGTCGTCAGAGAAAGGAAAAGGAAGAATCTAAGACTTCAAGCAGCCGGAATAGAAAATGCATATTATCATATATAGTGTAATTTCTTTTTGTCATGTTTCGTTTCTTCTTGCTTTCGTTTTCACTACGGCATTTCTAGTTTGTCGATAAGCTTACGGAGCCAATTAGCTGTTGCCGATCGTGCTTCACTCCACCTCGCTTTCGACCTTAGCTCCGCCTCTACTCCATTCACTTCCTTTCCAAATAAATGACCCCAAGGTCTGTTCCACCATTCTAATTATGCTCTTGGGAAGGATGAGGTGTGGTGTGATGTTGCACCAATGGATGCTTTTCACATATTGCTAGGCCTACAATGGTTGTATGAGAGATATGTTACCCATAAGGCTCTAGACAGACCCGGTACTAGGCAAAGCGAGGGCACAGTTCCAGCGGTGATTGTGGAAGAGATCCAGTTGCGATGGAAGTGACGGTACCAGACGAGTTAACCCGAGGTAATGCGTTTTGCTTTTTAGTTGCCGATTACCGATGGGCTATGCACATAGAATAGCCAGAGCCGAAGAGGAGATTCGTTCAATAGCCAGACGAGAGGACATTCGACAGAGCAGACCTGTGAACAGATCATCAACCACCTCAGGAAATCAAGAAATTTAAGTAAACCTCAACCGTGATTATTGGTTTAAAAGAAAGACGGAATGGGCTTATGACCAATGTTCACTCCCTTATTGACTTAAAGAACCGAGAAGAACAATCAAAGACAGACTTCCGTTAAGAAGAATTCACCATTTGCATTCGATCGATAAGCCTAGCTTCAGATTGTTAGTCAGATTACCGTGATTAGTGGCCTGAAAGCTGTTGGAGACGAAGAGGAAAGGAAGACCTTAGTTCTTAGCAGATAACGGGCGAAGGAAGGATATTCATGAGAATCCCTTACCTTTAGATCGGAATCCTAGGAGCATGGTACCTATAAGCTTGGAATAAGACACGTAGGCCATCTTGACCTTGATTTACATAACATACTCTCTTTACCTGCTAGAACTATCTTTTTATAGGCCCTTTATAATGCTTCAATCGATAGTTGACGACCATCGATGTATGATTACTAGCTCACTGCTTTAGCGCACTTCCCTCTTGGTATGATTACTAGCCTCTATTCCTTTCCTTCCTTTTGAGCTTTGAAAGACTTAGGACAACAATTTACACAAGGAAAGAAGACTACATCAGTATCAACTATTTATCTGAAAGCTTAGAATCAATGCCTTTCAAAACCACTGTGTACCGTTGGCACAGATACCTGAACCCCTCATGTACCAGTTCATTACCCTTATTTATGGTGCTGGTGCAGCTAAGGTTCAGAGAAAGCACAAAGTCCAGTAGGAAAATCACAGTATGCAACAAGAGAAAGGATTGTATATAAAATATTTCAACATATCATATAAATAAGATTTTTTGACTTGAAGTGTTTTCGCGCGATATGAAGATGACCTTCTAGATGCTCCTGTTGACTGAGAAGAAATGGCCCCATATATCTAGCTAGAAGCCTCAACCACAAAATAAGGTGCGATATTATTCAATCAAATTGTCAGAACCAAGAAGCAGCCTCGGTTCCCTTTTTTGGTTACTTTTTCAGTTTATTTGGACATATCTTAACTTAACTGAGCTAAGGATCAACCCTGGATTCAGAAAAATAAATAGCGAATCCTTTCATTTTGAAATGTTCAGAAAAAGCCCCTTTGCCTTTGAGGAAGGAGACAAACCTTCTTTCTTTTCAATCCTCCTTCGCTTTTTATACTGATGGCAACTATCCTTCTGGTACCAAGGTGTCTGTCCCCTGCCCGGCCTAGCACAGGGCACCTTACGCAGGCAGCTCTAAAAACCAGATGCAGAGAAAGTCCATAGCAGTTGTCGGTACCTGCCAGTAGCTCTCCTACCCCATAAGATATGCAAGCACCCTTACCCTTGAAAAAAGAGTTCTACTAGAAGTTCAATAAATGTACTTTTGTGTTGTGTTTGCTTCTTTTATCTCATTTCGTATATTCCAATGAGGCGGTATACCGAACCAAAACTTCATCCAAGGTGAGGATCGTACTCCATGAGTTCGAGAGAGAGTTTCGTCTTCTTTCAGCCATTTATTTTATTTCCTATCCGGCCTGCACGCAAAATATTACATCAGCCAGCCAGCTGAAGGACCTTCTTTCACCACTTACTTAGCATTGAAGGAGCGGTAGCACATGCACTCACTTCTTCAACATTCTACACTTCGCTGTGACTCTCGCTCTTTATCTTGTTGGGTATACTGGGTCTTGAAAAGCTTCTACTCAGGCATTGATTTAATAAGTCATTGTTCTCGTACACCCTGATTATCTTTAGTCATTAGGGGAGATTTAGTCATTAGGGGAGAGTTTTGGCCCGCTTTCTTCGCCTTCCTTCGAACTTTCTTCTGAAGTAAGCCGGTATCGTAAGGTACGAGTACGAATGAAAAGATCAAATAAGGTACGAGCTCTTTATCTCCTTTCACTCAACTCCAAATGCATAGTGAAAGAAGCGGGAGATCACGTTTAGGCTAGAGAGCCTTTGATTGAGTCAGTCAGCTTAATAACTAAAAATAAAAAAAAAAGGGAACGAGAGAATAAGCTTTTTCAGTCTACTTTTGCTTTGGTGCTTATAAGTGAGTAAGATCTGATCTTAGACAACTCTCATTTTACTAAAGTATCTTAGCCGAGCCGATGCTATCAGTAACACACATTCCTTACGAGACTTTCTATAGAGTGCCGGGTGGTAACAAGGAAAGATGTCTGAAAGGCAGGATCCCGAAGACAAGAAAAGGAGACCATATTCTATAGGATGCTAGACCAGATAGGCGGGCAACAACGCTACAGTAATCGGTGATGGGCCAGTAAAAAGCATATTCCTGCACTTCCACTCCCGAATGAAAGATCTTCCTCCAATACTTTTTGTCGAGTAGCTTACCCTCACTGCTTCCGCTACTTAACTAGACTATCCGCTAGCAGTTTTGTTTATGGGCTAACCGAAACTTATCTATCTATCTATCTATGAGATGCCGCCCTATCCTTTACCCACTTTGAAGTTGGCAAAATCTTTCTTTACTACTTCCTTCACCAGAGCGAATTCGAGGTCAATTCCATCGATCGAATTCAATATTTAGCAAGGCACTTTATAAGTATACGTATCCTTCCTTGACCAGGCCTAGTCTTATTACCCGTCATAATCGCTTACTTATCTACAAGCATGCATGATGCTCGGGCTGAGACGACCTTGGTGCGTATGTATTTGACCGCGTAATCTAGGTGTCATGCTTACTTTGGTTGGTTCCGTGTCATTCACTCACTCTGGGTCTGCCCCTCGGACTTACCAACCTAACAACTAAAATAGCAGTGAAGTAGGGTAAAAGAGCTTAACAGTAGTGACAGGAAGTAGGCTAGCTAGAGAAAGGGCGGCTCGCTAGTAGTTTTCATAGGCTCTTGGGTGAACCTAAAGAAACACTTTACTCTTTATTGGTAAAGAAATACTCTATTCTTTCTTGCTTGGGTGAACCTCAAGAAACATATCTTGGGTGAGCAAGCTTAATTATTACTACTCACTCCTACCTAAAAACTTATATTCATTTCTGTCCCAGTAGCTGATAGACATATATTTCTTCTGCTCTTCCTGGCTCGTAACGTGCCGTAGTTACTCGCTGGATAAAAATCCGTGTATGTAACGTGCCGGAGTAGGCTCGGGTAAAAGAAAGTATCAGTATAAGTCTTTCAGTCAAATTCTTACGCTCTCTGAACGAACATGCCTTCCGCTGACCAAAGACTAGTAGGAATAGTAATATATCTCTCCCAGGCAGGGCCCGCACTCTGATTAATTTCTTCTTCCTGTAGCTAGAACATCCCATCTGTTCCGCAGAACGAACATTAGTCTAGGCTCTTGGTTGGGTACCTAATCTGATTGATAGCTCTAGCAGGTTAGGCTTACTCTCCTTCCGCTGTTAGAAGGAAATCCCTATAGTAGTGTACACATCCCTTCACTTCTTTTGTGCTGGGGAAGTTACGCTGAAGAAAGAGGGCCTTCCGTCCTTCACATCTGTGTCTCTCGGGTCAGAAAAATCCTATACTCTAGCTTGTTACGCTTACTCTCGTGTAGCTTCACGAACAGGAATAGACGAAAGAGTAGAAGTAAGAGGCTCCCGTAATACAGACCTACCTCTTGTCATCCTGACCTTCCAAAAACCTAATATCTACCCACTGGGGTAATACACTCGGTCCGCTCACTGGCTACACTATTTTCTTTTATTTCCTATTGCCTCTATTAATGTTTGAATAAGCGAGGGTAATACCATACGGACTCAGCTTCACTAACAGTAGAAAAGAGATCAGCTTCCCGGTAAGAGTTTTAGAAATAGGTAGGCTCCTTTAGAGCTGCAAGTCCGCGGCCTAAGTCAAATGAATAGGAATAAAAGTAGCTGGCATATTATCATAAATCACTAGGCTTAACTCAAAGCTGTATGTAGGAAAAGCAAAGAGGGTTGGGTAAGTAGCTTAACATCCATCCCTTCCTAACTTATATGATATTATCCGACTTTATTTAGCTTAACTAAAATAGCTAGCTGATCGCTTTGGTTTTGTGGATGGCATAACATAATTGGTACCGCCCGATACCGACCGATGCTTTTAGCTGACTGCCCATTTGGTCACTGTTGAAAAAGGCTCCCGTACGTAATACACTCCGATTCCTTAATCACGGTAAACCACATCTAGTCTATTGGTTAATAGACGGTAAACCACATATAGTCTAAAGTATTAGTCAGAGCAAAGCATCACAGTAGGAGCAAGCAATAGTAAAGTGATAAGAAAGCAAAAAGCAAGCCTAAGTCAAAGAAAAAAGAGTAGTTGTCTGCGGAACAAGCGGAAGTACAAGTACAATCCATAGAAATAGGATACAGCAAAAACTGTATGTAGTAAGGTTAAACGAAAGTTCAAGTTGTAGTGGAGCTTCACGAACTTTCATTAGGAATAGACGAGCTACATCCTTAAATTGTGATAGCTACATACCTCTTGTGCTCATACACTCTACTTCCGCTCAAGTCAACAAGTCTGCGGTACCATCCATACTTACCTTCTCTTCCGTTAAACTCACTCACTCGGGGTCTGCGGCTCTCACTTACCTTACGTGAAAGTCAAAGTCATTCTAAACGCTTCACTGCCATACCTTGGCATAGGTAGTAGGCTCCTTTCGCTTTGCGGCACTGACTGTCCAACTCAAGACTAAGATAAGAGCTTTCTGTCTGTCTCACCCAGCGAGTGAAACTACAGTGGAACGAGCAAAAAGAGCTTAACTTAATAAAGAGGCACTTCCGATGGGGAAATCTCCATGGCCTATACTAACTAGAGTGAAGTTCTTTTTTAAAAAAAGGTCTGACTTTCCGGCCAGCAGGGTCAGAAGTTTCGGTAGGGTAAAGTGCTGATTTCCATTTTTGTCAGGACTAAAGGAGGTGAAGAGAAAATCCAACTTCCTTGCCCGGGGCCCGCCCACTCGCTCGCTCTGGGGTAAAGTAGAAGTGGAATGAGTAAGATCAGTATTGTCACCTCAACTTGTTGCCAATTGTACCTAAAGAAAGTAAGTTCTCGGGTAAAGAAGTGAGGTAAGACGTATGCAAGCTCATCTACGAATCCTTCTGACCCTAATGCACTTGAAGCCATCCCTCACTGGGTAAGAGGGACCTGGTCCTTATCTTCTCCCATACTTGTCTATTCAGCATCTCTATCTGAGTATACTCGAAAGAAACTCCCGGGGTACTTCGGTATCACTTAGCTCTACCAGCTAGGGTATGAAAGCTCTCCGGGTATGAAACTTTTTTAACCAACTCCATTTCTTTCATAAGTAACTCCAATCTTGCCAACTGAACAAGCTTTGTCAACTGCTTAGCCTACTCCATTTGTGGAATCTCTCGCCCTTCCTTCACTGTATTCTCCAGTAAAGCAAGTTTCCTTCCTTCATTTGCAAATTATGCTTACGTGCCGGAGTCGAAAGTATTTACTCCTTCACACGATCGTTTTCCTCCATATGGGCATTCGTCAATCAATGGTTGCAAGTATGTATCTATATATTTTCCTGGCTGGAACTTCTTTCAGTGATGTACCCCACTACTAGAATATTTATTCTTTCTTTGATGTACCCTACTACTTATACTAGGGTGGGTAGTATAAAACTTATGCAATTGAATGGTCCAAGTTCACTAAAAGAGCATTCCGAATGAGCACTCTTCACTATCCGCTTCAAAAAGAATAGTTGATCCTACTAGGTAGGTTATATCTCTAGAATAGGAAAGATAAGTAAACAGAAAAAAAGTGGAATATAGAAAATCCGTAGTAAAAGAATCGATTCCAAATCACCATCGATTCCTTTTTCAAACCCTGCTGCAGCTGCACGGGCCCGCATGCCACTAATGTCGTCTTACAAAAAAGAAGAACCCTAGAAATGATAAGTACCTAACCATACAAGTCCACCAATTAGATCTTATAAATCATCTACACAGGAGATTTTCATAAATAACCAAGGCTAAGAGTTCCGTTGGTAATGCCCAGCCAGGTATCATATACCCCCCCTTGAAATATTAGAAGAAAAGCACCTAGACCTAAGCGAGGTGAATGCCTAAAATGGTAGTTCTATCTTTAAATACTTTTGGAAAAGATTCTTCAAGAGAAGGGTAGTCTATAATAAAGTAAGTGGTCCAACGAAGCAATAAATACCGCCAAAGCCTAATACCACAGAGGAAATTCAGTGAAGTACTCCAGTATGGAAAGGTTTCTATAACTAGACCTACCCCCCAACCTATAGAGTAGCTAGGTGCGGAAGTCAAATCAATCCTTCTTCATACATGGCTTTCTCTGGTACGAAATGAGACACTTCATGAAAAGAAATTCCTCCGGCCCAGAATTGGATTAATCCAGCATCAGCTACGTGAGGTTTACCGGACACAAATTGATAAGTATAGCCCGCAAAACCGGTGCTTTCTTGATCACGGACAGCTAAAGTTCTTCCATTAAAGAACGTTTCCACGTGGTCAAACCTCCTAAGCATAAGCTTTTCATGAGGCGGCTGAGAGCGGCCATCCAATCTTACCTTCCAAATATACGAAGCAATAGTGAATGGGCACAGTGAAGTTGACTCCAAACACCATAGTTACTCTTCTTTCTACAATATATGGTTCACTCCTGGTAAAAAAGACCATTAAGTTTGTCCAGAGTCACACAAATGGTTCTTTCGGTTTAACACGGTCTGCACAGCAGGCACTTACTTTATAGAGACCATGCATGGGCCCTGATGAATGGCATACTCTCCAAGCCATGCTGACTTTTTACACGCACTAACCTATATACGATAATCTTCGATTCGATCTACCGAGTGTCGGACCAGCCTTGTACTCAAGTAAGGGGCATACATAGGTTGGGGTTCGGGAAAGTGCTTGTAGTAAGGTGGGGTACCCACTATTTATTCCAGCAAGTGCAAGTTAGGGCTTACTTAGGACAGGTGCTTATTTTGAAAAGGAAGTTCCCCGCTTGAAAGACATAATTCGGTGTACGGAACATCCTCAAGTTTAGTAAGGTATGAAATTAAGAGAATATGTATGAGTTTACTAATATAAAAGACCGAGAGAAAGCCCTCCCTAGTTGGTAAGTAGGTATTCGACGATCGATGATCTAGATAAAATACTCAATTGGATGGCCTTTTATTCTATCAATGCCGGGCTATGCCAGCCAAAAAAGAAGTAAATGTTTTCAGGATTGCGACAAACTTTACTGAGGATGGAAGCATAAAGGGGTCACCTTTCTTTCTTTGTCATACAAGTCTCTTTGCATCACATGCAAACTTCACCTGGGTATCATCTTAGGTTTTGCCCCGGCCCAACAAGCCCACTTAACTCTTAATTAATTGTGACCTCTATACATATCACATGTGGTCTGTTAGAGATAACTTGATTAGCAACATGCTCTTGGGTCTCACTCCATCTCTTTAGCAAGAAAGCGTTTGAAATATAGGCTTAATGAATATTAGACTTCTTTCTCCAGCAAACGGAGGCTGAAAAGCCGTAGTGCGCTAGCGTTCAGGCTCGCTCCTTCGCTCGCTGGGTTTTTATACTTTTCAAGTAAGTTACACCTCCCTTGATGCTATCTTGAGTTCTTTACTTAATGTCTCGTCCGTCTATACCTTATGGCTTGCTTTCTTTAGCCTTTCTTTGGCTACACCAGCCTTGTATCGATCAAGAGTAAGTCCCATCATACTTTGACTTTATCTTTTCTAACCACTTTCATCAACCTAGTTCTTTCTTATCCAAAGGAAGGGTGGTGATATATGATAAAGAGCAGAATCGGACGATACCAGCCCTACCAAATTGATTTAAAGGCTTTGCTTAGAATGTTTTGATTTGTGCATGCTGTTCTTTCTTTTATTAAGGTGTGATCTATATATATAGACAGCTCTTATTTTATTAGTACTAGATCTTTATCTCGAGATAATTATCTCATGATTCTTAGTGAATTTCTATTATTATGCGTCTAAGTTGCTGCCTTGTTCTTGCGTCGTAAGTTGCTGCCTTGTTCTGCTTCTACTCCAGAAAAGAAAGAACGAATAAAAAAGAAGACTACCAACACACGGCTATATGATATTATGTCGATGAACATTTCTTCTCTTTCGTATTCTTACTATCCCAGCCACTCTCCTATACCTTAGTATTGTTTACTTTAGTATAGAGTCTCCCTCAGTATATAGGTCCTCACTCAGTGGTCTTCTGAACTACTTTCGAGGGGAAGCTCTCTAGCCTCTATCTTGTCTCGCACCTCCTTGTAGTTTATTCTCTCCATATAGGTAAGTCCATAAATACAGGACCATTGAGTCCAAATCCCTTTGAATTCTTGACATCCTTTCTTTGCTCACCTCCATTTAATTCTCTAATTAATCTTAGTTCAAAGACTAGACACAATCAAGTAAACAAAGAAGTGTTTTCGTATGAAATCCATTGTGCACGCTGCAACTACTTCACCAGAAGATTCCACAAATCCAATGCACCCCAACCAAAACAAAGACCTTGAGCTCGATGTTATCACTTACGTGTATAGTAAAGCATCACTCCCAAATGTGACAAGTCCGAAGTGGATCTATTTAGATTTTTGTATAGTGCTACTTTCTGGCAGGAAGCTTACAAGCTCTTCCTCCCCCCCACCGTTATTTCCAGATTTGGAATTTGTCGCTGAAATTCTACTTTCCATTTTTCTCCACCGATTTGGACTCTTCTTTAGAAATTGCGCGAAACCCCGCTTGGCGCTCATTGGTTTTAGTGAAAGCCAAAGTTGAATAGGCTTGAGTTAGAACACTCTATATCATGCCCGCACAAAGCACATAGATGTGAGTGAGGTACCCGCATTTTCACAGATCAAAAAAGTTTATGCAGCTCAAGAAGATTCACACGAGGAAGAATAGGGTCGATATATATGTATATGATGACTTTGGTTGTTCCGAAGGAAAAGCAACTTGGTTAACAAGACCGCCCCCATAATATCATAGCTTGAGAATTTTTTCTCAATTTTATGCCATACTTGATTGGACTTCAGCTGTGTTGGCCCATATCTTGCCCAAGCTGGTTCAACCGAGTGCACACTTCATTCTTTCTTTTCTTCTTATTGAAGATTCGAGAATAAATCAACCTGATAGAACCTCCTACCTTGTACACACACTCAGCTAGCAACATACAGCAAAGCAAGCAGCGCCTCCAGGTCAAACCTTATGTAAGGTAAGATCTCCTCCACATATTCTAGTGTAAGGTCTTGGCCGGTGGTCAAAGGGCGACAACGGCGGAGGCGGAGCCGCTTCCAACAGAGATGCGGTGGCGAGGCCGCGGCGAATAAGCTCCACCGCTAATTGGAGAGGGTTCATACGCCTTGAACAGCTTGAAAGAAACATCGCCAAGCCTGAAAAGGGAAAATATCGATGCCTGTTTAACTCCTAAATAGGTTTTTATAGAACAACTATGGAAAATATCGCCCCAATCAAGCACAGTGCTTCTGCCATGGCGATTTAGAAGACGAGACAAGCTTAAATAGAAAGGTTTGGGAGACTCTCATCGGAGATCACTAATGAAAAGAATATGAGCAATAGGGATCTCAAAATATAAAGGATAGTGAGGCGAATCGAGGCATCGGTAAGGCGAAAAATGACCGGAAGCGAGCGGATTGCGGGAAAAAGTGAAAGGAGAAAGTTTTCTGGGTTTGGGAGAGAGAGAAAGCAACGCTACGGAAAAAACTAGGAGCGAATAGAAATCAATTTTTTTTACAGAGTTTTGTTTAGAAAGCGATTTCTTTGACAGAAAGTTTTCTTATTTAGAAATCCCTGTACATCACAGGAATTTAAAATAAATTTGCCATGTCGGATTAGAAATCGGAAAGAAACTCCCGTTGGAGATGCTCTAATATACCCAACATCTCCTGATCGCAACACCGTTAATCTCCTTAGAATAAGAGCAGATAGCAGGAAACAAGTTCAAGAGAGTGGGCAGTTACTTTTAGACGCTGCTTCAAGCAAAAAGTCCAGACTATGGGGAGAGCGGAACCTTCCTCTAGAAGTCGAGTAAGGCACCGTCCTCCAGCAAGAAAACGGATGCGCGTGCTAACGGCTTTCGCGCTAGCGCTAGTGTGAAAAATCCGTTGCTTGTTGGAACAAGAATCCCTTTTCTATAGGCAACTATGTAAGCTGTAGCGCCCCGTTCATGTTCATTACTTTCTCGGGATACCACAAGATGGTAAATTCCACCAACCAGACTCGGCCTTTTTACTTGCTAGTTGGCAATGTGCTATAATTTCAACTCACCATGGGAGAAGACTTGGACGTATAGAAAGATTCAATAGTTTAGGTATGGCATACGGGAATTGTATATGAAATGAAAGGCTGGAAACAGAGCTGGAGATGAGCGCAAAGGTGTTAATACTTTCTAAAGCACCTTAGCAATTACCAGTAATGCCCCTATCGACCTCAGTCTTGTTTTTTTGCTAGCTTGAGTCTAGTGGAGTTGGGATTCCAATCTGATTTGGAGGTAGCTAGAACTTTTTCCTCTACCTTTTTTTAGGTACACCACATCCATTATTTTCATCTTCCTCGGCAGGAGGAAGCCTTTTTTCCAAGTAATGATTCAAGAAAGAGGAAATTCTCAAAAATGAACCTGGGTGAATTAAAGAACTCAGGTACTCTCGGATGGAAGTCAATGCACATATGAAATACTATACTTATGAGATTTCTCACACCAAGCTAATCTTACTCGTCTTGACTTTAGCATTCTTTGATTTATTTCTGGGGTTAGCTATTGGATTACAAGCATCAACAGGGCAGGAAAGCAGTACTGATCCCAGGTGATGCCAGATTGAAATTATTCTCAATTGCCACTATTGCTTATTCAAGAACAGAATGTTCGCCATAAAGGATAACGAGATACGAAGAGGAGATATAGCTTAGGCTGGGATATGACCTTACTCTTTGAATCCAGGTACATAATTTAGGCAAGAAAGAAACTAGACTGAAAAAGAAATGTAATCCGTATCGAGTCATGCCATCGCATCGAACCTCTACCAGTGAAATTCATGGGGAAGGTGGTTGGTTACAAAGTCAAAGGATAGTTTTGAACCATGATTTATTGACGTCTATTTGACAAGTCGACTAGTCCAGGTCAGATAGTTTGATTTCAAGCAAAGTTTCTCATTCAAATTTGGCCTCATTTCACTAAGCAAACCAATGATTGATTATCTGTTGTGTTTGATTTTGTCCAGTGCCGGTACGCGTTAACTAGATTTCTGAATTTTGCATTTTTTTTATTATTTGCTTAGGCTGGTTGGATGTAGCATATGTAAATCTCTAACTGTTCTGATGAAATGCTTAATCTAATAGGTCATATATATGAAGTATAGCCTAACAGAGCCTAATAAAAGATAGTTGCACTGCTTGTTCGCAATTCCATTCATTATTAGCTTAAATTAATGACTTAAAATTGAAAAGGCCTACTGAAATTCTTAATCTGGAGACAAAAATTCTTCCTTCCTTTTGACCTAATTTAATGATTGATTTTACTAATGGGATCCGATACACGCTATTGGAAAGAAAAATTACAAACAAACCACAACAAACACAAGAATTGAAGTCAAATTCTGTAGAGAGAGAGTTTTTTTAGTGTTCAATTTCAACTTTCACAGGACCAAAGGTTTTTGCAAACTGGTTCTTTACCAGTAAGGCTCAGTACAGTAAAACTTCGTAGACTTACTGTTCATCCTTGGTGACTCGGTAATATTTTTCGGCGTGCTGCCGTTGGCCAATCAGCTGCGCGAATCTCTCGTCATGTGTTATGACTATTAACTGGAAGTTCTCTTTCCCCTTTCTATCCTCCATTATTCTATTCATGCATAAAGGAAACCGAAAGACAAAACAGGGGGAAAAACAGAGAAGACAAATTCAGGGAACACTTTTATGATTAAATCTCATAACTCACTGGCTCAGACTGTTGTAATAAAGCAAATGATAATCTGAATGCGTTTTTAAAGAAAAAAGATCCGGATTGCGATAGCGGTTTAAGTACCGTTTTGTACGGCCCAGAACCAGTATGTGCTATAATTTACTGGTAATTCGGTGCAATTGAGTTTGAATTTACACACATAATGGCATAACAGAGGGAGGTTTAGTTATTTGGGTAAGTTGTGCTAATTAAGGCTTAGTTGGGGCAGGGCAAATAAAGAGTTTGTTTTTTTTAAGAAGCATGCATGACTAATTACCTTAGGGCGAGTAAAAGCTATAGGAAAAACACCTCCTTTTACTATAAAACCTATTCCATTGCTCGCTGGATCACGTGGAAGGTTTGAACTCAAGGCAGACACATAGCTAGTTGGCAAAGGATGTTTAGTGGCAGTGAAAGCTTTTTTGTTGAGAGTACATGTCTTAGATCGAGTGGCCATTGGGTGACATGGGAAAGATGCTTTAGCCACTGGAGGATTTTGAGTGGAAACTTTCGTAGGTTGATTTTGGACATTGGAATTTGAAGAGTTGTTCACATTGATAATGGATTTTGGTTTTTTCAGTGGTAGTAGATGTAACACACAAAATTTAGGCAAAAATAAAATGAATAAGTCTATTCTATCAGGGGTCTTTAACATAGTATAATTTAAGATAAAATTCCAGGCCCACATATATATAAATAACCAATAACATGAAAAAATAATTATCTATGTGTCTTTTTACCCATTGTTTTATCATCTGATAAGAGATGGAGCTAAATAGCCTCTGTCAAGTTTCATCCCTCAACAACCTCTAACTCATTAGTGTGTTACCACCCAAACCAAGTTAATATAAAGTTATACAATCATACAGCCTATTCATGAAAAAATAGCTAGGAACGCTGGGATATAAATGTTAGCCGATAAGATGTCAATTCTTAATTACACCTGAATAAAAGCTGGTACCATAACATATCTATCTAATCTTATTTAGAAATGCCAAAAGAAAAGCATCATCCAAGTAAAATAAAAGTCAGTAGGACACACAAGCATTGTAGCCTTAGAGATGAATAGAGATATGTCATACAAATAAAAAGATGTTAACAAACATCATTTTTTGATGCTAAACTCTGAAATGATTAAACTAAGATAATAAACTACCCTGGTTTTAGCTAGTGCAATATCCACTAATCAAAATTGGAAGGAAAAAATGAAAGAAAAGGTTACCTTCGTAAAATTCTTGAAGGAAGCACCAATAGTGATACTGTACCATAAAAAAATCTAGATATTCTTATCGTTCTGTTATGTTAATGCGGGTTTCCCTTTTTTAACTTTTGCCGTGTTACAAGTAAAACTATAAAGAAAGAGATATTTTCTAATTACAAATCGGAGACAAGTTTTCTTAAATTTATGGGACATAGAAATTAAGCAAGGAGATAATTAATAAGAAAATTCCAAAGTCAATTTTACCTAAATACAATACTCAGAGTTGCTAATTTACTTGTACACTACTACAACCAACAGCTTCCCTTGATAAGATCTTAAGAATCTCAATTAAATAGATCAATTTCAGAGAGTGGTTGAAAAGAGGGATCATAATAAGAAAAATTAACACCCATATAACGCATCTAAACAATCAAATGTAATGTTTACCTAGACCTAGAAGAAGACTCGTGATGAAGGAAGGATATTAACAATAGTGCAGATCAGGCACCATTCCTTTCCAATGGTGGTACCCGTTGGGTAATGGTTCTTTCTATCATAATATGTGCCAGCCGCCTCGTTTTATCTCAAATAAAGATACCCCGGTGCCAGTTTGTACCAGTGTCGGTACCATACTAAAAAATATAAAAAACTCAAATAAACAAGCAACTGAGTACATAAGTGATAATTACTTAGTCCACTCAGTCCTTGTCCCTTATGTATGTTCCAGTCAGAATAGTAAGCCTAGAAGAACAGATTAAGCTGATTTCGAATTCACAGCACAGCAAGAAGGAATGGCGATGATGTCAAGAATGGAGCAGATGCTTACTCAACAAAACCAGCCTAAAGCGCCAGAACCAGCTTCACCAAAGGGGAGTGGAATCTTGAGAACCCCTCCTCAATTAAATGAATTTAGCAAAAGTATTAATAAGGATTCTAGAAGTAATGAACCAGAAAGTAGAATGGTAAATCATAAAAATGGGAACTTACCTAGAACTTATTTTCCTTGGTTTGATGGCAAGGATCCAATAGATTGGGCCATCAGGTGTAAACTATTCTTTGATGTTTACATGGTACCAGAGATAGTTAAACCTAGGATGGCTATTCTACATTTCAGTGGTGATGCACTGGATTGGTACACGGGTAATATGGTAAATTTAGACTCAACCACATGGGATCAGTTGATAGCAGCAGTAAATAAAAAGTTTTCTGAGGAACAGGAGGATTATGTGATTGATGCACTGAATAAGATTCAACAGATAGGCAAGGTAGAAGATTAAATAAGAAAATTTCAGCAACTAAGATCCAGGGTCAAGCACATTAACCCATATTTCCCTGAGGCCTACTATGTTTCTAGTTTTCTGAGTGGGTTAAAGCCAGATCTCAAGCAGTGGGTCAAGATCCATAAGACAAGAGATTTAAAAGAATTGTACAGTTTGGCTAAGCAACATGAGAAGGCCACTGAACTTACAATACAAAGAGCCAAGACCCATAGCAAAATATCCATTCCCTTCAATCACAGCCTAGACCTCCTCAACCAGTAGAAGGGCAAAAAGGTCATAGTTCCAACAAATTGCTTCCAAATAACAGTATAAAATTTATAATGGATCAAAGGAGGTCTGTGCATCTATTGTGGTGATAAATATGATCCAGGACACAAATGCCTCAAAAAGTTTATGCACATGAAGCAAGCTTGGCATGAGCAAGAACAAGAAAAAGAAGAACAGTCAGCTGAGGCAATCCTATCTCTCCATGCTACCAGTTCTGCCAAACAAGCAAAAACCCTGCAGATTCCAGGAAAGATTAGAGACCTGACAGTCATAGCCTTGGTGGATAGTGGGAGCACGCACTCTTTCCTAGACCCAAGAATAATTAAGGGCCAAGATTACTCTATCACACCTACTAAACCAATGCTAATTGAAGTGGCTAATGGGGGCAAGATGGTCAGCAATTCAGTATGCAAGGAGGATATGTGGTGAGAGTAAAGGGACTGGTACTTGGTTGAATGGTGCCACAGCTCAGCAGTTCTTGAATTATCCTCTCAATCTCATCTTTCTGTTGGTGTGAATACCTGTAAGGTCTTAGATTGACAGGTTTGGATTCAGGTTTAAGAGGGATCTGATGGTCTAACTCCCTCACAGGTGGTAGGCCTTTAGGGGAACACATCTGAAAACTTTTTAAATTATCTTGCTATCTACGGGAGCTGGATTTGAGGTTCTTCAGCACTTGCTTCTATTTTGGACAGTTGAATCATCATTAGTTCTCCCTTCTTCCAGTTCTTATATAGGTCCTTACCATCACTGAGTTTCAGTTCAAAGTCATGCACAGCTTTTAGTTCAACTCTCTCCCCAGGTATCTTAAAAGACATCTGCATCTTCTTCCAATCTATCTGCATAGGTCCTAGGGCTTCAAGCCAATCTAGCCCCAATATCAGATCATAACCATTGATTTCTCATAATCTGAAATCATTAGTAAACTCATAGCCTTGTAATGACCATTTTACCCCATAGCATTCATCTGCCCTATCTTGGAAATACAATGTAGCATACCTGGTTTTATACTCTTCTGGCACTTGGTGTATATCAAAGTAAGACCTGCACTTTCTGACCGGATTGTCACCAGTAAAAACTGGAAAATCTGCTCTTGGCAGTGACGTTCTAAAATCTCTCCTCTGCAGGTCTACTCCCTCACTTCTAGAACCTTTCTCTGCACCTTCTCCTAGGATATTCTCATGCCTAATTGCAAACCTGTTAAATCTTTCATCCACTTCATCGTGTACAGTCTTTATGAACTGTTCTCTCACTGTTTTGAAGTTCTCAATGATTGTATTGACAATCAGGTCTTGCAATTGGGCCTCCTTTCTTTGATGTTTTTCTGCATCTTCATCGAGTCTCTTTTGTATCTCACTTTGAAACTGTAAGAACTGAGCTCTCAGTTCATCAACTGCCAAGTCAGTGGCAGCACCTTTCTTGGATCCAGCCATGGAACAACTAGATAAACTACTACTCAATCTCTAGCCCAGATTTGATCGAGGGCTCTGATACCAATTGTAATGAACTAAATTTACAATTGAGTTTTAATTGCTGAATTTTTGCAAGAGAAATGAGAAGAAAAGGGTAAAATAGGAAAGGGTTAAAATGCATAATAAGATAGAAAATAGGGTTTTTTGGTTCTGTTACAACGATGATAAGCAAATTGCGGAAAAGAAGATACATATACCAGTCTCAGCTGGAATTTCTCTAATTACTATCTAAAATTAAAAAGAAAAACAGCGATTGGCTGATCTACTGACATCCTGCTTATTCCCTGCTATGCTAACGATTCAGTGCAGCAGGTCTTACTCTCTCAAGTCTGCATCTCCAGTCACGATTCCCTGCTGAGTACCACTTACTCTCCAGTGTCTTTTCAATGGTGAGGACGCTGCGATAGCGAGAATGGTCCCCTCTTGGATAACGACCTCTTCCCTTCACGCTATCAGAGTTGGCTCTAATTGGGTGGGCCCAACGGTTAAGTGACTCATCTAACTCCTCTTCATCTGTATGAAAATTCTCTTCTAATGGGCCAGCGTCTGTATTTGAATTGAACTTGGCCTGTTGAAGCCCACTAACCAACACACCCTCTTTCTTCTTCTCTTTCTCAGGTCTGTTGACTAATTCAAATTTCCTTCCAACGATAACTCCTAAATCAGCATACTCCATTGCTTACACTCCTCCCTGCTTCAAATTCGACTTGTCCTCAAGGAGAAATCGAGGGAATTGAGCCCGCATGAACTCATAATCCTCCCAGGTGGCATCCTCATCTGCTAAGTTAGACCATTTTATTTTACCAGGATTTGTGTTGTACCCACATTACCCTTCTTCACCAACCTCCTGTCAAGGATGGCTAAAGGTTCAATTCGCACCTTCGACTCTGGACCAATCAAGGGTAATTTCGGCATGAGAGGTCAAACTTCTCTTCAACTGTGAGACATGGAAGACGGGATGAATGAGCGACCCTTGTGGCAGATTCAATTTGTAAGCAACTGTTCCCACCTTTTCTAATATTTCAAAGGGTCCATAGTATGACGGGCTCAATTTCTGTTGTTTGTGAGCATTCTTCAGGGATAATTGTCTGTAGGGTTGTAGTTTGAGATAGACCCAATCTCCTTTGCTAAATTTTCTTGAACTCCTCTTTCTATCTGCTTGTTTCTTCATTCTTTCTTGTGCCCTCTTCAACTGTTCTTTTAGATTCTGAATGGCCATCTGTCTTTCTTGTAACACCTCATTGACAGCTTGGTTAGCACCTTTGGGTATGTTACCAGTAGGAATGTGTGGAGGGCAATAACCGTACAATGCTTCAAATGGGGTTGTTTGCAAGGCTGTATGGAAGTTGGTATTATACCAGAACTCTGCCAGTGGAATCCACTTTGCCCATGTCTTGGGGTTTTTAAACACCATGCATCTGAGGTATGTCTCAAGACACTGATTCACTCTAACTATTTCGATGCCATAGGTATTTTCCATCGAAAAAGTTACCGGTCTGACCATCAGATTGAGGATGATAGGCTGTAGTAAACCTCAACTGTATACCCAATGTACCCATTACTTCCTTCCAAAAATTGCTAGTAAAAATGGGATCTCAGTGATAATTCCCTTAGGCAACCCATGAAGTTTCTAGATAGAATCTAGGAACAGTTTTGCTACATCCATGGCTCTAAAAGGGGTGAGATAAGGTTGAGAAATGAGCATATTTTGTGAATTTATCCACCACTACCCAAATAACCTCTTTGCCTTCACTCTTGGGCAACCCCACAATAAAATCCATAGTTAACAACTCCCACGCCCCATTAGGAATAGGAATTGGCTCTAGCAAGCCTGGACTGGCAACATGCTCACCCTTATTCATCTGACAAGTGTCACACTGCCTTACCGCATAAATCACCATCTGTTTCATGCCTGGCCAATGGAATAGTCATCCATCATGGTTCCTCGATCTGGTGACTTCTAGAGACTCAATCGGGGTTCAATCCGTACAGCTCCATATCATACCAACATGACATTGCACTAGTACTGTCTCTAGCCTAATCCAATATATATTGGCAGCTGTGTTCACTAGAAAATCCTCAGCATATCATCGAGCTACAGACGTGCATCATTTGACATTCTGGCATAGCTTAAAGCCATGATAATGCCTTGCAAGTGTATGCAGAAGGTTTGAGACCGACATCCAACATAGTGTGGTACCACCTAAGAGGCCTCCTCATGTGGGGGTTAATAGTGGCGCATTTCCCCATCTCATGTAAAAACCCTTTTTTTGCTCCTCCTCGTCCCTAAGAGCATCTCGGAGCCTACCAAGCTACCACTTGTACCTATCTCGTGCACAGCCCGCCTATACATGATATTATGACTGGGCGCATCACTATTTTATTTCTGTGAAATTATATGCTTACACAATGCAAAGACCTACTCTCATATAAGCTATCCGGGACAGGCCTTGACCTACAACATGGTTATAAGCAAACCCCCCCTTGTATACCTACTGGCTTTGCATACTACCACTAAGATGCCTATACTCAAAAATGCCTAGTCCCTGATACATGACTACTACTCAACAACTGATCATAGCATTTTGTCCCTCTACAATGCTTAATGATAAGTGCCTTTAGTATGTAGGAACATAAATCCTGTTCATTACTCTCAATCGAGCTTAGCATTCCAGGCGCTAGTATCCATCCCATTCTAACCACCAAGCCTTATTCTAAGCAGCAAGCATAACGTACCTTCCTTTTTCTTTTCATTCCCACTTCAATCATCCATTGTATAGTTCCATACACCTCTTTGATAGCACTAGTAGCAAGCAAGCTGTTCAAGACCTTGCCTCTGTCAGTGGTGAATTAGGGTGGACTACGCTTTCGATATGATACTAGGAATCCTGTCACATGGATTAAGCGCCTGCGTTCTCTCAAGGGGGCAGGGCTATACATTCCACGAATTTCCTTTCAATCATCGTTATGCTCACCTTGTGAGAATGGTTCCTGAGCGCTCTTCGATAGTTCGACCCACGCATAGATATCAGCAGTGCCCATCCGACTCAGGCACTCAAAAAAGAAGCATTTATTATACCATTCCCCCCTATATAAGTCTTTGACCCTATCATTCAAGGCTCCTTCAATCCTAGTAAGCTCAAACTAATATGTAGAGACCCTTAAGTATATATATATTATTATATATAAAGGGGGATCCATCATCCTTGACTTCCAAGCCAAGGATGCGGAGGAAAAAATGAATTAGCGAACCGGAATCGAACCAGCGCTTGAAGCAAAGATTTCTTTCCAGATTTTTGCTACGGTGACCCGGTTCGCCACTCATGTGGCTACGTCCGGGGAAGACAGGGGGCTACGGCTTTGGCTTTGGGGGGCCCTTCCTAAGGGCCTCGCGCAACATGCGCAGCCCCCTTCGTCTTTGTTCCTCTACACTACAAAGGCCTCCCTTATGTCTACAAGGGCCCCTCGAATTAGTTTGACGCTAGTAGCTTTGAAGGTAGATGACCCAGTTAAAAATCTTTCACTCACTGAGAAGTGAAAACTCGTGACTATATCGTCCTGAAGACGGATGCGACGGGAAGAAATGTCATTGAGAAGAGTTCCTAACTTAACAATTAGGTTGTGGCATAACAAAGCTTGCACTGTCTTTTCGCACTTAGGGGCACAACGCGCCGTTGGTAATGATTCTACTACGATGCCGCAAATGAGCAAGCTACCAAAAAGGTAGACTTGTTTTTTATTGGATTCCAAAAGGAAGACCTCACTTGGATTGAAGAATTTAAGCAATTCTTCCTGAATAGACTCCATTCTTCCATCAAAAATTTCTTGGAAAGTTGATCCAAAACTCTTCCGAGTGAATATGATAAAGCCTATAAAACAAGCAGCTACTATCAATTCTTCATTATAGATTATTATTTTTTTAGAACTTAAGGCACAAATCAATAGAATAGCAGCAAATAACATCTTGATCTCTTTCATATCCAGATCATTTCCTTAGGAGAGCCCTTCCTCTCCGCAACGTAACGTGCAGTTCGAATAAAATAAATAAATAATAAATAGGTAGGAGAAAAAACAAGTAGATTCGTATATGATTTGGATCATACACTATATATGATAAAAACCAAACCAATGAAAATAATACACTATTTATGAGAAAAGAAAAGAAAGACTTTCGGTTCCGCTCGCTCGTTCCACTTACGTTCCACTCGTTGGTAAAAAAAAGAGACTTATCCAAAGATCGACTAGGATAGGCTGACTGAAACGGCATATCAGTAGCATTAGATTAGTTAGCACTCGCTTAATTAGTTTGCGGTAAAGAGAAAAAAGGAAAAGGAAATAACAAAGGGGCCGGCCACACTCACTCAGAACTTGGAACTCACTTAATTCTAGGTAAACCTCCCCGGGCGGTATGAATTTGATTCTCCGCGATCCTCCGCGAGGTCTTTGCGGAACACCTCAATTTTGTCCAATTTTTCATAACAAAATTGATCCAACAGAAACTTCTTTATTTCTAGAGCTTGTAGGGCCCTTTGCCCTTCTTTGGTACACAATTCGTATGCGGGCAACAATCTTTTTTTCTCCCAAATTGGTTCTCGCAACCAAATATTTTGAATCCGGGTTTCCAAATCCTCAAAAAGAGGTTTTGCTTCCGGTGCGATAGTGACGTTTGACAACAAAGCTGCTATTTGGGCTGTAGAGCCGTTAGAAACGAGAGCCGCAATTTCAGCCGAAGAGGCGCAGGGAACTACCGCCTTAGGAAATCCAGACTCCCCCGCCGACAAATTGAAAACTTCTTGACCATAGAAGGTTCGAAGTTGATCGAGGTGTCGGTCAGTTATATCCGAAAGAAGCTCGGGAATCATGCTCAATTTAGGATCAAGAGGAGGAGGGGTTATTACTCCCCTTGAGGACGACGCCCCACTTTGTCTTCCGCTCGCTCGTTCCACTGTAGTTACACTCGCTGGGGCAACGACGCTGCCTAACGAGCCCTCCTCCTGAGCCGCCGCGGTAGACGCGTAGGTGCTGGAGGAGGCCTCCCCGTGCATTTTTAGAATAAGGGAATGCTCAAAGAATAAACAGGGTATTCTAAACATTAGACAAGGGAAGGAAAAAGGCCAGAGTATTTTGCAACTACTAAATACAAAAGCACGTATTAACCACCCATGTAAAATGGAGAAATCTGCGCCTAAAATGCAAAATAAAAGAAAAGCACTACTCATTGAAAGAAATAGAAAGAATACTCAAATAAATAGAATAGAAAAAGAGAAGGTTTTCATTTGGTTTTGGAACTTACTTTTGAATAAAAACACTTTACTTCACTTTCTTTTCTCCGATTCCAAATGACTCCTACGAGTGATTGCTTAGGGACCTTAGCGTACGATCTGCCTGTTTCGATCGTTGAATAACACCAGTCCAATCTCGATGAGGAGGAAGGGACAAAAGAAAGGGTATTTCCCTCTACTAGACTCCGCGAGTTTCTCGGTGGCTCAAGTGCTATCTCTGAAGATGGAGACTTATACTTACTAGCTGGATACTGAGACAAGGCTGGAGCTTGAGACTGAACTTTTTCTAGAAGCCGAATTGCTTACCTAAATAAAGTGAGTTGACCAAATAAACAAGTTTGATGTTGATGCTCCGCAGTAGCTAAAGAGCAAACTGAATTTGGCAACAGGTATTTTTCCTTGTCATTCTCATTTTCCAGTCATTACTTGGACTTGGCTTGGTCAGCCTGACACTAGAGCACCTGCAGCCATGCCCTTACTAAACTGCTACCACTCACGGCACACTTCAACTATTCCAACTTATCCGCATCAATGCATTCACTACCGCGGAGCAGTCTTTTCAAGAATAAAGTCACAGTCAAACCGAAACTACTATTAAAAAAGCTACCGATTCTCACCTTCAACTACCTTTAGAGTCAAGCTAACTGCTGCGCTTACGCCTCCAACAGATGAAAGCACGCCGCTCGTCGTCTTCCCGAGAACCCGAATGGGATTGGCGAACAGGAACAGAAAAGAGGTATGCTCTTTCCCCCGAATACCAATGAGAAGCATAAGTGAACCATTCCTACCTTAGATAGAAGAAACTGATTCAATACCACAAAAAATTCCAAAAAAATCAACGACTTGTTTTTATTGTTGGCAAAACCCACTCCCACTTTTTCCCACCTCGGTGTACTGCGCTAGACCACAGAATCACAGGCCCACCGAGGCGCCTCGGGCAAGGAACCAAGTCAAGCCGAGCGGGGAGGAATACATGTATTCCCCACTCGAGCAGGGAATGAATACTCCTTTGAGGACGGGTTTGGCTGAAATTAGCTTTCTTTCAACCAGGGGCGACACAGCTACATATCTATATTCAATGGACAGATCAAATCGTTCTTGCTGCGGTCGGGGCCCCTACAAGAGAGAAGTGGGTCCTTATCAAGATAGGGGGGGAGTCCTTGTTTTTGAGTTCGCTCCGTTCGCTCCTGAGTTAGAGCTGTTGAATTCCAAAGTGAAGTTTCTTATGCTTTCTTCTTATCCGCTTGCTTATTCTTCTTTTTAGGTCAAATAAAAAAGAACAGCAGTTCTCCCTCCAGAGGCATAAGAAATAAGAATAGAAGCTTAAAGAGTCGTAATATCCTAAGAAAGAAACTCTATTTCTATTGCTTACTTCAGTACCAGGTACTCTATTTCCGGTCTCACTTCGTAAGACACTTGAACTGAGTAAATTCTTGACCTAGAAAGAAAAATAATTCTTGTTCTGGTCAGAGCCCGATTCTTTCACTTTCTAGTCTTTCTTCCTTAGAAAATGACTTTTTTTATGTATGGCCTTCGGTACGAGTGAACTGAAATAGCAGTATTTCTGAGTGAGTTCTGAAAGGGGAAAGGAAGGGATTTGAAGGAATGATGGAGAACACATCTCTTCCCCCCATGACATGACTTTATTTACTTGACCTCTATCTAGCATTCATTCGTACTTTCTTTCTATTTTGATTTGAAAGAAATCAAGCGAGCTGCGCAACAGGCTAAAACAACAAGGGCGGTCTCATCTTTCCCGCTATGATGCTTTTCAGTCAGGTTCAGAGTCATCCTGTGTTCAGATTGGAGGCAAGTAATTCCTCTAATGAAAGCGGAATCCATCTTTTGATGCATTTGTTGTCGAGAAGCCTTTTTCTTATCAGCTTCATCTTGAATCGACTTTTCCTTCTTAGCTGAAGAACTATTTTCAGCGCCAGATTTTTAGATCTTTACTGCCGCTACCGGTGCCGGTTGCCTTGGCCGGCGTGGCACTTCTTTCCTCTTTTTCAAAGCGGATAGAATTAGGCCGAGCACGAGGGCTAGTGCTGTGGCTTAGGATAGGAAGGCGTGTCAACAAAATTGTTGCGGCAATAGCACCTTTGGTCCCATTACAGAGCTTTCAACGACTCGACCGAGCCGCTCGCAGCCACCTTCTTTCATAAACTTCTTACTTTCGTTGATAGACCTCACGACAATATCATATTCAGTAGCTCAGTAAAAGTGGACTGACCTAAGCATGAAATGAAACCCAACCAGGGGAATCCTTAATCAAAAACAAAAAGTACGAAATGAATTCAAGTTCTAATCGTTCCTTAGCAGACTTCTTTTCTTTACCTTTTTTTCACTATAGATCCCAACTCTACGTTTTCCATACCATCATTCTTGATTTAGGTACAATAATTATTTTCTCTATAATAAAGAAATGGTACGATGATCTACGTCAAAGTTACGAATTTTATTCTATGTACGGTACTGATGCTGATAGTGAATGTGATAGCGAGCCTGACCTGCTCATCATGGGTTTGCTAGAAGAACATCAATCGAATCCTGTTACTATGAGAGAAGTACCCTTTTTTGGTTGGTATTCGGTAGCTCTTACCCAATTTCGAGTACCATGGATCAGTGCTAGAGCTCCACGTGGGACGACCCTTTATTTACATGGTGTTATGTACCTCACCTCTGTCCGCAGATACTCACTCTGGAGATGGACTTTGAAACGGACGTGCTATATCCGTCACATCACAAGTGTTTTGATGCTTTTGATGTTTCTCAATGTAGCACTAAGTCCCTGGGTTCTAATTATCTCCCCCATTTCACTAAGAATGAATGCAGAGAAATAGGGGTTTTACCCTGAATCAATTCGAGTGCAATGCTTTTGGATATGGCGGAGGTCTAAAGGGGTTCTGGCCACTCCCGGCTCGTTGTGACCTGAACACTTTAATGCTAAATTTGAGAAGTTGCCCTTTCGATCTTGTTCTCAGCTACGGGCGAAAAAACCATTGTCAAAAGCAAGAGAATTTCTTCTTAGGTATTCGAGGAATTTGACAAAAGAAGATCGATCCACACTTCGATACTAAGAATTATCCACTGATACAGCTAGCTACCATGTCTATACCCGCCTTTAATCGTTAACAACGTCTACTTCAATCTCAATTCTAGCTATCCATATGCCCTATTGGGCATAAGTTGAATAGTAAACCTATAAAAGGACTGGCCTTCCTTTCATTTCCCACTTTCTATCTTTATATATAGGATGCCAACCTCCCGCTACATCAATAGGCCGTCCAAGCTAGAGAACATGCCTAGTAGTAAATAGAACTTCAATTCGTTCATCCCTCTTCAAACAACCTTTGTGGAAAAAGCAAGAAAAACAGTTATTTACTGCTCCCCGGACTTATGAAAGCTGTGCCTACAATAACTTTCTGGAATTCCTAGTCACCACTTTTCTTCAAACAACCACTACATTACTTAAAGGTGTGCCTATTACTATGCCAGGTGCCTAACGTGCGTTTTATTTCCAACCGAGGGAAAACTAGGTTCTATCTCCGTTCTTGCGTACGTAAATAACTTTACTTATGAAACCTAGCAATACGATAACTAGGAGGAGGAGTAGCCTATGCCTAGAAACTTGATTATCTCGATTATGCAATAGCCCGGTTCAGAGAGACAAGCCGCCTATTTCAAGAAAGACCTATACCATATGGTTCTCTATCCCCGCCTAGTTCTTTATTTTTCAATACATACGGTCATTCCAAGGGTAATATGGCATTCAACACAACGTTGGTATGTCACTCTATTAAGAGGCCGCCCATCCAAAGAGAGGGACTGGGTGGGCTTTCCGGTCTTCCGCTCGCTCGTTCCGCTGTAGTTACACTCGCTGGGTAGAAAGAGCTTTTAGGTTGAGAATAAGCGTGCCAGTATCGTTGTATTCGAATTCCTTCTATGGTAGGTAAGAAGAAGGAAGGACAGACACTTTCATAAGGAGAAAGAAATGGAAGTTGACTCGAACGTTAGGAACTCTGAAGACTAGACCTACTGTACAAATAGGAAGGTAAGTAAGATCCCAGAAATTCTGGTTTTTTTAATATTCCTCTGGAATAAACGTAGTAAGAGAAGAAGAGCGAAATAATAAGCCACAGTATCAGCACTAGGGGGGCTGGTCTGGAATGACATAGATAAAGACATTGACTTTCACTTGGCTGTCTATGTTGACCGTAATGGGATGACCCAGGAGCTTTTTATCTACTTTCTTCAGTAAGGAAACTGTATCGACTCACTGAACCGCATGAAAAGGTTTTGGAAGATTCCCAAGAATGAGAAAACATGCATGAGCCTCGTATTCTATTCTTCTTTCTTCCAAAAGAAATCCATCTGTCTATCGTAGACAGGCAGGTGATTAAAATTCGGAATCCGCCTAAAGTGACCCTCCCAATGAGCATTTACTTCACACGCCCCTTTCTCTTGGTTCAACCACGTATTCAAGTCGTCCTCTCTTTTTTTCCTATCAAAAAATCCCATACATACGATTAGGCATAAAGATGGCTTGATTCACAACTTGATTGATATACGAAATTGTTCTATCCTCATTCAAACTTCTTTTAAAAACCGGTGAGTCGTTACGTTAATTAGTGGAAGCGAAGGTACCACATCTTTTCTTTCCTCAACATAGAAATATGAAACTGAACCAGCAGTCGAAACATTGTTAGGCTTCCAATTTCACCCTTGCTTTGCTTTCCTAGTGAAATCTCCCCATCCATTGCTTTACCAGGAAGAATAGGTGCTTATCCCTCTACTCTAGCTCGCAATCCAGGCGGTAGGTTCATTAGGCTTTTCTACTCGAAATATAAATCCCTTCCTTAGGCTACTGAGAATCACTCTATTCTTAGCGACAAGACAATCCACTCCAAACTGGCACTTTGCTTATTCACTTCCATCCAATAAGTGACAACGATCTTGACAAACGTTGAGAATGAGGAGGAAGTATTCCCTACATAGAATAATGAAAAAAGTACCAGGAACTTTTTTTGGAGTAGTGGTTTGAAACGTGGTGAAAAAAATGAAAGCATTAAAAAGTCACGCATTTGTCGGTCGGTGTTACCAGAGAAACAGGTATCTGTACCAAGTCAAGAAATCCTTTTCTAAAACTACAGCTGTGCAGTCTCATTTGATCTATATATGATTTTCATCAAAAAAAAAGAAAAGAAAAAGAAGAACAAAGAAGCTCTGAGTCACTCCTTCCTATCTACTGCTTTTTTTTATTGACTTTGGAACCTGATAAAGTCGACGTAACTGGATCTTAGACTCTCGGCAAATAACAGGGATTCTGTTCCAATCCGGATCGCTTAGGAAGATTTGAATACGCACAACTGGTGGCCTATCGAGGAAACTCCCTTTTCTTTGCAAAACCTCATTTTGGAATAAAAAGCGGTAGGTATTGACAGCACTTGAGCTCATACTCGTTGAAGGGAATGTTAAGTCGAAAAGTGTTTGTTGGCAAAAAAGGAAAGTAGGGCATTGGGATTAGGTCACGATAGTCTTTTTCGCTAGGTCAAAGTAATAGGCGGAGTAGGGCAAGTAGGGCGGCTAGGGTTGTTAGGCAGCAGCAGGTATAGATTTATGTATGGCATAGTCGACGGAGTGAGTGGGTATACCTCCCCCAAGAAGCAGGTTGGTAGCGTTGTCGAGCACACAGCGATGTCGGTAAGCGTTCGTCAAGAAGAAAACATAAGGATAGGAATGCCAGAAGGCAGAAGACAAGTTATTTAAAATTTCAATTATATACATGGTAAAGACAGCAGAGAAACCAAGACCAGACTCACATCTCAGAGTGCTGCTTGGCTCTTCTTGGATCTGCCCATCGGAGAAATAATAGCAACATACGCCGGTCCAAGCTGCAGTGTTTGTTTCATTCTTTATTTCCACGGAATAGAAGGCAATCAACCAATAGGACAGGCACAGAAACAAGAGCAACAGGAACAGAAGGCGAAGAAAGAATAGTTCTACTCGGCAACCACCGAAACAAAAACACGTATTCCGATTCAGGGAGGTACAAATCTACCAGGAGATGCTTTAGGCGAGACAGCAGAATAACAGGAATAACCCCCCGATTCTCTAAATACGCCAAGTGGGCCATCCGAATCAAGAATTCAAAGAGAGAGATCCGCAGGCGAGCGAGTTCGGCAGGCAAACAAATCAAGTGAAAAGAAAGATCAAAGGCAAAGAGCAGAAGAGAAAGCAACAGATCCAGGACTAAATATACCAACAGATCAAGCAGATAGAGAAAGAACAGAAGATACAAACTCTCCACCAGGCTAAGAGAGCAGAAAGAGAAAGAAACCACTTCCACTCCTATGTCTTCAAACTTGTCTCCACTTCAAATTGTTACTACCACTCCCGTTACACTCGCTGGCTCCGAGCACTTACGTTACACTCGCTCTTTGTGGCTCGCGTAATTCCGTAGCTCGCGGCTCGTTTCACTTCCGTTTCACTCTGCTCTTTTGTACTCGTTTCATTTCCATTACACTCGCTGGGAACACTTTACATAAAAGCATTTAGCAGGCCTTTGTTTAAATGCATAACTCAAGAGTCAGGTCTATTCCTCTTACGAGAAATCCATGAAGGAAGTTGTGGTTCCGGGTCACATACCTTAGCATGTCAGGCTAGAAGACAAGCTTTCTATTGGCCTACAATGGCAAAAGATGCAGTTATAATAGAACAAAGGTGGTTTCAATGCCTTATAAGGGGCTTTATACCTAGAGGAGCATCTACTCCATTACAAGCTATAAAATCACCATGACCGTTCGCGAATAGATATCGTTGGCCCCATGCCTATTGGTTTAAGGCAATGCAAGTTATTTTTAGTTGCTGTTGATTATTTTTCTAAATGGGTGGAAGCAAAACCCAATAAACGTCAAAGAGATAGGCCTAGGTACTTCAAGCTCCGCCCCTCCTTTTTATGCTTCTTTCCGTGAGGAGGAGGTTGCTTTTAAGTTAGAGGTCGTTTCGGGAGAATGCTTTCCAGCAAGTTCCTATCACAATATCAATCCATATCGGGAATCTTTTCTATCAATAGACGAGCGAAGCTTCAAGCAGGAAGGAATCAAGCTTTCCCTCCTGCGTGCGCAGGTCTCCCACTTTCTTCGATCATCACCAGCAACAAAGAAAAAGAAGATCTGATACTATAGGTAACTGGTAATCGTCCTATCATTCCTATTTATCTATTCTCTTGCTCTTCTCGTCGAGAAAAAATCTCAATCAATTGTCTTTTTATTCCTCATCATACGCAAAAAGAAAATAAAAAATTCCATGCCTTCGCTCAGAGCACGCTTCCCTTTCATTTGGTAAGCACAGGTCCTTTTACTAACGTGGAAGCAGGTGATGGCTCCTCCCCCTCCGTTTTTGGAACAACATTTTGACCGTCTACGCCTAAATTGACTCTTTTTTAACTAGGACAGTCCACCACCATTTGAGCAGTGACAACATAAATTTGGCAAACAGGGATCTTGAACACCTAAACCACCGGTACACTTGTCGGAGCAAACTAGCTCCCAATTGGCTAGACTCACCCCTTTGCTTTGGTTGAAACACCTCCCGAAACAAAAATACGTGCATTAAATGAAGGTTGACCCGCTGAAGATGTTGTTTCGCTCCTCGTCATGTACCTGTTCACCATGATTCTTTTTGAATCAGCAAGTGGAGGTGTACCGGTTCATCTATTTCATTATGTTGATGATCTGCGATCTTTGAATGCTGACTCTTTTTTTACTTCTTAACTTGCACAAGAAGAAGTGGCCTACAGTGAGACCTACAGTCCAGTTGTTAAGCCTATTACCATCAGAACTTTTCTCCCCCTTGCTCTTTCCATAAATTGGGCAATAAGGCAATAAATCAATGCATTTCTTAACAGGGAAGTTCAAAGAGTCTGTATACATGGAGCAACCTCCAGGGTTTGTTCATCCATCCACAGTACCCATATTTGCAAGCTCAACAAGGCGGCCTCCTATGGTCTTAAAAAAGCTCCTAGGGCGGAGCAGAAAGACCAAACTAATTCTTCATGTCGAAGCATACATACGATTGATTTTCCCTCATTTCTCCATGTAGTTCAAACTGCTAAAGAAGATCGATCAAGGCGCGGAGCGTTTTCATCATCAGATCCTCTAATTCTGTTATTCTAATATTCTAGATCTCTTTTTCAAACGCAGGATTGAGGCGCAAGCCCTGCACCGTACACGTATTGTGCCGCACATCAGCATGTTGCGAACTCCCAAATTTGTTCGGGTAAGAAACATCACAAAAAATAAGCATACTAACAAAAAGCCTACACAGCTCTTTCGGTGTCGCCCAGACATCAGCATCCGTCATCGCTTGTTCCCACTCACGGTCATCCCCAAGCAAACCTAGCGCAACACAAGCATCACTGAAAGTGGGACAGAGTGTTCCCACTCACGGTTCGCACGCTCTCAAAAGACGTCGCTCCTTTTACTATGTTAAAAAAAATCCTGAAAAAATATATCTCCTGGAAACACATAAAAAATCCTGCCAATACGTTCCCCCCCTTTGCTTTCTCCTAGTCCAATAACACCCATCTGCATGCCAGACCCACTTTGTAGGTAGGAAACTGCACGTATGTTAATTCATTCGCATCTTCGTACATGCGATTCGCTTCAAACCACTCTGTTAACATCGTCTTTTTTGCGTTCGATTTGCTAATAACATCTTTGAAATTAGCGTCCTCACAAAACAGCACATTATTCCAGGTTTGCAGGCATTGTACGCTTTAGTAAGAGGTTTAGGTATCAAACTGACAAAGCCTCCAAGCTGCTTCTAGAGCCGCGAGGTAGCGACAATCTAAATAAGCTGCTTTTTCATCTTTCTTAACAGAATCGGTGCTCTCTAGTCTTTAGCGTTTATAACAACGCCGAAGTACACATATGATCTATACAGTTCCTTTACTAATGTACTGAAAAAATTCTAATTAATTAATGCATTGCAATGACTTCTTTCTTTTCCTGTAGCTTTCATTCCTTCTTGTTTTCATTCTTGTAGCTCAGTCTTCCAGTGGTCCAGTAGCCCACTGAGTTAGCCCATTCCCGGATCAATGTATTCCCTCTCGTGGTCCATTCCCATAGTCCAATCTCTACCTTAGCATTTAAGCTTTTCAGTGAATATCGTAAAATTCAAATAGTCAACGATCAACGTGTGCTTGCAGGCCTAGGCCCCCGGGCAGAAACCAGTGTATGCCTTGTTAGACAGTGGCAGTACACACAGTTTTGTGGATCCTGCAATCTCGCAAGGTCTAAAAAAGAGTCCACACGTTCCCTTTCATTGTCATGGTGGCTAATGGAGCCAGGATGGTGACAGATCAGAAGTGTGAGCCACTGAGTTTTACTACCGCAGTTTTAGGCTGAGTTCAGACTTTTGGAGGTAGCTGGGTATGACCTCATCTTAGGTATGGATTGGTTGATCCAGTATGATCCAAGGAGGATTATGTGGAGTAATAGGAGAATCTCTATGAGAGGCGCGCAGCGAGGTCATTTTTCAATTGCTCTTTTGGCTCGTTCCACTTCCTCCGTTTCACTCGCTGGGAAGAAAGACGGATGTGTGAAGGACCAGTTTACTTGGTCAAAGAGCAGAATAAGGGTTGTTACATATTTGTAGCTCAGTTGTTTGGCCTTGCTGAGTTGGGGAAGGGTACCAAGGGTGTTCACCCAGAATTTAAAACTGTGTTACAAGAGTGTTTGAAGAACCAAAAACTCTACCTCCTCAAAGAACCAGTGACCATCAGATACCTTTGCACCCTGGTACTAAACCTGTCAACCGGAGACCATATAGGTCTTCCTATTTCCAAAAGCTATAAATTGAAAAGATCGTGGAAGAATTGTTGAAGAACTCTCTAATTCAGCATTCCACTAGCCCTTTCTTTTGCCTCACCAGTGTGACTGGTTAAGAAGAAAGATGGGAATTGGAGAATGTGGATTATAGGCAGCTCAAAAACTTTACCATCAAGAACAAATATCCCATACCTGTGATTGATGATCTGTTGGATGAGTTGAAAGGTGTTTATTATTTCTCTAAGATTGACCTGAGGTCAGGTTATCACCAAGTGAGGATGTATGAACCAGACATTCCAAAAAAAGCCTTTAGAACACACCATGGCCATTTCGAGTATGTGGTGATGCCCTTCGGTCTTACAAATGAACCCGCAAGCTTCCACGAGTTGTCGCGCATCCTATCCTATATATGAAAATATGAATGAGGTTGGTACCGGTTAGGAAAGAGGGTATTCTGTGTATCTTGACTTCCCTATGGCCAAAGCTTACAGACAATCTCATCCCTTTTGTAGTTCCTTTTTAATATGAAAACGTTCGGAGCTCCTACCTCTCATTTGTCCCTTCCACCATTTCTCAAATCTGGCTTTCCATTCCGACGAGCCAACCAAGTCAAACCCCAAGGAGCTCATCTGTAATAGGCATTCTTTTCCTTGGAAAGGTTTTTCTGGAAAACCTGAGTTCTGTTTTACAAGTCTCGTGTCAGTTATGCTAAGCCAAGCCCACAGGGAATCGGTTAAGTGAATGGTAGAAGGTTTCACATTACCATGATAAACCCCTAGTTCATGCATATGGGCAATGGCAGATATTACCTTATACACCAAGAATCTCACATACCAGTCTGACTGTAAAGCCGAAGGACTCAAAAGAAAAATACTCTCTAGAGTGTATGAACCCCTAGGTTGCAATAGATAGTGATAATTGGCTTTTTCTAGAAACCCTAGAATTGGACAGATGTTGGGGTGTCTCACTGTACTAGCCGTACTTGCCACACTATCAAACAAGTGAAATCCAACTTGATTGAATGAAGAAATCAAAACCATAACAACCAGCCTCCTTCCAAAAGTAGATAGATTTAGGGTTTACATCACGTGGTCTTCAGTCGATTCATGCAAATAGTTTGCGGGTCAGAGATAACCCTCTTCCAAGATAGGGCATGGTCCTCAATCTGGAAAGAGTATTCACGAAGAATGGCTTTTCTTATGAAGTCTCTGATGTACTGTACCAATACCGGTCAAATAAGAAAAAGTGACCTTTTACATGTTAATTGAAAACGACTAAAAGATCATGAAAATTTAGGATTACATATTTCTAATTAGGATAATAAAAAAAAACATAATAAGAAGGTGAAAAAAATGACAAAAAAACATACTCTTGTACTTTGGAACTTTTCTCCATGCCTATGCATAGTGCTACAACAATAAACTGACCAGAGATTAAGTCACTCAAAATTTTTACGCATCAAAAATAAGAGTGAAATGGTAACAAATAAGAAAATCAGCTTATCAAAGGACAAGCATAACTTCTATTATCATTTGGCTTTCTACAAATCAATCTATATGTGTGTTCACAAACAATTCCAAAATAAGAGCGCCAGACTCCTCTTCCGTACTCCCTCGCTCTTGTTGTTGAGTAGTTTGAAGCACTCACAAGTTAAAGAAAAAACTGCTATTCTCCTACGTTCCAAATTTCTGGAAAGAGGAAATCTACTCAAAATGCATAAGAATTCAGTGTTGAAAGAAGAAAGACAAACGTTTTAGTGCAGTGTAGTTATCCTTTTATTTTATTCTATTTATTTTCACAGCAAGTAAGTAGTAAGGTCGTAGAAAAGAAGCATGCTAACCTTCCTTATCCTGCATCTAGCATTTGCACCCGTCTTCCAATACACGCTGCTCCTGCTTCGCCAACAATTGCTTCCTTTCCTACCAGCCGTGACAAAGGTTTTCCTCTCTCTCGCCCCACGCCCTTCGTTCGGTCCCTTATTGCTTCTACAACGTAGCTCTTACCCTGCCCAGTCAGTAGACCTATCTGTTAATTCAACAAAAGAAAAAGAAAGACGGGGAGCAAAGTGGAACGATTTCAATGTCTCTTATTCGAGTAAGCCCCTTTTCCCCTACACTTAACAGTGAACATGCTTAATGCCCGCCGGAGGGAATGAAATGAATAGCTTCAGAGAAAATATTTTGGAGTACAGTTCAAACTTTCCTTTCCAGCTCAGTCTTTTAACAAAGACCCTATCTCTCCTTGTATTATGTTCCGCTCTTACCTGTTGGTTGAACTATCCTAGACACTGATCGAAAACTCACTTTCCCACTTTTATTAGCTTATTGACTCGTTTAGAACCTGGGCATTGATCTCGACCTAGCCTACTTTCTTTGTTTCAAATGTCGGAACAATTAGGAATTTACTTTTTTGATTTTGACCACAGACTGCCTGTGTGAAACATATTTCTAGCCCATATAGCCGTGTATTATTTTGATTGGTTTTTATCATATATAGTGTATGATCCAAATCATATACGAATCTAGTTTTGATTAACTAGTTGAACGTGTAGTTACGTTTAGGTTAGGTTGACCCACCGAAAGGTGAAAGAACTAGTAAGAACAAAACAACGGGCACTATGGTGAGACGTGAAAACACCCGATCCCTTTCCGACCTCGATATGTATGTGAAATCGTCTTGCGCCATATGTACTGAAATTGTTTGGGAGACATGGTAAAAGCCCGCAGATCAAGAATGAAGCAGAAAAGACGAAAGTGTGTCTTCAATTCATTTTCTGTTTTTGAGTTGTGGGAGGAAGAGCGCCAGGGCGGGCGTATCGAAGAGGTAGGACGCTAGTACTTAAACTAGGGTTGCTTCTCAGCGCTACTCTTGCGTTTTTAAGCAGGCTGAACGTTGTAGCGCGCTAGCGCGCCTTCCCCGCTTCTCTCATTTCGGAAAGATTAAGCAGTCTTTTCTTATGATGACCTGGTCGAGAGAGTACGAGACATCGGTGTCAAAGGTGGAGTGGGATCAGTGAGCAACCATATTCATAAGCCCTTAAAGGGCGAGCGAAGGAGGAGATGCATTTTGAGTACTGCTTGGTGGTACTGTCCAAGTGGGTCATAATATCTTTCTGATTGATTTCTTCCTTTCCCATGACGACTAGGAACGGGCAAATAAAGAATTTCACTTTGAATTTCGGACCTCAACATCCTGCTGCTCATGGTGTTTTACGATTAGTATTGGAAATGAACGGAGAAGTGGTGGAACGTGCGGAACCCCATATTGGATTACTCCATAGAGGGACTGAGAAATTAATAGAGTACAAAACTTATCTTCAAGCTTTACCTTATTTTGATCGTTTAGACTATGTTTCTATGATGGCCCAAGAACATGCTTATTCTTTAGCCGTAGAGAAACTTTTGAATTGCGAGGTACCTTTACGAGCTCAATATATACGAGTGTTATTTTGTGAAATAACTCGAATTTTAAATCATTTACTTGCTTTAACTACTCATGCTATGGATGTGGGAGCATTAACTCCCTTCCTTTGGGCTTTTGAGGAGCGAGAGAAATTGATGGAATTCTATGAAAGAGTCTCGGGAGCCAGGATGCATGCCAGTTTCATACGACCTGGTGGAGTGGCACAAGATCTGCCTCTTGGCTTATGTCAAGATATTGATTCCTTCACACAACAATTTGCTTCTCGTATCGACGAATTAGAAGAGATGTTAACCGGCAACCGTATCTGGAAACAACGATTAGTGGATATTGGTACTGTCACTGCACAGCAAGCAAAGGATTGGGGATTCAGTGGTGTAATGTTAAGAGGTTCTGGGGTATGCTGGGATTTGCGAAGAGCAGCACCTTACGATGTGTATGACCAATTGGATTTTGACGTACCAGTAGGTACCAGAGGGGATTGCTATGATCGTTACTGTATCCGTATCGAAGAGATGCGACAAAGTGTTCGGATCATTGTGCAATGTCTTAATCAAATGCCTAGTGGCATGATCAAAGCCGATGATCGTAAGCTATGTCCTCCATCACGATCTCGAATGAAACTATCTATGGAATCTTTAATTCACCATTTCGAACTTTATACAGAAGGTTTTTCTGTACCAGCTTCTTCTACCTATACCGCAGTAGAAGCTCCTAAAGGAGAATTTGGTGTCTTTCTTGTCAGTAATGGAAGCAATCGTCCTTACCGTTGTAAAATAAGATCACCTGGCTTTGCCCATTTACAAGGACTCGATTCTATGTCCAAACATCACATGCTAGCAGATGTAGTCACCATCATAGGTACTCAAGATATTGTGTTTGGAGAGGTAGATAGATAGGACTACGTCTTGCTCAGGACCCTAGCTGCTTTATTGCGAGCCAAAACAGCTGCGCCTCAATTGTATGGAATTGACCCATTCGATCAACTATTCTTTTTGAAGCGGATAGTTAAAAGTGCTCATTCTCAAAAACAAAGCATAAAAGCCATGAGAAGAATAAAGAGTTGATCCAAGCCAGCACATCCAAAATCAATCTATCTTTGGGGTAATAGTAAAAAACTGCCCTTCCTTGCCCCCATGATTGGCAATGAAGGTACGGATATTACCCCATTTCCGATCTTCTGCTTAAATTGGGATACATGAAATACGGGGTGGACTCGAGCGGAGGTCACTTTAGTCGATATGCTACTGTCCCGACACGTTCCAACACCTCAAAAGGCCCGTAGTACTTGGCAACAACCAATGCCCTTTCTGTGACACTGTCACTTGACGGTAGGGCTTTAGTTTTAAGTATACTTGATCACCCACCTTCAACTCCCTTTCAGTTCTTCCTTTGTCTTCGTATTGTTTCATTCGGGCTTGAGCTTTTATTAGGAAATGAACATAGCTTCCTGTCTTTCTTTCAGATAACGGTCTATGGCCTCAATTGAAAAAGTGGGAGGTGTGCCAAGTCCCAGTTGAGGTGGAGAGTACCCAGGTGGGTTCGCAATTTAGAGAAGAATGAAAGCTACTGTTATACCAGTATTCTACCAAACTCAGCCAAGACATCCACCGGGTTGGTGAAGCACATGTTTCTCAGGTAATTTTAAAGACATTGATTTACTCTTTCCGTTCGCTTGGCATGAGTGAAATTAAAAGATTTTGGTTTGGATAGTGATGAATGAGGTTTGGGTAGACATGATGTTCCGTCTTAAACAAATGGAGAAGACGGGAATCTTTTTTGGGTTTCAATCCGTTTGTTCAACTTTGTACAAAACCATTATACTTTCTTTTCGTTGGAATTGAACTAAACTATACTGGAATTGCTTCTATTGCCGGGATGTGAATCTCTGAGTCTGACCTTACCTGACAGGTCAATCCGACCTGACCTGCCTAAGAATGACCTTCTGGGTTGATTGGGCTAAATTCAAACAGCACTGAACATCAAAGCAACATTTGGTTTTCATTGCATATTTGACAGCACATTGAACTTCATTTCAAATATGAAGTGTTCTGGGCCTGGACCGATTTCAAAATGATTGCTGAATGGAGGATGAACTTTATTCTAATCCCAGGACGGTTATTGGGTAATTAGAAAAAACTTGAATTTAGTTCCACATTGCAAAGTTTGAAATTGACTTGCCTCTGTATCGTAGCCATTGATGAAATCTCTTGACTTTGTTGTTTGTGAGCAATCTAACAACCATCTTTACCTGTCTATTTCTCTGTTATCCTTACTTACCTGATTCAAAGAACTAAGAAGAACTATCAGGAGTTCGATTTCAGATCATGATATCATGAACATTCCGTTGAAACTGCTAAATCTATAAAAAGTGGAGCAGGGGAAGCACACAAGCAGGAAAGAGAAGAATCTCAAGGGGAAGAAAGCTGAGCCTTCACTGGATCCACCTGATCCATACTCGAAACCTCCGTGTCATGTCTTTGCTTCTTTGCTTCCCTTTTAACTTATGTACTCATCTGGATAGATATGATTATCTGGGGAATTTAATCCTTCCGTAATTCATTACTTCCATTATTAGATTACTGAATGTATTTTCTTCACTGGATATCTATTCTTATCCTTACTACCCCTTGAGTCCTATTCAACATTTTACTTCCCCACTGTCACCTCGCTTCTTCTTCCGGCTTCTTCCCTCTTCAGGCATTTGCCGATGCTGACTGGGCTGGCATAACCTAGTGAATACCCTGATGATGACGATTCTTCTCCTGCTACATCCTGCATGCAGACCGCTTTACTAGTACAGACCTGAACCAGCCAGTTAACTTTGCCTATTCCTCTTCTACCAAATCCCATACTTTTCTTGGTTTCAACAGAACCAGTCAAGTGACCAAAAGACACCCTTAAAAAAGCATTCAATAAGCTTTTCTATGACAGCGAAAAAAGGTGCCAAAAGCATTCCATCTATTGTAGTGTAGCAGCTACCCTAAAAGATATCAAGGACAGATTGGCTAAAGGTGGTGCCGCAGGGTTCAATGCAATGCTAAATAGTTCAGATACCAGTGATGAAAGTACCGAATCACCTATTTCTATTCCTATGCCATTCGGTCCATTGGTAAAAATGGAAAAGAACAAGTCGCCACGTCGTTTTGACTTTTTTCTCTACAAAACTTAGACAAAGTTCAAACAAAGGAGGATTTATTTACTTTAATCTCTGATACGTTCCAATGTAGTAAAATAGCTATAGCTGAAGAGATGAAAGAGGGAGCGCCAGGAAGTTGTCTATTTCTTCCATGTCCTATTCGAGCTCAGCCCGGTTGGCCTCATCTGGCGCAACGTCAATGGGCATATACGCGCCAGGATTGCAGGCGGTTGTGTTCTCCTCCCTTTGCACAGCTTTCCTAAAGGTCTGGCCGGCTAGACTTATTTCACACCTATCTTCTTAATCCAAATATGGATTATACGACTAGGCAAGCGAGAAAGAAAAGTCGAAGTCCAAATTCTTCTTTTAAGATGGGTCTCTTCACTCAAACTACAGGTAACCTGGGAAAGCACCTTTTGGCAATAGGAAGAGAAGCTGGTCCGTCCAGTCAAGAGTCTTTTTAAGTCCCTGCTTCCTGGCTCGCTCGTAACTACTAACGTTACTCGCCCATAAGCTCGCTCGCTAAATCCTTTCGCTCGCTTTCTGGCTCTACACGTTAGTAGTTACTCGCTGGGGAACTGAAACTGGAACTGAATAGCTGGCAACTGACACTCCAACAGTACCAGGATCGACAGCAAAGATAGAAAAGTATGCCGGTTCATCCTACTTTTTCTTATATATGAATAAATAAAAGGCAAAAAACAAGTAGTATCGCCCGCAAACAAAGCACAAGTAAAAGGACAAGCCTTCAAAGAGATTTCTGTTACCAACGAAGAAGACTTATATTTATGTTACCAACGAAGAAAACTCTATATGAAATTGGTGATGATATTTTGAGAAAGCTTGATTTCCGCTTAAGCTGACTTCTCTTTGAACTAAGACGCATCATTTCATTTTCTCGCAGAATTTCCTTCTGTTCTGCCTTTCCTTCAACTCAACAACTCAGTGTAGGAAGTAGTCTAGTCAATTGGCTGAGCCCCAGATAGCTGTAAGAAACTCTCTCTCTAATACAGAGTGGTAGAAAAGAATAAGCGAGAGAGGAACTTGTTTTGTGAATTGCGTGTAGTCCAAGCAACTAGTCCATCGTGATATGTAAAAGAAGTACAAGCTCTATTTTGCGTATATGGAAAGAGAATGTTTCTTATATAACGATGGTTTTTTGTAGGCCTGACTTAGTTTCCAGTTCTCCTTTCCTTGCAAGCACCTTTCCTTCACTCGTGCTTACTCGTAGCGGACCGAGCTTTAGTTCCTTACGCCTTTAGTCTTTGAATGAACTAAGGTTAAGAAAGAAGGGACTCAACGATAGCTTTTAGTACATCTCACACTCTTTCCTCTTTCTCTTTGAAGCCATTGTCGTAATATATTTATGTTCTTACAACGAAGTTAGTGTCGTTGCCAAACTGCTTTTTCCTTTTCGCTTAGCGCCCTTGCTCTTGCCTTGCTGCTGAAGGAGAGACTCTCTTTCTTTGAATCACCGAAAAACGAAGGAAGATAGGCCAATAGCCTAAAAGAAAGCTGTCCCCGGGAAACCGAGACCCATGCTTACTTTATTAGAAGAGTGGTTGATGAACCAGCCTTTATCTTTTTGGCTTGTTGTGAAAGAAAGCAGCCAATCCGGGAGTGCCAGCCAGTTCAATTTGTGATAGGAGAGGCTGGAGAGACCTTAGCCGGCAACTCAGCATAAAGAATCATCAGGTAAGAACGAACCATCCAACAAGCACACACACGAAACCCGGTTGGTTAGTGACGCTTTCACTGGATCAATCGTAACCGAAACTGCTTCAACCCTTGGCTCAAGGGACCTTCATCCATCGAGCTTTTGTTTAACAAAGTTCCCGGATCAAAATCCATTGGCTGATAAAGAAACCGAAGAAAAGTCCTCCTCTTTTTGATTCAATTCTTATCCGAAGGGGAAACCAAGTTACTAGCTTTTCCATTCTTAGGACTTTCAGTAAGGAATGATAGAACAGCTGATACAAAGATAGTGAGAAGAGCTTATAAGAAAAGTAATAGAAAGAAGTATAGGCGCCATTGTCAGTAATAATAAAAAGCATAGACAAGGTACGTCTAAAAGCTGCTTATAGGAAAAGTATAGGGATTCGTTACGTGGCGCAAGGTTGAGGGAATAGGTCCAGTAGTTGTGTCATAACTTGTCACAAGATAGGCGTATTAGGAGTTGAGGTAAGCATCTTTCCAAGATATGTACAGTAGGTTTGCAAAGGTCACAAGAGAGGCATGAACGAATAGCCGGAGTAGAAACAGGAGATAGCTAGCCAAGCTCATAGGCAAGTAGGTATGAGAGGGATGCGTTATCAGTCCAGGTAGTAGTTGAAGAAGCACCAGCAAGTATCGAAACAAGAGACAGACATGAACGGGTTGATTTACAAGATATGCCTATTTAACAGTTGCCAAGAGATGAGTTTATGCCAGGCACAAGCATAGGTTGATAGATAGGCCTTGGGCGGGCTGCTAACTAGGGAAAGTCTGGATACACGGATGCGTAACTAACGTTGTCAAGTATGGAGAGGAAGCTGGGTAATAGATTTCTGACAGATAGGCAGTTGCCGGGTGTTTTGGAATAGCCGGCCCAGTAGGGATAGGTCAGGTAGTATAGGACTAGAGCTAGGCATTTATGGAAAAGTCCAGTAGGAAAAAGTCAAAGTCAGCTCATCAAGTATAGGGATATGCTGAATATTTCAAGTCAAGGCATTTGTGAATAGTTTAAAAAGCAAGGGTATAGCTCATTCTAAAAGAAGTAGTTTTTAGGCACGGGCTAAGCATGAATTTTCAAACAAGGGAAGCGAGATAGGTCACAGTCAAGTATAGCAGATATAGCAAAAAAAGGGTTTGTGCGTAACAAGAAGTATAGGTTTTGAAAAAGAGGTTTGAACAAGCTGAAAAAGCAAAGTATGTTGACAAGAAAGTATAATAGGCTTTTGGACAGGAAAAAGGTTTTGAGTCATAGGTAAGCACCAGATATGCATGGGCAAGTTTCAATCAAGGTTGAGGTCTAGTTCATGTCTTGACATGAACGGAAAGAGATATACGTATTGTTCAGAAGCAATGGTATTGAATGAAGTAGTAACGTTGGCAAGTTGAGAGGTATATGCACGAGGTAGGAATTCACCGCTGCGCGCCTTGGTTTTTGAAAGGTTTTTGAATTGGCTCTTTGCTTCCCGCAAAGCCGTGAAAGTGGGAAGCAGTCAATTTCTTTTAGGGTATGAGTCTATCGGTTCAATAGAGGAACTATTCCTTCGCCGAATGTCTATGCTGCCCTATGATCAGTTTGGTTTGAGGGCCTAGCTTAATAGGGAATGAAAGGTAGGCCTCCCTGCTTCATCTATGAGGAGAATGGGATTGATCTTCCTAATTGCACTCACTCTTTCATAAGAACTGCTACTATACTAAATAGAATAGTCTCCGGATCTGGCCTTTGGTGTTCAAACGAATAGCTATTCATAAAATTTATCTTTATCAAACTAATAGCCTTCTATAATTAGAATAAGGCTTTCATAGCCGTCTTTCCATGGTAACCGCCGGGTAAGAATCGAAGGGAGAGGAATACTAAAAGAAACCCAGGCCACCGCCATATTAAGGTTGTGAGGGAGGCATTGTACTTATAGCTGGCCTAGCCGTCTAACTTCTCTTTCTCCTACTCGTAAGCTTATCCGCTAACAACTAGTCCCACAACAACCTGCTATTTAGGGCGGAAAGGAGGGGAAGCAAGTCCCTTTGGTCTTAGAAAGAAGTATCTAGAATTTGCTCGGAATTCATATATTTCATATCTTATGAAGTTCAGGAGCCGTCTTTCTTTTGAGTTAGTTAGGGCTTTGCCAGCAGTGATCCTTCATTAATAAGTAGGGTGAGCCGAGAAGGGAAGGAGAAGTAAATGCTGGAAATAAGCCCATCGTTGATCCATCTGTAAAGACTGGAAGGAAGGCGCGTAGCGATTGAAAATAGCGAAAGAGCGGGGAAGTTTTGCAAAGTTCCTTTGGCCCCAGCTGCGCTCCTTAAATTTCAACAAAGCTCCGCCCTTGACATGTTGGCTAGGGAAAGCAGAAGTGCGAAGCGTCTCCTGTGTTTCATCTAGAGGCTTCTTTAGGGGCACACTAAGAACAAAAGCTGCTTGGTCCCACGTTATATCCTATCTTCCTACTAGCTACTCGGATACGAAGGCCATAAACAACAGCGGATAGACATCAACCCTCACACGAGAGCAAAAAAGAAGGCTTTCATTAAGATAATTAGCCCATACAATAGAAGAGGGAGAGCCGGAGGGCAAGTTCTTCCGCCTAATACTTAAGAATCCCGCTTTGTTTTAGAAGATATACATACATCCCCTCAGCTCTTCAGCAGAAAGGCCTAAGATTGATGAATGGGATACTACAGCTGGCAGTGCAAACGCATTATTTGTCTGGCCACTTCCTAATCTAAGAGGTCAGAGCTTTGTACATGACCCGCCTGATGAGCTAACTTTTCCTAAAACTACAAGGCCTTCTGTTCAGTGAAAAAGAGTTTATGGCTCTCTAGAATATTACCTCACTCAGCAGAGAGCTGATACAGACAGTGGACTTTGCACGATATAGCCCACAGAGTCGACGCATAATGGACCTATGGGGTCTTCTTGAAGACAAATCTCAGGAACCACGTCATATTCCTGTCCCTTTGGAACCAAATTCCGTTAACCTCCCTCGCTGGGGATCTGAAAAGGCAGATATATTCTAATAGAACATAGGAATGGTAGGGCGTATAGACCACTCACCTCCTTCGCTCATGGCTTGACAAGCTCCTCTTTCCATACGGAGAGGATGGGTTTGTAACCGAGCGAGACAAGTTACGATGGGAGTGCTGCTTCAAGCGAAATTGTGCGTAAGAACGTTACAATGCTGGAATATTATGCATACCGCTTCCACTATCGCCCTTGGCGAAGGTGATAAAATCTTCAGAGTTGGCAAGCTATTTCAGCAGCATGCAGTCGATTCATACGCGTGTATCGAACAGTTCAGACTCTATAGAACATCATCAAGAAAGGGCGGGCGGTCAGAAAAGCAATAGAACCTTTGACTAAAGCTCGAGAAAGCCTATTAGCCGGAAGTATACCACTCAGCAGCAACCTCTAAAACCTTAACTTGCTGACGGAATCAAAGGAGAAAAAAGCTACTACTAAAGATAGGAAGAAGAAAAAAGGTGGTAAAAACCCACCTCACACACTAGCACCTGGATAGAGAACTCCTTGAATTCAAAAGTTCCTCCCATGAACCAATTGTTCAGAAGAAAGCAAAATCCACTACTGAGACGAAGAAGAAAATCTACATATTCCAAATTTAGGAAAATGTAGAATGTATATAGTGCCTTCGTTTGAAATAGAAATACTTCCTATCAAACAGAACCTACCTTACACCCAAATATTCCTTTCCAAGCGTTCTGCCCCTACCAGAATATAACATCTGACTGGTGGATACTTAACCCAACCAAATAGTTAATTGAGTAATGGATATTCTTTTCATGGCATGAGCCAACAATACTGAATGCTGGCTTTGTGTGACTACATGACTTGGTTACAAGCTCAGGAGATAGAGTGAGTGCCCGAGTGGTAGTATGACCGAAGCCTCCTGCCCTTCGATTATGGTTCAATGTCATTCTATTCTAGGCGGGTGAGTAGAAAAAGGGAGACTCACCAAGCTGCATAGGACTGAAGACTCGAGTGTGCGATTTCGGAGTAACGATCAAAACAGTAAGATAGAAAAGAAAGTTCACCCATCAGGCTAGCTTGATGATTAGAACTGCGAGATCAGTTCTACAATAAGACAACACTGAGAGTAGGATTTTGAGAGTGGATCGTTTATTTAATAAAGAAGAGGAGCTCTTTGTAGCAGTTACCGGCCAGTAAGATTAGGAACTTCGACTACCAAACTAGAGTAATTACTGGTATTTTCCTTTCAATGCCCCGCTGCAAAGAGTTTGAACATGTCCCTCATAGCATCCATCATTGGCTCAAAGCATGCCTTTCAAAGGTATTTCAAGCCCAGTGACTCTTCAGATTGTCAGAAGCAAGCTCTAGTGAATCTACTTATTGAGTTGGCTAAATCCCTAATCTCTTTTAGTAGGTTCAGTGGTCACTCTACGTACGATATTGATTCATAAAAAAACTGGATTTTCAAAGTCCTCGAAAAACCATGTGAGTTTGGTATTCCGTTATTAATAAGTTGGTTATCGGAACTGTCATGAAGTTAAGTAGGTGGTTAACGCTACTGGTTTGAAGACTTTGATGTGGGTGGTTGGTAAACTGTCCGGAAAGATATTTTGACAGAATACGCTTTCCCATTTTATGGAATGCCTTAGACTCTAAAGTTCATCGTTGAACATACTCCAGAGATAGCTCTTTTCCTCATATATAAAATAAGGTAACCCAGTGCTCAACTCTGACGCGAAAAAGAAGTGCTGAGAAAGCTTGGTAATTCATATTTTGTTCAATGAGCATATATGTCAAAGACTAAGCAAGCTCTATGCTTTAAGAGCCCTGGTAATTGCGAGGGAGAATCATGAGTATGAGGAGACCCACTGCTCTATTATGAAAAATATGTCTGTCCTCAACTGAACTGCCTTTACGAAGTCGTATCTGCCACCTCAGGGCGCGTTGCACGACAACCTCCATAGATTTGTCTGAATTAGCTGTTTACGCTGGCGCTCTTATCCGCAACGAAGTAAGTTACTCTACTTTGACAAGATTCGAATCCATATATATAGACACTGGACCCACTAGTGGTCTGTCATCTGGACATCCAGCCCAATCAGCATCTGAGCACGTTGTTGATGAAGTGAAGAAGGGCTTATTTCTGTTACAGCTAAAAGTTAGAGTATGCTTTATATATCGAATAATACGCGAAATAGGTTGGTCTAGTGTTTGTTGAGAGAAAGAAAAGCCAAAATGCTCCTGTTAAGAGTAACCCGGTCTTCTCCTGCCCCTACGAGAGAGCTTTCAACCTGTAGCCATAGGCAACTTGTAGGGCTTTGCACCTAAACCCCTGCAACGACAAATCAAATTAACATGTCGTTTCACTAATTCATTTTCTTTACCAAAACATTTTCTTTCGAAATCGTTGCAGATGGTCAGGCAGAAAGAAGACATATAGAAATATCAAAGATATAGAAGATAAGGCAACTCGTAGTATCTACCTATGACCTATGGCTTTGTCTGGATCGTCCTCGAAGCACAACGAATTTACAAGGCTCCGAAGGAGAAGTCATGGAATTTCATAGTAGAGCTAGTCACTGGTTACAGCTTGAAACGTGTCCATAGATAGGCGTGTGTTGCCAGCAGTTGGAATCGTTCGCACTCTTCTCGTTCCGTCCTTGACTCAGGACTCTCTTTCCACTATCATATCTCTCCTTTTTCGAATAAGGTATTATAGTCAAACTTGTAGTACAAGCATTCAATCCATTAAAGCCATTGCATATAATAAAGTTCATGCTTATCTTAAGCAAAGAAAGACTCTTCTTTAGATTAAGAAGTGGTAAGTGAGGTTCTGGGGCGGAGGTCAGACGAAGACTTGAGACTTCTTTGCTTTGTCTACTCTTGATCCTGAATTTGATGTTCTCGACCAACTGCGATTACCGGCTACACGGGTACTAAAGGAGAGCACATTGGCTCGGTCGACCGTCAAAAAAAGTATCAAAAGCAAAACAAATCTAGACTATATATGATATAATGAAAAGAAAGAACTCACTCCTCAGTGAGAAGATAGGGGACCTTTGATAAGAACTCAATAATGTGGACACGAAAAAAAGTGTCTTTTCTTTACCAAAAGCGAACTCTCAAGAGTGGGAAACTCCAAATGAGAACTTGATCTTCTACAGCAAAGTCAAGAGATTCGGTTGTGGTAGTTCTTTTTTTTAGAAAAAGGCTGAAACGACACCCTCAGATAGATACAACTACTGCAAATCGTTTCTATCCAGCGCCCTCTACTATCAAAACCCTCGATGGCTCTTTTCACACCAGCTTCATAGGCTCACTCAGAATTTTATACACTCCTTTTTTTCATATTTTCATATGGGGGAAATTTTATGGCAGTACCTCAGCTCACACCCTAGAACATAATCGCCTATAACTCTTGTCAAACACAACCCCCTACTCTATTCAACCCACAGTTTGAACAGCTTCAGTCAACCTTCACTCTCAGATCACTTTTTTTAGTCTTATTACAAAACACATTGCCACTTTCTTGCTCCAGCAGTAATTTTCAAATTGACTTGTGTCAAGCTAGGAACTGGATCTAGAGCTTGAATGGGTATAAGAACCATATCTGCTGGCATCTACTTCTTTATCTTATCCCTTCCATCTTGTTCTGAACATCCTAAGCAATAATTCAAAGTAGAGCGAATTAGTATAACCATATTCCTTGTTGTGCAGATTTGTTTTTGTGTCAAACACACTTCTATTCTCTGTTTTCATATGCACCAACACACTGTCATTGTCAAAAGAATTTGGTGTTCTGATGTGGGCAAGCAAATCCATGGCATATTCCACAACCTGATCAAAGCATGATAATTTGGTCATTAAGTCCTGAAAAGCACACATCCAGAACCAGATTTTCTGTACAAAATTGCAACTAAGGAATAAAAGGTCCACTCTTTCATCTAAACAAGAGAACACACAGAACGTTGGCCCTCCCCCTTTTTGTTAAAGAATCTGACGCATCCAACATGAATTGAAACAAGAATCAAGAAATCTCTGGCTTACTTAATAGTATTTGAGGTGGGTGCATAATGCAAAATAAAGTGACATGTCCTGTTCAACAATTTTATACACATTACATACAGTTTTGTACCAAGATATGCAAGTGAGGTTCAAAAGTGAGTCCTAAGACATCAGAAAGAAGGAGAAATTCAACCTTTTTTGACTCTGCGCCACAACGGGGCACTGCCTACAATTGACCTAAGCTTTTCAGTTGCGAATTCTTAAATTCTCTTTAAAATAGGCGCCATGGGGTACAGCTTATTTGCAATCTTCTAATATGAAATTCTTTACGTATGTCAAAATTGAACAGACAACCAAAGAACAGAAGTAAATAATAAAACCAAAGTACAGATAAGCTTAGCTAGAGTTTACCATACGTATTGCTTTCGTATGCGACGAAGACAGAGCGGGAGGAGTGGGATCAGTTCATCATCGGGTACGGGAGGAGGAGAGGGCTGAGGCAGTCTTGAGGCTTCCTGGCTCGTAACGTGCCGTAGTTACTCGCTGGGGGAAATCGTTGTTGCCTGGGAAAAAGCAACGGATTGAGCACACTAGCGCTAGCGCGCCGTTAGCACGCGCATCCGTTTTCTTGCTAGGAGATCGTGTTATTTTATATATGTATCCGAGTTTCTCTATTGTCTTTCAACCTTAAAAACAGACAAAGTAATATGTCCTTCCAAACAGACTCTCGGGCGAGTGCGGCACCAATAGGAAAGGAAGGTTGATGCGAGCCTTGTTGTACGTACTATTAGGTTAGGATGGAGCTCACAGAATATACTTAATCTCTTGCGTACCAAGGGGGATCTTTAGAAACCTCTGAACGATTCCAAGGCACGTCTTCTTCAAGCAAGCTCGCGAACAAAGAAAGAAAATCAGGTTTTTGAGTTCAAAAAAAAGAAAACTGGATGGAAAGGTATTATTTATCTGGAACCCGTGGTGGGTTTGACTTTGACTTTAGTAATATGAAAACTCGCTATTCACTCAGTTATTTATCAATATTCAAATTAGATACAATATAAAAAATTATATAATAATAATAATATAAAATTGAGGAGAGATGGCCGAGTGGTTGAAGGCGTAGCATTGGAACTGCTATGTAGGCTTTTGTTTACCGAGGGTTCGAATCCCTCTCTTTCCGTTTCTTTGAATTCTCCAATGTTCTTGGTCACAATGTATCAAATAAAATAACAATTGATAGCACCACAAGAAAAAGACTTTTTTATTTTCGCGTCGGAGACATCAATCCGATTCGAAGAAAAAACCCTCCCTCTTTTTTGACGCTGGAGAGAATGATCAAACAAACTCTGCGAAGAATCCTTCCTAACAATTCAAGTTCCTTTCTTGGCCCGGGAAAACTTCCTTTACTTACTCCCATATTCCATAAACCGGGGACCAACTCAAAAGTCAAGTAGAAAGGATGGCGCCTCCTCTGTTAAGAACAGATGGTGGAGTATAGCACTAGAAGATGACGATCAGGAAACATAAGTTCACCCTCATACATAAATAAGGCGAAATTGGATCAGGTTGTTCAATACCGGTTTGCCTCTCTCTCCTTAATCTATGAACAAGAGAATTCGATCGAGAGCACGGACATCTTTGACCTGGTCCCGGTCAAGGATATAAGTCTTGAGAAAGCAATTTACTAGTGCCACGAAGCCTTCGTTTTCCTGACCGAACTGTTCCCTTAGTTGGTTGAGTAGGAGCTCGTGGTCAATTCGATCAAAGCACTTTACCACATCTACATATTCCTATCTTGACCATTCTCCCTATCATGAAGAGGTTAGCTACCTTACTTAAGAAAATTCTTCCTTCTTCCCGTCTGGCGCATCTTAGTTCTTTGAACGTCGAAGCAATCATCAGTATCAGGCCCAGATGTTCTACGATGTTTTTCTCAATATTTGTAGAGGTCCCCCCCCCCTTCAGCAATAGACAATGTAGAGTAAATCCTACCTACTGGGTTGCTCTATTTTGCTCTGACGGGCGTAGTTAATGATTGTGCTGGCACTTGCACTTCTCACCTCAGCTTGAGATAGATTTGCCACATCTCTCAAAAAACCTCTTGATTCCACGTTCGCAGATGGGCCTTTAGTCTCTTCTTCAGCTTGACAGAGGGAGGGGCTAAGCACCGGCCGAGCATGGACCGGGATAGATCAGCTATTATGGACCACCACTTACTTAAAGGAAGTCGAGTACACATCTCCTTCAACCGGGCGAGGACCAGCACCGACGTAACGTTTGAAAAGTAACCCGCATAGGAGAGTGATAAGAAAGCATACGACTCGCCTTTTGCGGCTCGTTTCACTGTAGTGAAACTCTGCTCTTGTTGCTCGTTTCACTTCCGTTCCACTCGCTGGGTACAGACAGTTTGGAGAGTAGAAAAATCTGGAATTGCTTTGTGGAAATCTGACCAACGCTCAGCTCACATAAATCCCCACTTATGGAATAAAAAAAGAGCAATTATTTTATTAAGAAATAACTGTCTTCCAGGACACAAGGAGTGCACTCTCCTCTAATCCAGGCTAGATCTTGCTTCTGCTTCAAGTTTGCCTGTGCAGCTTCTGTTGGGTTATTCAAATAAAGCAATCCATAGATTAAAAGACTCCCACTAAGCAAATTTTGATGTTCTAGCTCGGAGGTGCACGAATATTTTCCTTCCTCGCCTACACCAAAAGTGCTCAACCTTCGGAGGTGTTCTTACCAATACCAATTGGCATGCCGACCAATGGGCACCAATCTGTATAAAAGTACCTGAGTTTCTTCATTTCTCCCAAGCACCCTTCCAGCTCTCAACGTTCCAAACAGTTACCAAGATCGTTAGTCACTAGGTTGACAAGCTTGCAGATGCGCAAATGAAGCACCTCAATTTTGGAAAACTTAAAATCCATAACATGCAATTTTGGCAGGGCAGATTGCCTATAGATTCTGGCAAATCCGACGTATTGAACCATTCTTTCAGATGCAAGGCCTGCGGAATAGCTTCGGGAAGCACCGTAAATGTGCCACTTGAAATGGAAATTTACCTCAAATGAACCAAAGGAGCAGATAGGTAATGTATCAAATCCTATACTATCTAAAACAAGGGACCGCAAACTTTTTGCCTTAGCAACTTCTTCCAAGAAGGAAATCACCTTAATGAATATGGAGTGCTCGCAATCTTCTAGCAATGGTTGCTTCCACCTTCTCTTAACACTTAATCAAAGACAGATATCTACAGCCATTATCAATATTTGTTGTTACCTCCGTACCCGACTGAGAAAACTCATGAGCAACAATAGATCGAGCTAGGTAGGTCATGAACCAAGTCATGCATCTTGCATGTCACTTCTCAATCTTTACGTTCAACTACGTTTTTAAGGAACTTAATTTTCACCAGGTGCTTTTTTTATTCATTTCCCTTGTCCTCCATTGCCCCCTTACTCTCGGGTAATGAAATTAAGCCATGAGCTGCTATCCATTGACCAATCAGCTCTAGTTTGTGGATCACCTGACCTTTCAAATAGAACAGTAAGTAAAGCACTCCAAAGCTGGCTCGCTCTTTTCGTGGGTGGCAAATGCAAGTAGCTCAACCTTAGAGATGCGAGTTCTTGATCTCCTACATCGCCTAACTCCCAAATATCACTATAAAAACCAGCCGACCACTCATCAACACTATCATTGGCATGATACTCCCTAAAGTAAAGCTCTCAAAGCTAGCGGTACTCCCCCACATTTCTGTTATTTCCATAGCAATTTCGTTGACCCGAGAATCCAATCCTTTCTCAGCCCCAGGCACAAACTCCACAAGTTCTCTTTACATTTTTTCTCCAATTGTGAAGGAAGGTGACACTCTGAGAGTTGAAACGTAAAGTTAACAAGTACAAAATGCGCCGGATTTGGAATGAGTACTAAGATATGCGAAGCAAGGATACCCACCATCAGAGTAATATGCGTCCTCCCAAACATGGACAGAAAACACATACACTAACTATGAGTGATGGGAGGAAAGCCAATTAGAGAACATTTGATAGAACCTAACTAACATTAGAAACTACATTCGAAACGAAAGATTGAAAGTGCGAATGAAAGAAAGATAATTACCACCTCTTCCCCTTTCTATTTTCTAGTCGGAATAGGGCCTAGTAAAAGAAGTACCCTCCGTGGCAGACAATCCATGCCTGAAACCATTATTTGAATGACACCTCTGATCATATAACGCAACACACCCAAGGGATGTGAAAAGAACATTTCTTAGCCAACTATCCAAGTCATTATGAAGCAACAATACCCACAGCTAAATACCGATAAGTAAACTATTCCAATAGTAACGAACGAGGGGGGATACTAAAAAAAGAGTAGGAATGCAAGGCCCCCCAACCATCCTAGACCGTGAAAACCAAATAAAGACCATGGGACCGAGAACAGATATGCTCACTTCTGACACGCTCTATTCCAGGACCGTAAAGCCGTGCTAACTAATGACACGCCCTTAACTAAATATGATATTATTTTCCGTGAAAAGCAGTGCTAACTAATGACACGGCGCTTTTTACTATAAGAAATAATACGAGAAAATGCGATCCGCTAATTAACTGGAATTGCTTGTATCCCGGCAGGTTTGCTAATTTGGAGAGACTTGGGAGTCAATCTTCAAATCGATTTAGATTTTTTTTTTCAGGACATTTGGTACAAAGTGCGTGAAAAACTTTCCGCTACTAAGAAAAGATATTTGGGTTTTGCGATACCTGTCGAGGTGTAGGTTCCCGATCTGACAAATAAACATATATCTCACGGCAAAGGCCGACAAGCTCAGCACTTATAATGGCATTAGACTATAAAGCTAGCCTTTGAATAAAGGAAACTTTGAATATCTTAGATAGAGTGGCTAAGTCAATATTATCCTTTCTTCATTGCGGATCTGCTTCCTGTAGGTTTCAAGTATGATCATGCGCCAGGTTCAAAGAGAACATGGCATATGCTTAACAAAAACCCCTCTCTATAAAGGAAAATATATTCTATGCTGAGAAGAAGAAATATTTTGCAATTGCTACCCAGCGAGTGAAACCTAAGTGGAACGAGTACAAAAGAGCGAGTGAAACCTAAGTGGAACGAGTACAAAAGAGCGAGCGAAGGAGCGAGCCTGAACGCGAGTTCATTCACTCAAAGCCCTGCCAGAGGGGGCCTAGTTCTAAAACTTCTTTCTTATCCATTTCATTACCTTCTTTTTGCCTTCGACTTCGGCTATGACCAATTCCCCCCTACCTAGCAGAATAGGCGTCACCAAGCAGGTCTACCTGGAATTTTGCCAGATGTCTTTTTTAGAAAGATTCCCGGATGAAGTCAAGTATAATGTTGATAATCTAAATAAAGGCGCATACGTGGGCGTGCCGGGTTCCCCACAACTTCTTCTTAAGGGAAGGGGGGGACTCTCCTCAAGACTTCCTACTGTAGGAGAGGTGAACCTCAGCCACCTACTACTCATCTGACACGGTGTGAAGCAGACTTGCACAGAGAGACCCCTAATGTTTAGGTTGATTTCTAACTGTTTACTGTTGTCTACTAATCTGTAACATGTTCGAATCTACTCAATGTTAGAAAATTTCTTTGAAAGCTCTTTTGATCTAAGTGGTCTTATTCTCTGTCCCGTGCTAGGAAGCATTATTCTTCTTTTTATTCCAAATTCATCAATAAGACTTATAAGATTGATTGGTCTGTGCGTTTCTCTTCTCACTTTTTTGTATTCACTTGTTCTTTGGATCAAATTTGATCCTTCTACGGCCAAATTTCAATTTGTGGAAAGCGTTCGATGGCTTCCTTATGAAAACATCCATTTGTATATGGGTCTAGATGGTCTTTCATTATTCTTCGTGATATTGACGACATTTCTGATCCCAATTTGCATTTTAGTGGGTTGGTCTGGTATGAGAAGTAATGGGAAAGAGTATATTATAGCATTTCTAATTTGTGAATTTCTATTGATCGCAGTGTTCTGCATGCTGGATCTTCTACTATTCTATGTTTTTTTCGAAAGCGTGTTAATCCCTATGTTGTGCGGAGCTGAGCATCTTATATTCGCTGGGATCAAGCTTTTCCTCTGCAGGGGCCTTGTGCAGTCAACCCCCTACGGGCGGTCCCCCGTCGTCGTGAAGTAGTCAAGGTGCCCGCGAAGCTTTCGGGAGAAGGGGTAGTCTTGTGCGTCAGCATAGCATTTCTGGTCGAACCACCGAACCACACATCTTTTTTTTGTGGGAGGGTACTCGGAGTAATGGGTACCTCTACGGACCTCAACACGCCTACTCTGGTCTTGTATGGATATGCAGGAAGGGGTGCCCCTAGGTGTGTGTAGGAGGTGTGTTTGTTCGCGGGAATGGATTCCTCGTCAAGTCAGGGGGTGTGGACACACTTGCGCGAATTCGGGTAACGGCTACAAGGGCGAAGCAAGAAAGGAAACTTGACCCGACCAGGGATGGACGTAAACTCGTAAGCTACCGAGGGTAGGGATAATCGTCCAGGTCTTATTGTTGAACAAAAAAGCCGCCCCGCCACAGCAGGCAGGTGAGTTCCTCTGTCGTCGCCGGTGAGTTCTTGGCGAGGAGACCGTAAGGAGAAGTTTCTCAAAAAAACGGAGGGGAGGATCGACCCGTTCAGTATAATTACGAAGAAAGACTGTTGCAAGCAGGTGGAGGTGGCCGGCCCTCTAAAAAAGAAATGCGGGCAGGGTAGAGCTCAGCAGAAGAAGGTAGGGTCCTTTTCTAAAGAAAAATAAGAAAAGAAAAAGGGGCGGGTCTCTTTATGCATCTTCGTACAAGTGGAGGCCAGAAAGATAAAAGCAATTTAACCGCTCACATCAAAGTAGTCGTAGTTGCGTAAAGGCCGTCAGTCGGGGGGCAACCATAAAAGAAGGCAATGACTTTCACTGATCTCTCTCTATCTATAGATAGTTCGAGAGATAGATCCGCTGCGTGAGCAACCCAACTATGCGTGGCATGTGCTCGCTCTAAAGGAAAAAACGCGCTCAATCACCCAGGGCCCCTCCCTCTGGGGGTAGGCTCGCTCTTCCGCTCCTTCATTCACTCGCTGCTTCGAAAGAAAGGCAGGTTTACGAGCCCCCTCCGGCTAGCCCTCTTTCGGGCGGTAAGCAGGCCGGGCCCTACGGGCATATCCCGCCGCTACGCAAGCAGCATTCTTCGCCACCAGAAGCAAAAGATTCGAGAGTCAAGGCGGAAATGACAAGCATAGTGGTCTAATGACAAGCAAGGGCCGACGACGGAAGCTCGGGACGGAGCCGTATGATGCGGAAGTCTCACGTACGGTTCCCTGAGAAGGGAGTGGCTACCCACTGGAGCTTCGACCAAGCACCACCGGTCAATTCCGCTTTGGGGCCACCCCTGACTCTACCATCATTATAGGGGTATGGGGTTCGAGACAAAGAAAGATCAAGGCAGCATATCAGTTTTTCCTATATACTTTACTTGGATCAGTTTTTATGCTATTAGCTATTCTGTTGATTCTTCTCCAAACAGGAACCACCGATTTACAAATCTTATTAACCACAGAATTTAGTGAGCGGCGCCAAATCCTTCTATGGATTGCTTTTTTTGCCTCTTTCGCCGTCAAAGTGCCTATGGTACCAGTTCATATTTGGTTACCAGAAGCCCATGTGGAGGCACCTACGGCTGGATCCGTCATCTTGGCAGGAATTCTTTTAAAATTGGGGACCTACGGGTTTTTAAGATTTTCAATACCCATGTTTCCCGAAGCGACACTTTTTTTCACTCCTTTCATTTATACTCTCAGCGCGATTGCTATAATATATACTTCCTTGACCACTTTAAGACAGATCGATCTTAAGAAGATCATTGCCTACTCTTCAGTAGCCCATATGAATCTGGTGACTATTGGTATGTTTAGTCGGGCGGCGGCCGTTAGGTCACCTATTTGGAGTTATGGACACACAAGCAAGGCCAAAACATGTGTGCCGGGCGTGCGACCCATCAACCTACTAGCAATAGGGGAGAAAACATAGCATGTCGCAACAAAAGCGTCGATTCGAGGCGTCAGCAAAACACTGCCGTCTGTTCCAAAAACAAAAGCCCTTAGCACCTCGGAACGGGAGTGGGGAGGGGCCCTATGCGCAGACAACAGCAGCACCGGCTCTACGTACGAAGTCCGAATCGAATCTTATTTCGCTTTCCCGGGCGCGGCGAAGCGAGCGCTTCTAGCTAGAACGTTTTTTCGCTTGCTTTTTTCTTCTTGTGGCGGGCGTGGCATGAACGAAAAGCGAGATTCACCCAACGAGTGAGTGAATGCACGAGCCTAAAGTAGCAAGCAGATTTATAGATGGCTTTATCTCTTATGATAGATCGAAAGAGTTGGAATGGATATAGAAAGAAGAGGGAATCTCTAAATAATCAGGGGCTGCGCACCCACCTAATTCTATCTATTGATGAGACAACCAAGATATCGCACTATTCTGGATCCATCATAAAGAAATCGATATGTATCTTATGGAGTCTACATCGTATGTAGAGCGCCCAAGCACTTTTTTGGCCAGCTCAGTTCTCCATCGGTCCAATCCAATGTCATCTCATGACAGGAAAAATAAAATGTAGTTAGTTGTCTTGTTCTTGTTCTAGCCTCGGCGCCCCGGCATCGTCCCACACAGAAAGAAAGAGCGCTCCGCCCCGGCCCGACCCGTAGGTCCGCTAACGTCAAGTGAGGAGTTGAGCCAGAACTGGCGAACCGAAGTCACTTTCGTAATCATACTTCCTACAGCTAACACGTGTCCAGTCCAGCGGGGACGCGCAGCGCAAACGAGCGTGAGCTGCTATACCTAAATCCCCCGCTTACCATCGGGGACCGAGTGGTCAGGCCATGACCCGCAGGGGAAGGAATTACTCATTCTTCTATTGGGGACAAGTGAACGAACGACAACTCCAAACGTAACACGCCGCCTATACCTACCGTTTAGGTGGCACCAGCGAGATCCAGCTAAGGTAAGGAACTTCGTGTCGCGGCTTCTCCACTCCGCTGCGGTCTCTTTCACTTCACTTCGTTGCCTTCCCGCGCGCGAAGCGAATGGGCTCTCCACCTTCCTTCCTTCCTTCGCGCAAACAGGCAAAGTAGAGGCAAGACGAGGAAGGGGAGCTTTCTACGAAGTGGTAGCTTCACCCGACAAAATATACAAGAAAACAGTAGCGACCAGGGGCCTATTAAATTAATTAGTTTCAACTCGACCCCTACTCGTGCACAACAGGGCGAAGCTTTGGCAAGAAGCAGACGGACGGCTCTATATCATAGTCAAAAGGGGCTTTTTTTTCGCCTTAACTACTTTATCGCCTTTCATTTATATGTGTTCCATTCAGTACAATACAAAACACCAAAGCCCCAGGGCCACTCACTATATAAGTTATAAGTAGCCTAGCCCATAGTATAGTTGAGTAGTTGGCCAAACCTCCATGCTCACGACATGTTCTTTATATTTATGGAGTTGGAGGGGCAACTCAAAAAAAGAACTTCAATTCATTTGCTTTTTTTGAGTTGCCAGTCGGAGCACTACGTAATCCCGACCACTAAATAAGCCGCTGGCGGAGAAAGCTCGAAGAGCTTACCTTCATTCGCTTCGCGGGAGTCGCACACAGCACATAGCTGGAAGTCAGAGGGCCCGTACTACCTGCCTAATCCTTCGCTCCGAGCGTTGAACGGAAAGCGCCTTATAAAAAAGTAGGAAGAAGGGAAGGGGCCTATGTATTTGCATGACCCCTGCAAATTTTACCCTACCTACACCCGGAGCCAATCCCCTAGCGGTCCTGCCACCACGCCGCAGAACGGGAGCTCGTGTGGAACCGGGCGGCGGTGGAAGAAAATATGACGGCCGCGCGGCCAAAATATGGACACCCGAAGGGCCCGGCACGCAAAATCCTATCCTATCCGAGTCCTTCATTGCACTTCGGACAGCCGGCCTTCGCATCAGAAGGAGCACCTACCTTTCGAGGTACCAAAAAAAGGTACGGTCTTTATTTGTGTTGTTGGTTGGTCTTTCTCAACGTGGTCTATAGCAAACCTTTCTTTACAACGGCCGTTCACATGAAAGAAAAGAAGAAATCCTCGTGGGTTTATCAAAATCCTCCAGGAAGTGTAAGGCTAAGCAAGGGTGTGGAGGCTGCGAGCTCCGCGTCGGTCGAAGAGAAATAAGCAAGCAGGGAAGAGTCAAGGTTTTGCCGTAGCGCGCCGGAGAGCAAGCGTAGGCAACCAAACGTTTAAATAAGGCTCAAGTAGTTAGCTAGCGTTCGTTTTGAAGCGGACTTCCTTTTGTAGCGCGCGTACTCTTCTGGAGTCGCACGGAACGATACCCTTTTTTTCTTCCCTACAACGACTAGCTCACCTTTCTTTTTCGGTCACCCTCGTGGAAGGACTTCCGCCTGTGGTGTGGTCCAACCCATGGGCGGAGTCGCCCTCATAACCCCATTGCTCAGTGCTCCCTGCAGCTTCACTGGGCCTTTACCCGTGCTGCTTCTATCTAGAAGATAATGAAAAGCTATCTCTTCACAATCCAAGGCGAACCGAGCCCACCCTTTTTATTTTTCTGCCGCCACGAAACAAAGCCCGGCCCACTCCCGGGAAAGGGGAGTGGGGTCCAACAAGCACTTGCAGCAGAGGGGCCCGCAAGCACCCGGCCCTTCTTTTTCTGTAAAGCCGACCTCTTTTTCGCCAGTGCTGACGCAGTGCGCGCGCAGATAAGTAAAGCCCAATCCCATTGGGGCCGGTGCCTTTGTACGGTCTTAACTCCTCTATTTGTAAGCGGAAAAACTTCCTTGATGCCTGAGGCGGAGGGAAGGGGCCCACCTATACCGATAGGACCCCATCATAAAGGGGCAGTTTAGAGGTTCCATATGCCGAGCCGAAGGGCATAACTTCTGTACGGGATCTTAGTAAGGTTCCTCGTCTCGTCCTCGTCGCAGCATCGAAGAGTACCTATGCACTATGTTCCGGTTCACTTATAAGGAAGAAAGAGTTGGGGTGGTACGATGTGATACTCTAGTATGCCCCGGAAAAGGATAAAGATGCGCAACCTGCAGTAAACGTGTTGTCAAAAATGTTGGGGGTGAAAGATCTCTGAGACTACCATCGATCCGACAGAGCGGAACGACCTTAAAAAGAAGTGGAGTTAGAAAGCCGTATGATAGGTGGTAACTATCTTGTACAGTTTGGGGGGTAATCGGCGTACTCCGGGGGAATATTAGGCTCTATCGAACATACAGGGAATTGGAGGTAGCATTCTACCGATGTCAAGTCATGGACTGGTTTCTTCAGCCCTTTTTCTATGTGTTGGTGTTCTATATGACCGACATAAGACTCGACTTGTTAGATATTATGGGGGTTTAGTGAGCACCATGCCGAATCTCTCTACCATTTTCTTATCTTCCACTTTGGCCAATATGAGTTCACCTGGCACTAGCAGCTTTATCGGGGAATTTCCAATCTCAGTAGGAGCTTTCCAAAGAAATAGCTTAGTAGCCACATTAGCAGCGCTTGGGATGATTTTAGGCGCGGCCTATTCCCTTTGGCTATATAATCGTGCGGTTTCTGGAAATTTAAAACCCGATTTCCTCCATAAATTCTCCGATCCAAATGGCAGAGAAGTTTCCATATTTCTACCTTTTCTTGTTGGAGGGGCGACCGTCCGTTGAACTACTAAAAAAGGGTAAACCAATGTGATCATTACATTGTAGGTGCTTGCGATGGGGCGGATGCTACTTCCCTCATAAGTCATGGGGGGCATAGCCCGTAGCATAAGTCCCCCTTTTTTATCCATTTTTTTTTGACCCGGGGCCGGGTGGGACCGAGAGAAAGAAAGGACGGGGGGCGACCATGCATGGCACTTCTCGACCGTGTCTCCGAGGGACAGTTGAACGAGCGACTCATGAATGCAGCCGGGTCGGACGAGCCAATAACTCGAACGCGTTCGGTCAGTTTTTTGAGCAAGAATAAAAGCGTTACCTTACCTTCACCATGATACGGACTCCGAGTTCTTATGGCAGAGCACGAGGAGTTTCCTTCAAGATGATGATGGGAATGAAAACCTGAAGCACGACCGGGGTCTTCGTGGTCCGGGATCATACTTATATATAAGTAAAAGTAACGTAAGCATGAGATTTTTTGGTAGTACCGGTGAACCAGATGGCCGCGGCGAGGGAATCTGGGGCGGAGGACTCGTAATATCTCATAGATCTGGCAAAAGCGAAAGATCCCCTGGGTCTTACCGCTGAGCTAACTCTGGCCCCGCAGGGCGGGCCAGAGTGGGGTGCGAGCTGGAATTGCCGTAGCTTATGGCTAGAGCAAGAGGAGGGGGCCCCGACAGAGAGAACAGTAAGGATAACGAGCGCGGAGCCCGCTTGGCGGGCGGCAGGAGCAGCGGGCAAGTGCTTGCTTGGTAGGCCAAAAGTCCAGTTAACCGGGCGGGGCACTAGACGAAAGGGGGCACACTTAGCAAGCCAAATTTGCCCCGCGGAGCTTTCGAAAAGCAAGGACCAGGTCGAACCTCGGTGGCAGTCAGTAGGGGCTCCGGTAAATAGTGGATAAAAAAGGACCGTAGCACTTACCCTTTTTTCAAGACAATAGGTACTTTTCCCTACCGAGACAACGGAGACTCTTAAAGGATCCTCCACGCGCTGGGCATACCATAGCTCTTCCGTGCGTCTTGATCGTGGCGGAAACATAAAAAAGGGAAAGACCCGGCCGACCCGCCCGGGGCTCGATCGAGGGCGAGCCGTACGAGAGTGAGTCTAATTATTTTTCCGTTCTTGGAGGCCCCTCCCAATCTTGGGTTTTATAAGGTCAGAGGGAAGGAGTCTAAATCAATGGACTTTAATGAACCATCATTGATGGACGTTGCACATGACACGATCAATTCGACTCGACGGTCCAGTGCTAATAGAAGTAGCTGACTCCCCGTCTAGCGAAGGTGCCAGGGCTGGGCTTTTTCGTAGTAATAGCGGGCGGGTCTCATTAGATTTAATTTATGCCCGGCCTAAGGAATAAAACAAAGGTATAAGGACCAGGGGCGGCCTTTTTTCTGGCGGGGTATAACCACCCCCCCGGCCTCGATTTTGTTTCATACCTGTAGGCCGCAGCTCAGCTTCGGGGCGTACGTAGCGGCGCCCTCGCCTGGCGCCATTCCCGGACCTAGCAGCAGACGGGCGGGCCGCCGGGCCAGAATGAAGAGCGTAAAAGACTCTTATTTTGGTCAGCTGCTCCCACGCGCGCTGACCGGGGGATTCCAATTTGACTGGACTAGACAAGATAGTAGAGATATTCGTGGAACAGGGGAGTCTCAATCGAGCTTTTCTAGGAACGCCACGCACGAAGATTTTTCCATTGATAGAGTTTAGGGCTGGGCACTTTGTTGAAAAGTTAGGTTACTACCTGCTGGAAGAGGTTTACTTTGTACCGCCCGGAGGAGGTCGTAACCCGAAGCGAGTTTAACGAGAGGCCTTACCCGAAGCTACAACTACTGGCGCTTCACATTCGATGGGTAGGAGTGGAAGCCCCGAAAGCCTTTGGTACTTAAGTAGGGCGGGCGAGTAAGCAGCCCTAAAAAAAAAGAAAAGGGCGCGCCCCTATTTCTGCATTTCATTCTATATTGGGCCCGCCTCATTGAAAATGATAGGCCTATTGATTCGAAGTCATTACGAAAGGGTCGGGCAATAGCATAGCTCTTTTTTTTCCGGGGTCTCCTTTCGAATAAAAGGCCTTCGCATTCTTCATCCGGCCGGCTTTTTTTCCCTAGCTTGGCGAATCGCATCCCCACGCCGACCCTGACCGTTCTCGCGAAGTCTTTGCAACGGCCGGGAAACTAGTCTACGAAGCGAAGCCTATTGCTTCGCCGACAATCAAATACGAGATGGGGTCCCTTCTCCAATCTTTGATAGAATGGCCCAGCCCAATAAAGGAAGGTTCATGTACGCCATGCCTTTCTTTTGTATGTACGAATCCCCAACATAAATACCACGTACGACCAGACCTAGAGACCCAATTCACTGGCAGAACGAGTCGGGCCCAGGTCCCAGATCCTCAAAGTGGAGTGAGTTTCTAGTGCATCAACCCCGTGGTACGACGGGCACTCAATGACCTGGCGGCGAATGATGGCCCGCCCCAACCAAGAGCACATATGTCATATGGGAACTCATGGCTGGAAACAATCCTGATGGTTTTGAGATCCGATTAGAATAATAATAAGAAAGAATCAAAGTACAGGTTGGTTGGTGAGCCTAGTGATAGGAGACTATCTAGCTTGGTTCGGGGAGCACTTGTTGGGTAAAAGATTGGTTTTTTCTAAATTTATGGACTCAATGCTGAACTATTGACTCCACTTGTTCGGATGGGTGTTCACCCCAAAGTGTTCCCGGACTGCATGCATACATCCGTAAGTAACTTAGTGCAACATGGCCAATTTCATTGAGAGGAATCAGCAAAGAAAAGAAATACTGGCCTTCCTATCCGTCAGAAAGGAGAGTAGAGCGGGTCAAAATTAGAGCTGAAGGAGGACTCAAAAAGAGTCTTTCTGGGGCTCTATTCATTACTTTCTTGGCATTTTCTTGGCATTGAAGCCGTGCGTACTGATTCGGGTCTTCACTTCTCTCAAACCTCATACTCTTCTTTTGAAAGCTCAACTTTATGGGGCTAAGCCTTGCCCTCTCCAAGCCGGGCTTCTTTTGTCTATGCATTATGGTGACCCTGTAGCTGATCCTACCCTCTATCGCAGTGTTGTTGGTGTCTTGCAGTACACTACCAAAAAAGATGAGAAGAACCAGCTCATGTACAGTCATTTACTAAAAGAAAGCCAATGTGCCTGGAATATGTATTTCAAGTAATGCTTGGAATTTTGGCTCTTTAAAGAATCACCCAAATGGTTTGATTGATTGTTAGCAGTAATCAGAAAGTTAGCTCTTTTTCCAGACCTGTGGCCTTGGAGTTCCCGCCCTATTCCAGGTGATAAGGAAGATGAGAGAGACGTTCCTTATAAGATAAGTCGTCTTCCACTTTATTCCAGGAAAGCCTTTCACCGAGCAGCTAAGCGAGTTCATACGCCCGCATCTGTTGTCGTTAAAGTAGGTGGTCTTTGGTTGTAGTAGTGTAGGCATAGGAGAAGACTGATTCCTAGCCTTTCTATTGACTAAGGTAAGGAACTGAACCTGGGGGAAAGGGGGAAGGTGAAAAGTTCAAGTTCATTCCTATAATTTAAGCCTATCCGTCAGGGGCGGGCTCTTTCTTCTTGTTCTTTTGCGTGACATCTCGGTAAGCTTTAGATATATAGTAACTAGGGAAAATAACCTCTTTCCGGAAATTCTCGAAAAAAGAGTAGTAAAATATCAAAACTTATGAAAATCTGCGTACTACTCCCTAGCGAAACCACCAATCCGATCTTTCGACGGAAGGAAGTCACTAACCTGAGAATCCATCTTTGCCGAGAAAACTCTGTAAAAGATCTACTCTCTTTAAATGGAAATCCATCTTCTGTAGCTGCCATGCTCTTGAATTCGCTCGCATTCTATCGAAGATTGGAATGAAAAAATCCGCTCGCTATTGGAATAGAAGCTCTTCGGGAAGAGTAGCGGGTGACATCAAACCCTGCTTGTGACATAGAGACTTGCTTCTTTTCCGGTCAATCAAGATCTCTGCCCTGGAAATGGAACTTAGAAAGAAGTTCCTTGCCTGGAACACAGCTTGCTTTATCTTTCTCAAAAGAAAGGCTACCACCTTTCCTCCTGCTGGATCTTCACCTTCTGGAGTTCTTTCAGGAAAAGGATATGTCACTAATGAAGCAAGTCCTGTAGGGCTCTATCAATCTAGAGCTACTGGGTTAACAACTGCTATTGGTGGTCAACTAGTGGTGGTGCAATAACATCCTCAATTGCATAGCCTATATAAAAAGCTGGATCGACTGCTGGTGTGTGTGGCTTGACTGGTCTTGGCTTATACCTTGGCTTCTCTTCTATAGGGATCTATACTTGGATATGCTACTGTAGGTAGTCAGAAAGTAACCCTCGTATCGGCTGGATATAGATCAGTGGTCTCCACTGGTTATGCTTAAGGAACTGTAACAACGTCAAAAGGTTCCTCGTTTTTCAACTGGATAAAAGACTATAATGCCCCTTTTTTCAAGAATAGAAGTTCTCACATCAAAGTCCACTAAAGGCGAGTCTTACAAATCTGCCGTGTCCTGAGTAAGCAAGGCGTTCCAATTTATTTTTGCCTCTAGAAGCATGGGGGCCTGAAAATAGTGCAATGTCGGATAATCAAAATGGGAATAGAAGGAAAATGGTGAAATGAGAATAAGAAAACGGGTCATTACCATCCGTGGGGGCATCATCCTTAGGGGGGTCTTCACTAATTGCTTCAGTTGTCGCAAACTCTTGTTTAGTTTCGACAGTGAGAAAGGATATACTACCCGGCGCCTGCCGTAAACCAAAAGCAAGTCGGAAGGATGATAAATGAGATAAGGGATATAAGATACATGAGAATAAAGAGGTTAAGTTACCCTCATTTCTGAAGACTCTCATATAAGGGTTATTATCAGCCGATCCTTCCCCATCTGACTTTAAGGGTAAGGGGTCTGCAGCTTCCGTAGCCGCCTCTGGTGATTTTTTCTTGAGGCTAGACTGAATCTCCTAATCATCACTCTCGGGGTTAATCTCCTCACCTCAGTCTTTCCGGACCCGGCGGTATCGGTACCACTTGTGATCTTTACAGTTGCTCCGGATGATTGACCGCCAGAACTAATTTTTTCCGTCTTCTCTGCCTCTCCTTGTGTTTTCGATACGCCTTATAATTCCAGTACGCACCGGTGCTTCAGGAGGCCTCCGTTGGAGATGTCCAAACCATCTCAAGCGGTGTTGGACGATCTTCTCTTCAATCGGTGCTACCCCAAGTCTGTCACGTATATCATCATTTCTAATGCGGTCCCGTCTTGTATGGCCACAGCTCCACCGCAACATACGCATCTCTGCTACACTTATCTTCCGAACGTGTTGTCTTTTAGTAGCCCAACATTCTGCACCATACAACATCGCAGGTCTGATCGCCGTCCTGTAAAACTTGCCTTTGAGCTTTTGTGGGACTTTTCTGTCACATAGGATGCCAGATGCCTGTCGCCATTTGACCCACCCCGCTCGTATCCTATGGCTAACATCTTCATCAATCTCACCATCACTCTGCAACATCGACCCCAAATATCGAAAGGTGTCCTTCCTAGGCACTACTTGTCCAGCCAAAGTGACATCTCCATCATCTGACCTGACACCGCTGAACTCGCACCTCATATACTCGGTTTTAGTCCTACTAAGTCTAAAACCCTTCGATTCTAAAGTATGTCTCCACAACTCTAGTTGCCTATCAACTCCTATCCTACTCTCGTCGATTAGCACCACATCATCAGCAAAGAGCATACACCAAGGGATCTCCCCTTGTATGTCCCTTGTAACTTCGTCCATCACTAGGGCAAAAATGTAGGGGCTCAAAGCTGACCCTTGATGTAATCCTATCTTAAGAGGAAAGTCATTGGTTTCGCTATCGCATGCTCTGACACTAGTCACAACGTCATCGTACATATCCTTGATGAGGGTAACGTACTTTGTTGGAACTTTCTTCTTTTCAAGAGCCCACCACATGACATTCCTCGGTACTTTGTCATACGCTTTCTCCAAGTCAATAAATACCATGTGTAAATCCTTCTTCTGCTCCCTATATCTCTCCATAAGCTGTCTCGTCAAGAAAATCGCCTCTGTGGTCGACCTCCCAGGCATAAAACCAAATTGGTTCTTCGTAACGCTTGTCATTTTTCTTAAGCGATGCTCGATGACTGTCTCCCAAAGCTTCATTGTATGACTCATAAGCTTAATTCCTCTGTAATTTGTACAACTTTGAATATCTCCCTTATTCTTGAAGATTGGTACTAATATGCTTCTCCTCCACTCGTCAGGCATCTTGTTTGATCTGAAAATGCTATTGAACAACTTAGTTAGCCAAGCTACCCCTACGTCTCCAAGGCATCTCCACGCCTCGATAGGGATGTTATCAGGCCCCAACGCCTTGCCTACTTTCATCCTTATTAACGCCTCCTTTACCTCAGACTCTTGAATTCTCCGAACAAATCGTCTGTTGGTGTCATCAAAAGAGTCATCCAACTCGATCGTGGTGCTATCATCCTCTCCATTGAATAGATTGTCGAAGTATGCTCTCCATCTATTCTTTATCTCGTCGTCCTTCACCAGAAGTCCACCATTCTCGTCCTTAATGCATTTAACTTGGTTGAAGTCTCTCGTCTTCCTCTCGCGGAGTGTAGCTATCCTATAGATGTCCTTTTCGCCCTCCTTCGTACTTAGCTTCTGATATAGATCTTCATACGCACGACCCCTTGCTTCACTCACCGCTTTCTTTGCGTTCTTTTTTGCCGCTTTGTACTTTTGTATGTTGTCCTCACTCCTGTGATGATGCAAGCATTTGTAGCATTCCTTTTTCTCTTTGATAGCCTTTTGCACGTCCTCGTTCCACCACCAAGTATCTTTAGGTTCGCGTTTATTTCCTCTTGTCACTCCAAACACCTCCGTAGCCACCTTCCGAACGCAATTTGCCATCTCCTCCCACATGCGATTTGCTTCTCCTTCTACGTTCCATGCCCCTTCTTCAATCACCCTATCCTTAAACACCCGTGAGGCGTCCCCTTTGAGCTTCCACCACTTCGTCCTTGTAATTCTGGCGCCTTTGTCCTGCCGAACACGTATCCGAAGACGAAAATCGGATACCAGAAGCCGATGTTGTGAAACGACACATTCTCCAGGTATAACCTTACAATCTACGCAAGCTCGTTTGTCCTCTCTCCTAGTAAGGACAAAATCGATCTGACTAGAGTGCTGGCCACTACTGAAGGTAACTATATGGGATTGTCTCTTTCTAAAGAAGGTATTAGCTAACATGAGGTCATAGGCTACGGCGAAATTCAAGATCTCTTCTCCTTCTTGGTTCCTATCGCCATATCCAAAACCTCCATGCACCCTCTCAAATCCCCCACTAGTTGTACCAACATGGCCGTTAAAATCTCCTCCTATGAAAAGTTTCTCACTACTAGGCACACCTCTGACCATGCCATCAAGATCTTCCCAAAATTCCCTCTTGGCGGCCTCACTTAGACCTACTTGTGGGGCATACGCACTAATGACGTTCAAAACCTTATCACCAACTACCAACTTAACTAGGATGATCCTATCCCCTTGTCTCCTCGACAACTCCGTTCTTGAGGCTCTTATCAACTAAGATGCCCACCCCATTCTTGTTCCGTTCTTTTCCCGTGTACCATAGTTTGAAGCCTGTATCCTCCACCTCCTTCGCCTTCTGGCCCGTCCATTTAGTCTCCTGAACGCATAAGATATTCACACGTCTCCTAGTCGCAGTATCAACTATCTCTCTTAACTTACCTGTTAAGGACCCTACATTCCAACTACCTAAACGAATCCTACTTTCCTCGGCTAGCTTCCTTGCCCCTCGCACCCGTCGAGTAAGGTGCGAAGACCCTTGCTCATTTACCACTACATCCGGGCGTCGATGTAGCGCGCCACTAATGAGGTGACGACCCGGCCCTTGCTCATTTAACACCACACCCGGGTTCCGATATGGCGCGTCGCTATGAGGGTTACGCCCCAACGAAATATCTATGGGTTTCATTTCATGAGAGAATGGCTGTTTTTCGACCATTGGTCTATCGTTGGCTCGCCACGCCTATCACGACCCTCCTCCTTTATCCTGGCTTGGGACAGGCTGTGCAGAAACTACACAGGCGGAGTTAGAAGTTAAGCAAGAAGCAACGTATTAAATAAGGCTTGGGAGTACTTAACTTAACACTAGGTATGTGTTTTCTGTTTTCATGTCTTAGAGTTCGATACTGGTATGAGGAAAAGTCTAATGGTGCTAGGGTAGGTCAAGCAGGTAATCGGACTTGGTAGCTACTATTGAGTTTATTAAGTAAGTTGATTTCTTTGCTTTGATTAGGGCTTGGCACTTGGGTAAGCCGAAATTTACCGATTGAGTCAACCACCACTATTTAGCAATAGTTCACTACTTATTATCCATGGGCAACAACTCTTTTACTGACCTTCCACGTCTCGAAAAACAACCAATGAAAGAAAAAGACATCAGCTGGATGCTACTATTGCTTAAATTGTTGCACATTACTGCATGGAAGCTTTTATTCCTATTTGAAGCATGACAATTTCATAACTAATGCATGGAATGCCGGGAAAATTCCCGGGATATACACCAAATGTTTCATAAGCGGGGTTGCGACTTCAATTTACCTTTCTTATTTTGCATGTTTTTTTTACTATACTTTTATGGTTATAAGGAATAACCATATAAAGCAAAAAACTCTCAAATGCATCTTGTGCACTGGTTGATAAAAGCAATTGAACAAATTAATTGAAAAACCCATCCCCAGATCTTCGTTGCTCATGTTCGAGAATGTATAATACTAATAGTACATATAACCTTGTTGTTTAAGTTTACGGATTGACAAGCTGGGAAATAAATGGCAGGCCGGGTCGCCGCTGAGATGCGCGGAGCTTACTTGTGTGGGACAATTGATGGGTTTTCAGCGAAGATTGCAAGAAGTATCCCTGGTACCTGCTGAGTTCTGATGTTTCGAAAAAAAATAATATGATGCCATTTCTTTTTCACATGGTCACCTTAGGCGATAGATTTGGCTTGGGTTCGGTAAGCAGGAATCGATTTCTTAGGTGGGGCTGTGGGATAATAGCCAAGGCTGATACCCAGGGTACGGGCTAGGGATGCCAGAGAGTAGGTTTTTTTACTGGTTTATGCATGGAATAGAAGCAGGGGACGCTACTAGAGAAAGTAAAGGGATAGAAACGTTCCGTTATAGGTATTCAAGTCATAAAGCACCGTTCAAGTAAAGTAGCTCAAGTAGGCGTATTGAAGTTCCGAGATAGGAATTTATTTGTTAGTTGTCCACCTGAATAGCCAGTAGTCTTAATGCCAGTAATAGGGCTAGGTGTGATTATTAGATTTATAAAGAAGCTCCTGAGTAGTAATAAGTATAAATAGGGCTAGGTTTGTACGATGACAAAAGTCCTAAAGTAGGATTCGCCTATGTGCAAAAACAGTCCAACCCCCACCCAGAAAGCCGCACCCGCATTCTTGTCCACCCAGTCCTCCTACGCCGAGAAGTTCCAGGTGCCTCGTGCTGTCACTACCGAAGATAAGGTGCTTCCCTGCCTAGTAAAGGCAAGCTTTATCCTCTCACGTTGGTCGAATTTGCTCCAGCGGTAAGGAGCAGCCTTACTTGGACTACCTATGTAGCGTCCTCTTCCGGGTATGTTCGACCAGACATCCTGTATGCGGGGGACGGACCCTACTTCGAAAGTGCATTCACACCCAACGACACCAAAAGCCAAATCAGGAACCTGGGGAGTATGCTAGCTCTGTTCTTCTTTCTCCACTTGCAATACTAGAAATTCTTTAATTCAAAATATCTCTCATTTAATTTGAACTCGGTAGAGATTTCTCAGGAATTTACTCGTATCTCTTACGAGAGATATGCACCATTTGTTGTTCCACTGTTATCTCTATTTGAGTTTGCCTCTGTATCAACATTCCTCTCTAGATTCTCTTTTAAAGAACTTGATGTTCTGTCAGAGCTTAAAGAGGGGATATAAAAGGAGTGAAATTGGTTTCACACACAATCAAAGGGAACCGGTATCTATACAGGAGATAACTCTTAATACACCGGTGCTTCTATACAAAAAAACTGATCCCGTCTTTGGTTGGGTTACGTCGTTGGTATCCGGGGTTGTTACGCATACAGCTTCTCTTGTATCCCTAGTACCTAGCCTTTACTTACCTCTGCACAAGCCTATACTTGTTTAGGAAATACCTATCCCGTGAGCTGAACCTCAACAACATACTTGCTTAACTTTTTCCTTGCTCCTTCTGGAATGCTCGAATGCGTTGGATCGCATTTGGGATTAAAAAAGCCCTATTTATGGAAACCCGTGATAAAAGAACTCTTTACTTTAATTTCCCATCTGCTCGATAAACACACAGCCTATACATGGGGACACGGCCCAAGATCGAGACACCTATTTGCTGGAAGACCTGCGCCCTGCATCCACCCCAGCAACAAAGCACAAGATGCCCGATCAAGGAAAACTCCCGGTTAAAGGAATGCCAACAAACGGACAAGTTCTCGCTAAATACCCTCCTTTGAGGGTATTTTTCTAAGTCAGATAAAGTATGCCCTCTCTCTTTTTAACTCTGAACGAATGGTTTTATGGAACGAAGAGAAGGTAATTGAAAGAAAAAGATCCCAAAAAGCTAGTGCCATCAGTTTTGAATGAATCCAAAAAGTATTTATACAACGCTCGTAAAGCGAAGTAGCTATCAACGGCTTTAGCATGACAACTAGAACATAAAGCCATGGTAAACTGCCAAAGCTTCTACTGTAGTGTAGCACCTGGGTTCAGCCTGCTCCTTCCTCTCTATCAAAAGATTTCTTTCTAGGCGCAGGTCAAATTCTTTCGATAAGCAAATTCCGAAACAGAAATAGAATAGTACTACTCTAAAATAAGAATGACAATGATCAGTTATACCTAGCCTAGTGAACACCAGCTTATACGCCTAGACCCGCAGTAAAGTTCTACCTTTCCCCTGACGCTCCTAGTCCGACAACTAGAGCCAGAACCAAGGATGTCACCCGACGTGTGCACGCTTCCTCTTAAGTTCTAAGCAATAATATGACACGATGAGGTTCTCTTCTTTTTCCCTATATTTGAATTCTAGCATCCGCTGGTAAGGAAAAGAAAGAGTAAATAAAGAAAATGGGTTGTTCCCTCTATAAAAGTGTGATACCGGAGAAAGGATAAGAAAAATCCCTATCCGGGTCAATCCAATCCACACCCAAAACCATATCAGACACCCCCCCATTCTATCACTCTTAACTCAAATTGGAAAGGGTAGCCTTTCATTTCCCACTTCACTTCTTGGCATCTACCATTGCTGAACATGGGTTGTCCATTTGCAACTGTAATTGAAAGCGGTTGAGCTGGGACTATGGGTTTCTTGGCCCTTTTTTGCAAATTTTAGATCAATAAAGCTGGTATTGCTTCCTTTATCTAGCAATATGGTCATTGCATGCCCTTTCAATTTGCCCTCCAACACCTACATCTAATTGAAAATGAAGAAGAACCAATGCATTGGAGTTACAGTGAGGAGGAAGACTCTGATAAGGAGGAAAGAGAGCAACGGAGGAAGGGAGAGGATCTGAAACCATACCTTGCAGTCGACGTTGCTGCAGCGGAGAGAGAGCGCGAGTGCTATAGTGAAGTGGGAGAGAGAGACCAAGAGACTTCGGAGAAGGGGGAGAGAGGGAGCAAAAGCTTCTGCTCCGAGGGAGAGAGGGAGCGAGATGAACGTGAGAGAGGAGCCCTTCAGCGATAAAACGCTGCCGTGGAAAATTGAAAGTTAATTTTAGCGATGTAGAGGTTTATAAATTAACTTTAACTTAAATTCTGTTTAGTGGTTGACAGCTGTTTTTAATTTCTTTTCAATTTCACTGATGTAGATGCTCTTAGGAACGTATCGATGCTTGAAAAGAGAGGAAAGGAGGGGGAAAGTCTGAATTGAAACTAGATAATCGTACTTTTCAAATCAACAGTAGTGGAGTAGGAAGCATTCACCGGATACAACCTTGATGGATGACAGAATGACTTAACTTAACGAATAACTCAACACTGATTATTGACTTATACGGAATTAGTCTTTAATGAATGATTAAGGGGGGCGCCCTGGGTTGGTTTCTGAGGAGGAAAATAAAAGACAATTTGCCCTCCTTTATAACACTGAATTCAGAGAGAGACCAAAATCAGAGTTTTTTATATACTATACGAAATTTCGAAAAACGTTTCGATCGGTAACGCCGCCCCACTTACCGGACGCACGTTTTCCCTGTTCCATAGAAAAGACCACTAGTCTAGTCTATTTGATCGCCATCTTTTGGGCTTTCGCCGCGGGTAACTGCGTTCGTTTCCGGCAAGTCCAAATAGGAGTACTTTCTTCGCGCTTTCACACAATCGATTATCCGAAAGGCATTTCCCTTGGAAAAGTTCCAGAAGAAAGGGTCCTGGTCCGATTCCATTATGTATTTAACACCCTTAGCGAACGATCGGGCGGGTACAATGTTTAGAGTTTCCCCATCCCATTTAGCTCTCCGTTTAGCATTCACTTCAGCCCAACATAAAGCTGGTTTGATCTCAACTATAGCCTGGAAGATGGATCTTCCCCGCCAAATCCAAAGTTTAAGACCAGCAATCACTAACTAATATATTGATTGGTGCTACTTTTAAGGGGAATTAATAAAGCTTTCGATACGGCTTTTTAGACTCTTTCTATAGCCATAGCCATCTGCTCTTTCATTTGCTGCTCTTCTGGAATGGAAATGCAAAACCAAATTGGAAAAAAAGATGGTGATTGGTGCTAGAACAGAGAGATAGTGCAAGCCGTACTTACCATTACCATAGAAGGATTTCATAATTAAGCACTTTTTACGAGGGAAACCAAAGGGACTGGGCGATAAGCGGACTACCGGGCAAGAAAGCAGCAGACAAAATAACATGCTTATATTGTGGTTGGAAAGCAGACCCAGTAAGGGATTTGTGTACTGTATGCTTTTCTAAATTGGAGTATCGTCAAGAAGGTATGGAATTAATAAGACCAGAGGACATACCGGAAACCAGATCAAAGAGGCATGCTATAGAAATAAGTGAGTCTCATATGCGGATGACAAATTCGTTTTATCCAGAGAACAAGCAAGCTAGAATGTGGGTGGGACAATGGTCGTTCATGCCACATACAAGTATCTCTCAAGTATAGAGATTTTGAGTGTATCAACTCTTTCTTAATAAGCAGCACAGGACTGGGTACAGTAAGAAAGGTTAACTGCGAGACCACTTATCCGCATTTGAACAAACCTCAACTCATAGAAAGGTACAATCGGATTTTGCACAAGAGAGAATTGAGTTATGAGGTAACTCTCAAAGCCAATGAATGGTTGGTTAGAGTTCAAGAATTATAATAACTTCACCGGTAATGAGTGCGGGGAGGAGCAGAGAAGTTGAGATAGGAGCATCTTTCTTGGAATGAAGCTATTAGAGGAGCACTTTTTCCGCATCTGACTCCAACTCTATCGAAGGATAAAAAAGAAGGGACTACGACTTGCTATGGAGTAGTCAAGATAAGATGACTCTGATCTTTCCCTCTATGGAGCCGGATGTGAGGCCTACTGATCTGACTAAAAAAGAGTCAATGGCAGCGTGGATCCTTGCTCTTCGGACCGATTTGCTTCTTGTTTTTCTTTCTCTCAATTTGAAAAGATGCGAAATCAAGATAAAAGAAGAAAGGCAGATTTTTGTCAATCATAAACTCAGAAAGCATGTCCAGTTATTCTTATTTTTTGGCACACTTTTCCCTAGTGTTCCCTGTTACTTACCAGTTTGATCATAACTTTCTTAGTTCTTTTAATACTCTTTTGTCATTATACCAGTGTATGAGTTCAGATTCTGTGATACCGAGAACGCAATATATGAAAGCAGCTATTCTTAATTCAACCAATCAGGAAAACATACCAAAAATATGAATATCTCAAATCTTTTATTAAAAAAAAAGCACATCTTGTTGATCGAATGTACCTGTGAAACTATGGAAAATTCTAATTAATTATGCCAGAGGAAGGAAGGGTGGTCAGCTGGTGCTCACGCGGAGCTTCTTGAAAAGTAGTCTCTACGTCAGATGCTCCTCCTAGGTCTTGCTATAAACCAGATGTCTCGTAGAACTAATTCGAGAGGGCTTGGTAGTATTAAGAAAGGTCAGGATGGGGAGGAGTTGACCCGCGCCACCAGAGTCAAGATCAGAAGTTCTAGATCCAGATCCGCTGCTAGTCTAATTCCTTGTTCGGCGCAGTTTTGTTTGCACGAAAGCTCTCTTAGGCAGCTATTGAATAGGCTTTGAGGGCGTAGCCCGACTAATATGCCCGAAAGAAGGAACTTCAATAGAATATGTTTCTAGTCAATATACGAGATACGCAAGGATTAATCAATAGGTTGGTTAGAGAGCCACGGGAAGATGTTCTTGACGTTTCTGCAGCTTTTACGGAATCCGCAGCTATAGCTTTTGAAACAAAACAGCAATTTTGGCCAGGAGTGAAGCTACTTTCCCACCAATAGGTGAATGATCTAACCCTCCGCCAGAGGAACCAGCTATGACATACGCGATTGGAAGATCTGATCTTTCTTTGAAGACCGGCATAAATAAGGTTGAAGTTGAAGTCAAAAAAGAAGTAGAGGTTATGAAAGAAACCATTTCTTGAATCTGTTTTTTACTGAACCAATTCCTGTGCGATGGATTGGATCAAAACGTTATAGCACTACAGCCATACCTCAAAATCCGCTAGGCTACACGATGAGATGTTATTAGTAGCTAACCGCCACAGGTCAACATAAAACGTTATGAACATTTTGCTTTGACTACTCTATTACCAATAGCGTACAAGGTCACCCGGAGCTTTAGCACGAGGAAAAATAATAACATCGATTTGGAATTCAACTATCTATATATGGATTCATTCATATCAAGTCTTGTGATAGTATGAAAAATAGTCCTCATGAAGCACGTCTAGAGCAAAGTACTGGTTCGAGTGAAACGTACCCAGAAAGCAGCAGTGCCACCTAATACTCGTAGACTAAAAGACTTCTTCTTATATCTAGGAGCAAGCGTCGGAGTCAATATAAAAGTAGCAGCTTCAGCTGTCCAGCCGAAAGAAAGATCTGACAAAGCCGGTGAGGGGGGGCAAGTGTTCTTCGGACTCATCCCAATTGAGTGCCAAGATGGGCGCATAGCGCTGGGGTGCGAGTATGAGTAGGGGAAGTTATGGTCCCACCCAGAAGAGTGCACTGGAAAGATTTCACTCCACATAAAGAGATCCAGGCTATTGTAGAGCCGTAGCCTTCCCGACGATGTGCTCGTTCACTTTTGCCACGGCATGATATTATACAAAAAAGCATTTTCAATACTTATATCTAACTTATATCTAATTTTTGATGATTGTTACTTTCTCTTGCGCGAATGGAGAGGAGTTCGTTAGCTGAGATGGAGAAGGCTCTAAAGGCCGTGTCGGACACTCTGAAGGCTTTAATGGAGCGGAATGGGCCTTCTACGCAAACATACAAAGAGGCACTGTTAAGGCCTGCTAGGGTGAAGGTTCCAGTGGCGGGAAAACAAAGACAGTATTGGAGGAAAGTGTCGGAAACGGATCGACCCGTTCGATCAGATCTGGTTAGATCAAGAATCGAAGAACTCAAACGCCTTTCTTCTCCAACTCACCCGATCTGCTTTCGCTGTGGCGATCACGGGCATAGAGCAAACCAATGTCGTAACGCGATACTATGCTTCGCGTGCAACCGGCTGGGACACCGATCACCGCAGTGTGGATCCGTCACTGTAATTGCTCCTAAACCACTAGTCTCTCAGTCGATTGCATCCACAACTCAGATCGGACAACCTCCTCATCACTCTACTCTTCCTACTAAACCATCTCAGTCTACTTCTAATACCCAATCCATGGCGCCAATGCATCCGCCGGTCCCTACGTTTCATGCGTCACCAGACACGGAATTCCTAGAAGCGGCGTTCAAACGTAGCTTTATCCTACTGGATGAAGCTCAATGGGGTCCAGAGAAGGTTGAGCATCTGATGAAACTCACCTTTCCTCTGTACCCGGAGGTGAGAGTACTTGAGGAGTACAAGTACATAATTGAATCGCCGTCCCAGACTTGGCTGAGTTCTAACCTAGAGAAAGGTCATATTCTACTGGAGAACAAAGAGGTGAGTATACTGCCATGGGATCCTGCGTATATTGAAGGGATGCAAATGATACCGGTTTGGGTGAGAGTGTATGGATTCCCCATGATGCTCTGGAAATGGTAGGTCAAGGAAGCAGTAGAGCTTGTTACAAGTAAAGTCTAAGCAAAGCAGAATAGGCATGAGTTTATGAGGAGTAGTACCCAAGGAATAGATAGTTAGTTATTCTTCAGGGGAATAGGTTGCACCCGCATTCACAGGCGTTGCTTAACGTTTCTTTCGTCTTTCTTTTCTTTTATCATATATAGTTTCTGATTTGATTTTCATTGGTTTTTATCATATATAGTGTAGATTGCTTTTCTCTTTTCGTTTTCACTCTTTTTCTTCGATGTCTGTCGCGAATGAAGAATGCAAGATAACATAGTAATCTCCGCCCAAAGGTGCCCCTACGAGGGCCGGTCACCGGGGATGAAGTCAACTTGCTTCTTTATGAGGGCTGCTTTATTGATGAATAAGAGTGATTTTCTTATCTGATGTTATATGCTTAACACATAAAATTAGACACAGGATCGTTACCCCGCAACAGAAGAAGAACCCGCGCGCTCAAGAACACGCAAGGTTGTTCAACAAAAGCCTGGCTGGAATACTCGACGATTTAGTCGAGGATTTCATTCTGCCACGTCTTCCATAGCTAGAGAGTTGGTTATATTGGTTTTCCTTTGAATTCCTCTAATTGAATGTAATTTGGCACCGGAAACTCTTCTAGGAGAAGTTCGAATTCGTTCCCTTCGGATATTGAGCGGTCTTGCTTTTACATGGTTTACGTGTTACTGGTTCTCGGAAGAGCTCATTTTTTTATTAGCTAAACCTTTTCTAACCCTACCTTTGGACTCTTATTTTGTGTGTACCCAATTAACAGAGGCCTTCTCCACATATCTTGCAACGTCTTCAATAGCATGCTCTTACTTCGTCTTTCCCTTCATAAGTTATCAAATTTGGTGCTTTTCGATACCCAGTTGCTATGGGGAAAAAAGGAGGAAATACAATCGATTCCTCTATTTCAGTGTTTTTGGCTTCTCCTTATTCCTGTTCCTAACTCTTTCCTGGGTAGTTCCCAATGTTTGGCACTTTCCATACTTCATGGGTGAAACATCCACAAATTCGCTCATGATAAAGTTACAACCTAAGATCTATGACTATAATATGTTCACTCTTCGTATTTTGTGCATTCCATCGGTATGCTCCCAGGTACCTGTCATTGTGATCTGTTTGCCAGAACCAAGGGGTCTCTCCGTGGAAATGCTCACGAGCCATCGTCGTTTTTTGATGGTTTTTTCACTGATCACAGCTGCTCTTTCCACACCTCCGGATATCTGGTGCCAAATTGTCGCCTCTTTACTTATTTGTTCTATCATAGAGCTTGCTATCTTTGTGGCATTGATTATACAAGTTCGTGAGGAGGGCTGGACGATACGAATGAGGTTCGATCGAGAAAAAAGAAGAGTAAAAACCCGAACAACCAAAAGTAACTAAAAAGTAATTCCCGAGCACATCTGCGATTCATTCTCATAAAAAAGAGCAGACTCCTTCGCTGAAATTGTAGTTATTTATTTATGCAGCTGTCAACGGGTTCTGTGATCGGGCGTGTAGTCTCAGTTGGAGATGGGATTGCACGTGTTTATGGATTGAACGAGATAGAGTAAGTAATTCAGTGAGTGCTTTCTTTTATAAGAAGGGCTTGGCTTGGAAGAAAAAATGAAATAAGAACAACCGCCCGCGCTGGTTGTAATAGATCGACTTGAATGCTGGAGCAAGAAGACGCATCCAAGTTTGATTTCAAGGAAAAACAACGTACCATGATACTTTCTGTTTTGTCGAGCTTTGCTTTGGTCTCTGGTTTGATGGTTGTACGTGCTAAAAATCCGGTACATTCCGTTTTGTTTTTCATCCTAGTCTTTTGCAACACTTCTGGTTTACTTATTTTGTTAGGTCTCGACTTCTTCGCTATGATATTCCTAGTAGTTTATATAGGAGCTATTGCTGTTTTATTCCTCTTCGTGGTTATGATGTTCAATATTCAAATAGCGGAGATTCACGAAGAAGTCTTGCGCTATTTACCAGTGAGTGGTATTATTGGACTGATCTTTTGGTGGGAAATGTTCTTCATTTTAGATAATGAAAGCATTCCATTACTACCAACCCACAGAAATACAACCTCTCTGAGATATATGGTTTATGCCGAAAAGGTACAAAGTTGGACTAATTTGGAAACATTGGGCAATTTACTTTATACCCACTATTTCGTCTGGTTTTTGGTTCCTAGTCTGATTTTATTAGTAGCGATGATTGGGGCTATAGTACTGACTATGCATAGGACTACAAGGGTGAAAAGGCAGGATATATTCCGACGAAATGCCTTGGATTCTAGGAGAGCTATAATGAAGGAGGATGACTGACCCACTTACGAAAGATATTGCCAAGACCATAAGAAGATGAATACGCACAAAAAGAAGCTCAGAGCTCCCAAGAATGAATGGAAATTCCCATATTTATTATGTTCAAGCAAACTAGGAGGAGTAGTCAAATAACTAGAACTGGCGTAGCGTGCACTCTGGGATGCTTAAACCTTGAGAAGCAAGCAAGTGATTCAAGACCTGGTTCGAAGCGACAAATCACATAAGGTAAAGAGCGCCTGCTTAATTGAAGGTAGTAGATAGAAGCAAGGGGTATTTCGGCTCTAATGAGCTAGCTCCTTTTTCCTTTACGAGATCTCGGCTCTTTGGAATGGTTGGAGAGAGCCCCGCCTCCTGTTGGTTGGTGCCGGGCCCGAGGGTGATGGGAATCCTTCCTGAAAGAGCCTTTCGTTCAGGCTCGCGAGTTCAAGAATTTAACCCGGGTCCCTGATCTGGGAGCAAAAAACTGGCTTTGCTCCCCGCAAATGAAGAAAGAAGGTTCGAAGTTTAGACCGCTCACAGTAGTTCTACCCATAGAAAAGATCATGAAAGAGGCGATCAGAATGGTACTCGAATTCATTTACGATCCCGAGTTTCCAGACACATCGCACTTCCGCTCGGGTCGAGGTTGCCACTCGGCCCTCAGACGGATAAAAGAAGAGTGGGGGACCTCTCGCTGGTTTTTGGAATTCGACATCAGGAAGTGTTTTCACACCATCGACCAAGACCGATTCATCTCCATCTTGAAGGAAGAGATCGACGATTCCAAGTTCTTTTACTCCACTCAGAAACTTTTTGATTCCGGACGACTCGTAAGAGGTGGGGGGGGCCCTTACTCCGTCCCACACAGTGTACTACTCTCGGCCCTACTAGGCAATATCTATCTACACAAGCTCGATCAGGAGATAGGGAGGATCCGACAGAAGCACGAAATCCCTCTTGTTCAGAGAATCAGATCGGTTCTCTTAAGGAAAGGTCGTCGTATGGATGACCAAGAAAAGTCTGGAGAAGAAGCAAGCTTCTATGCTCCACAAGACAACAGAGCCATCATTGTGGGGAGGGTCAAGAGCATCCAACGCAAACCCACCTTTCATTCCCTTGGATCGTCGTGGCACACCCCCCCCACAAGCCCCCTCCGGCGAAGGGGAGACCAGAAAATGCCTTCCTTTTTACCCTCTTCAGCGTCCCTTGCCGCCTTCCTGAACAAGCCCTCGAGCCTCCTTTGCACCGCCTTCCTCATAGAAGCCGCTGGGTTGACCCCGAAGGCCAAATTCTATGGTAGAAAAGGTGGCTTAACTCATAATTTGGCCATGGGAGACCTTATGCAGTATTGCAAAAGAAGGGGCCTGCTGATAGAGCTGGGCGGGGAGGCGATACTAGTTATAAGGTCAGGCCAGGTCCGTAAGCCGGCCCCCTTTCAAAGCCATTCCTTCTTTATAAGGATTTTTTACGCGCGATATGCCGACGACTTACTACTAGGAATCGTGGGTGCCGTATTTTTGCTCATAGAAATACAAAAACGTATAACCCACTTCCTACAATCCGGCCTGAACCTTTGGGTGGGCTCCGCAGGATCAACAACCATAGCTGCGCGGAGTAAGGTAGAATTCCTCGGTACGGTCATTCGGGAAGTCCCTCCGAGGACGACTGCCATCAAATTCTTGCGAGAGCTGGAGAAGCGTCTACGGGTAAAGCACCGTATCCGTATAACTGCTTGCCACTTACGCTCCGCCATCCATTCCAAGTTTAGGGACCTAGGAACTAGTATCCCGATCAAAGAGCTTACGAAGGGGATGAGCGGAAGAGGTCGTTTACTGGATGCGGTTCAACTAGCGGATACTCTTGGAAAAGAAGGACTCAGAAGTGCCCAAGTGAGCGTATTTTGGGGAACCGTCAAGCACATCCGGCAAGGAGCAAAGGCGATCTCGTTGTTGCATAGCTCAGGTCGAAGCAAGGTGCCATCGGACAAAAGGCAGTTGAAGGCTATGAGTGTCTTTCTAAAAGAAATGGAGACTCCCGCGGGCCGGAAGGCGGCGGAGAAAGGAAGGGGACACTTGGCGGGATCTTTCAGCAGCGAATTCACCATACAGATAGAGGCGCCTATCAAAAAGATACTCCGAAGGCTTCGCGATCGAGGTATCATTAGCCGAAAAAGACCCAGGCCAATCCACGTGGCCTCTTTGACCAACGTAAGCGACGGAGACATTGTAAATCGGTACGCGGGCATCGCGATAAGTCTTTTTTCCTACTACAGGTGCTGCGACAACCTTTACCAAGTCCGAACGATTGTCGACTACCAGATCCGCTGGTCCGCTATATTCACCCTAGCCCACAAGCACAAATCTTCGGCGCGTCATATAATCCCAAAGTACCCCAAAGACTTAAATATAGTTAATCAAAAAGGTAGGAAAACCCTTGCGGAGTTCCCAAAAAGCATAGAGCTTGGGAAGCTCGGACCCGGTCAAGATTAAAACAACGAACGACTTGGATGGAAAAGAAAAACTCTCTAGGCGGTAGGCGGGCGAGGAGCGGGAGTGTGGGCCTCGCCAATTTGTGTATTCTTTGATCTCAATTCAATGTTCTCATATCATATGAAAAGGTTTTTTCTGGCAGGTACTTCGGGAGTCAGAACTAGTGATAGGGCACAGGGGGGGAATAAGGAAAGAGCAGAGATGTTATTTGCTGCTATTCTATTGATGATCTTTGTATATGTGGGCCTAGGTCTGGTCCTCTGGTGCCTCTGCCCCGACATGGAGGTCCTATTGGACCTCACTTCGGGACTCGTCGCGTGGGTCCACCTGTTTTTCTACCAACTTGTAGAATTAGTTAAATCGTCTCTGGGTTTCGAGCCCATGCCTTTAGGCGGCCAGGAAAAAGTCCCGTCCGCAGACGGGGACATTCTTGATAAGAGCACTCCTTTGCCGATGAAGAATTCCGGCAACGATGGGGGGCAAAACAAGAATGCCATTGGCACGATACCTACTTCTCTTATGATAGGACAAGGACAAGGACAAGTGGGGGGAGGCCGCCGGGAGCTGGATCTGAATCAGTCCGCGGATCCGGAAATTACCCTCCACTACCCCTATAAACGAAGTGTGGATCAGCTCACCCAGTTGATCACAAATCTTAGATCTTTTGAAAAGGAGGGACTTTTCCCTAATTATGATCGGGGGCTCCGAATCAAGGATAATCCGGAGATCCAAGCCTCCATTGCTGACTTCCTTAAACAACGGGATACAAGCACTCTAAAACCCGATTCCGCCGCCCTCGTAGCACTCGGGAAGGATTCTCCTCTATGGAAGGAATTTATCGACTATCAACTCCAAAAGCAGGACAGAGGAGTTTAGTAGTTTGTCTTTCCTTCCGTGAGGAGGAGTACTGTCAGTTTGTCGCGAGGCGTGAGAAGGAAGGGCGGGCAAGTGCAAGGAAGTTGGCTTGGGTGGGAGGGATTGAAAAACCTTACTACACAGGGAGGAAGGACACTTTTCTTATTATTATGAATAAGTGCCCTACGATCATTTGTGCTTTCATACATAACATGCCTTAGCGCATACTGGGGGGTGGCAATGATTTTCTATCTATACACAAAAGGGCAGAGCACCTATTGTCTATCAAGGACGTTTGTTTTCATGGTCTTTCCTATAAAGCCAAGCCGTCAAAAGGCGAACAGCTCTTATAGCAATAAAAAACTGCCTACTTATAGCCCCATGTCTTTCTTCCCTTTGCCTTCCTCCTTTCCTTGTGTCTTTTTGCCATTCCATGAACGCGTCCGAAACTTGGCTCAACCCCTCCCGCGTGTCTCATGAACTCGACTCAACTATGCTGGCTGCGAATGCTAGCTGGTTGGGTGTAGACATGTATCTTGTGCCGTGGCGATATAATCACAATGGAAAAAGTTGGGAGTTTCAGAGAGTGCTGGACTCGATGGTTGGACTAGCTAGGACCTGATGACTAGAATGCCTGGGCGCGCGGGGCTAGACCTTGGGCCTGTGGGCTAGATGTCAGGTCCTGCGGACTAAATGTAAGGGCCTGCGGGCTAGATGTTTGGACTCGGACATTGCGGAGCGGGTAGCAAATAAAATTATGGTTTTAGACCCGGATTGCCACTTGAGTTATGTGCTACTGGCTAATGTCTATAAGACGGTCGGCAGGTGGAAAGAAGCTATGGAGATTATAAAAATGATGAGAGATAGGTGTGTTAAGAAAACGGCTGGACGGGTTTAAATGCTTCAAGTGTGGTGAACCGGAACACCGAGCGGTCGAATGCGGGGGACCGAGCGGGCAAGGCCCTTCTCATCGAATCGGAAGAAGGGAGGAGGACACTTCCCTTATTTGTGACGGTAAGCCTCAGATCGACGAAGAGGAAAATGTTGAGCTGACTGATGTTGAGCTGACTGGCGATGTAGGTCCGCTCTTGGTAGTTCGACGTGCGTGTCCCCGGCCGGGATACTGAAGGTGAGTCCTGGTTACGCAACAACATCTTCCAGTCTACGTGCACGGTAATATTTGCCGATTTGTCATTGATTCGGGCAGTTGTGAAAATGTAATAGCCGAAGAGGCCGTGAACCAAGTTGGTCTTAAGACCGAGGCCCACCCGGCGCCATATCACTGGCGTGGTTGAAGAAAGGCAACGAGGTAAAAGTCACCAAAAGATGCGGTTCTCTCTTGTTAATAAATAGAAGGATGAAATTTGGGTCGGACGCTTGCCACTTTCTTATGGGCCGGCCATGGCAATTCGACAGAAAGGCACAACATGACGGCTGGACCAACACCTATTCTTTCTGGTTCGGTCACTCTAACATTGTGCTAAGACCGACAAAGGAAACGATCTCCGAGCCCCGTCACAGCCAACCTGCTGTCCCGAGCCGCATTCGAAGAAGAAAAGGCTCAGGATAACCTTGTCCTCGTACTGCTCGCCAAGGACTGTACCTCGGGTAGTAGTAGACCCGAAATACATGAGTTAGTCTGGCCCTTAGTGGAGGAGTTTGCAGATGTATTTCCCGATGACCTGCTAGGAGGCCTTCCACCACTTCGGGACATACAACACCAAATCGACCTTGTCCCAAGTTCAAGCTTACCGAACATGCCACATTACCGAATGAGTCCCACCGAGCACGAAGAACTGCGGCGACAAGTGGAAGAGTTGCTAGCTAAAGGGTTTATTCGAGAGAGCCTGAGCCCGTGCGCCGTCCCGGCACTCCTCATCCCTAAGAAATTTCCTTGTCCCCAAGGTTTCATTGTGCCAGAATTGACCAGCTCTTGTATGATCTTTTCTATCTCATCCTTCTTGTGAATACCTGTAGGGTCTCTAATTAATGGGCTTAGCATCAATAAAGGAGGAGTCTTCCCAAGTTGCATCACTATCCGCCAGATTCGACCATCGAATTAGCAATTGCGGAACACCTTCATTTCGCCTTTTAATAAACCTCCTTCCGAGCACCGCCACCGGTTCTAACTTCATCTGGCCTTCTGGCCCCACAATCGGCAATCTGGGAGTAGTAATTTGGCTTCGCCCCAGTCTTTTCTTCAATTGCGACACATGAAACACCGGGTGGATCTGTGAGCCCGGTGGTAAATTGAGCCGGTACGCGACTTCTCCCAATTTATCCACTATTTAAAAAGGGCCATAGAACCTTGAACTGAGCTTTAGATTCCTCCTGGCTGCCACTGAGGTTTGTCTATAAGGCTGGAGTTTCAGGTAAACCCATTCTCCCACTCGAAATTGCCTCTCAGTTCTGGTTTTATCGGCTTAGCTCAGTCTTGGATACCAGGAGCTTAAAATATCTTCGATCATGGTTGGAACTCGTGGATCAAGCGATCAAGTCATAGAAGAACTGAGAACACAAGTTACACAGGTCCAGACCGATCTCAATCGTAAACTCAACGATGCGATAGAGAGAAGTAAGAAAGTGGAAGCTCAGCTCAGATGAAGGAACATGTGTCATCAGCCATTAAAGAACAGGTATCAGTTGTGTCTAAGGAATTTGAGGATAGAATGAACAGGTTTGAGGCCAAATTTGATCGAATTTTTAGAGCACAACTGGGAAAGGAGCCTGTGGTAGAAACTGGTGCATCCAGTAATACTGAAAAGGGCATTTTAGAAACTCCACCATTGATTATTTCAACTGTTAGGCCTGATCTGAGAAAAGGAGTTGGCATAGCACCCTGTAATGTGGCTGAAGTTCCTGAATTAAACAGAAGAGAGAACAGAAACCAGAATGTTGGTGATCTGGGGTATAGAGGTCATTTGCCAAAATAAGACTTTCCCAAAGCTCCTTTCGACCGCAACAAACACCGATACAAAGAAGGGGACCAGACTGGGGGAGGAGGAAAGGAATATAGTAAAGGGATTCGCGCACTTACTCAAGCAGGGGATTTGAACTGAACCCACTTTTTGAAAAGAAGAAATGTGGCTGATCCAGTTTCCATTGGAAAGACATGAGGATAGTCAACGTGATTCTTGGTATTCAAAAGACGGAGGCATGGGTACGAGATCATTTGCACTGATCCAAAACCATTGATCAAGTTGTCAATCAGTTGGAAGACGTCGACTCGAGCCCTACTAAGCCTACCACCCCTACAGTACGTACAGTCGAAGTCCCCGCCACCCGGTTCTTCGGGGGCAGTGTAAAGAGCCGCCTTCCAATCTTTTTAACAACACAAAAAGAATAAAAAAGTGAAATAAAGCAGCATACAAACAAAACCTAAGCAGCTACCTGTACATAGCTATTGCTTGCGTATTACATCCAGACGTATCAGTAGACCTGTTACATGTTACCATTCGAAAGGTTTTACCACAAAAGAGGCTTCAGAAATCGAAAGCCTAATTAAGTCCGAAAACGAATTCTAGCTATAACCAACTAAACCAGAGTGGAAAGACCCGACATAAAGGACTTGAAATGAAACTGAGTCAAATACTGGATAGCGAAACACCAAACTATTCTTATTGAAGAGAAGAGTGATGGTTGATCCCGACTCCTAGCTTTCTTTCATAACCTTGCTTTTTAATAAAACCTTGCCCCATGAAGCGAGGATCCCTATCGCTCACGATAGTTTCTGGAATCCCCCAATATTTCACCACGTGCTGAACAAATAGTCTTATATGACTGACCAAAGTGATCTCTCACTTGTGGCCACCTTTGAACTGTTTTACCGCATTCAACCACTCACACGGTCTCATCCAAGAGCACACTGAACCACGTCTACACTAGAACGCACTACAAACTCCAGAAGGGGTAGTGGAGCCTCACGTTGTCTTATAAGGTCATAAGACCTAAACATCCAACCGTACTTGAAGAACTTATGCAGTTGGTCTTTCCGATCAGGACGAAAGACAAAAGCTGGAGGGTCTAGCAAGGAAGTATTTATTTAACTCATCCCATGCTTTTCCTTATTTTCATAATTATAGCTAGGATATTTATTCCTACTAGTTTTAGCCGTAAGGAGGGGATGGCAGGGATGTTGCAAGCATCCATTTATATTGAAATGAAATAATTTAGCTTATTCCTACCTGGTTATTAGCTACGGGACAGACTTTATTTCTTGATTCCCCGGCAAGTGTTCTATTTCTATTTCAGCTACGATATGGACTTATGCCTATTTCAGCTTCGGTATGACTACTATGGCTAGAGGAAGGTGAGACGTATAATCCTGGTCATAGGCTTCGGTACCAGCTTCGTTACCAGTGATAAAGACTACTATCCAGACTAGCCTTCCTGCTGAAAGCATATATTCCGGACTTTCATAGCTTTTGTTGGAAATACCAGAATCCGGGTTGAGATTTGATCTTTCACTCCTTGGCTAACAAAGATGGATGGCTTCATATGACAGTGAAGGAGCTTTATTACCTGAGAGAGAGACTGAGACCAACTCTATCTACTCTATTTATTAGAAACTTTCACTTTTATATAATATTGAAGCGTAGATGTCATTTCAGACTTTCTTTTCTGTTTGAACTAGTAAGTAGGGGTTGTTCTGATGGTGAGGCAAAGATTTTTATCACTGACTGAACACATTCAATAAAAATTTGCAAACTTGAAAAGAAACTCTATCTATCGAAGATATTACATGAGATAAAAAGCTTGTGTAGTAGCTGTCGACCGAGGCGTGCCGGATCCTACTTTTCACCAATTCTCATCTTTTCACGGCCTACATATGCTAACGCTTACTCATTTGTTTAGCCGAGTCTCGCTTTCTTTCTCCAGTAGGTGGACTAGAAAGAACCGTAGGTAGAACCAGCTCCCAACAACCACCAAGAACAAGGACGAAGTCCAGCCGGTTAAGTAGAGAAGGCCATGGAAAGAAAGGGGATGGTTATCAAGCTGGGGTAGAGACTCTCTGGAGTATATGGTCACCTTGTGGAGTACGACCAAGACTCAGACTACCAAACTGTAGTAAGAGTTCCCTTTGAGTAGAGGACGACCAACTTCTGAGCTATCTTCGCTCTATCGATTACCAAAAGAACCTCACGGATGAATAAGACTTATTAAAAATAAATTAAAGGACATTGAGAAATAAAGAATTTGCTTTTTTTCACATTGTATATATTATTTTTTTCTGGCCCCACAATCGGCAATCTGGGAGTAGTAATTTGGCGGAGCGCAACCTCTCAGTAGTTGATAAAGTGGGGGAGGTGGCTTACCGGCTAAATTGACCGGCCGGGTCACCCGTTCGTGTCTCTCAACTTCAAATGAGAATTGGGAGGTGTGTCTCCTACACTGCCATTGATCGGTCCTGAGGGCGTAGCTTGAAGGTGGAACCCATTGCGATTCTGGACCGTAGAGTTGTTCAAAAGGGAAATGTCGAAACTTCCCTATGGGCTTCCTTCGTCACAGGCGTTTCCTATTTTAGGGCTTGTTGAATCAGATATTCCTAAAGTGAACCACCCAGCGAGCGAAAGGATGTAGCGAGCCAACCAACAGGAAGGAAGGGGATGTACTTATTTCAAACTTGCTCGCTTTAGTAGTTTCCTTTACTCTCCTTTCCGCGTTCTTGTTTACGTACAAACTAAAGAATTAAATCCTCCATTCCAAATTCTATTTATTTATTGCCCAGCGACTGACTAATGATGGACTAGCTGCGAATCACACTACAACGTACAGAGGAAAGCAAAGTACTCACTAAATCTTTGTTCAAGGTTAGCAAGTAAGCTGAAAGTGAAGTTTTTCTCGTTTTCCTCTCTTTTCATTCGAGCTTTAGCTTCTGCTTTCCTATCCGAGCAAGCTAGTTTGAAATTGAAAGCTGCGCAATCAGATAAGATATGTAAGGAGGGAACGATTTACTTTACGTTTCTCAAAAGATGGACTTAATTTTAATCCCTCAAGTTGATCCTTGGAGATGTCATGACGAAAGCTCTGACTACACCACGGTTTTTACTTCTTCGTGCCAAGCTGACAGTGATTTCCACACCATCGCGAGGGGGATGTTAGAGTGAAACTGGACTCCTCCAGTTCGACATCAAATGGACAAGTCACCTAATGCCTCTCCAACGTCTCTACCAGAGGATTATTCCCTTTGTCTCAGCACAGTCACGCATACAGCCAACTCTTGACATTTACTTAGATAAATCTTAATCAAAATGTCAATTACAGTTAGAAGTTACTTAGGGTAGGGTTTTTACTTATATATACAAAGCATCCTGTAATCGTAAAGTTTATTTATAAGAATAAATGAATAGAGAATTTGCAAATGAATCTTCTTCTTCCTTCAGATTTTACACCCGTCTTTCATCGTTTGTTTTTATCTTAAGTATAGAAGGTGGGTTATGGGATCTCATATTGGCTGAAGAGGAAGTGGGATTGGAGATCGGGGAGTTCGGGTGAAAACTCGGAACTTTAGGGTTAAGGTCTGAAGGCGAAGGTGTCTGAGTATTAGAGCTAGGTGTGGAAGAAGAGAATGTTTTTCTATTCGCTAACCTACAGTTTCTTGCACGGTGGAACCGCCGGAAAGACACGAAATCGGCTAGGTTACACTTAGAAGTAGGATGAGAGGATTTACCGCAGAAGAAACATGCTGGTAGCCGCCCTTTATTTAAGGCGAGCAGCACGAAGAAGCTGTACTGTAGCCTGTGCTCTCTCCTTACCTGAGGTCGGAGCAGAAGAAGAGAAGTGACTGACAAGCGGGCCTGAGAGATGATGAGTAGACGAAGAAGACGCGGTCTTGACCACCTCGTCTGTGGAAAAGGTCCCAGAATCGAATTAGACTGATGAGTGGCCCCCATGGCCGGATTTTGATACTCAGAGTAGAAAGCTGTCGAAGTTTGCGACCCAGGTTGTGAGTTGATTAGAGCCGAAGAACTGTCGAACTTCAGTGTGGAAGATACTGGAGATGAAGACGAACTGAGACGTGGATCTTTTCAAAACGAGGCCACGAGTTGAAATGCATGATTTTTGGCATTGTGTGTGGGCCTGGTCTGGAGAAATCTTCCATGGTGGCCCGTATGGAGAAGAAAAGGAGTCAAGAGAAATCTTGAGAGAACTAGCGGAGCCCAACATCTTGGAAGGGTCTCCAATTCAGTTCAATTCCTGGGTACTCATATGATGATAATCCCGAAAGATCATTCGATTATTCTTACTAAAAGAAAGCACTAACTCATTTAAGGTATTTTTAGTCATCCATGGTTCAAGTACCCAATCGGGCTTATTCGACACAAGAGACTTTATTAATAGAATCCCCTCAAAGAGAGATAATTTATGAAAATATATTACGGCAACACTCTGTTTCTTTTTTCACCGCATTTGCCACCAAATCTATAAAAGAACTCAGCATTTTAGCACTTCTTTCTTTCAAGCTATCCAAGATGAAATAGTCTTCGCTGAACCACCCACCATGAGATATCTCCTGGACTTGGTAGTCCCTCCGTAGGGTCAACCCTCATCACACCAGCCGCCGCATAAGGTACATGCTTGTCCTCTTCATTTAGAACTGTTTTGATATCAGCTACTATGAAAGACCGGAGCTTACCCGCTCTAGTTTTAGATTTCAGCTTTTTTATTATAGGGGCTCGATCAGCCTGGCACTACTTCTCCACTATCTTCATTCACTACCTTTCTATTTCGAATCCTTTTAGCCGGGGCTCGAACGTACTACGGTAGAAGCGAACTCTTCTTACGACTCAGACTCATCTCCAGGGAATCGACCTATACGAATAAGACCCGTATCCATGATACGATTTCCAATTCTTCTACCCTCGTTCGTAGAATTTGAAGTAGGCTTTCTAGGCTTGTTTATTCACTCGCTGCTTCGTCTTTGATGCAATCTCTTTTCCTCCCTACTCTTGATACCCTCTTTTTGGCTTTTTATATGAAAGAGTTACTCGCTTATCTGTTTATACTAGGACCAGAAAAATGTTGGTATTTAATTAATGCTAGGAATATAGCCTGAGATAGATGAGGGATGGAATGCCTTTTGGATGCTCTAGGCCAGCAAGAATTCCTGAACTAATAGAATACGGAGTCGGAATTGTGTTTCAAAGCAAGTTTTTACCTCTAAATATGGACTTAAAAAGGCAATGTTTCGGTCTAACTTTTCTTTCTTTTTCTATGTATGGAACCCATTTGAATTATCTTCGCTACAGCCCTAGCCAATAGTGGAATTATAAGCTGCTCTGCACTATAACGTGTGGTATTCACCGAAATCAAGCCAATCGGACATTCTAAAAAAGCCAAATTTAAGGGAGCCCGCACAAAAGATATGGATGCCTATGTTAATTTCTTCTCCCGATCCGTGAGTAGGTAGCGTGAGCAAGGATCCGCCCGCCTGCCTAGATCTAGTTCATTTTTGCTAATTGGTTCTGCCCGCTTTTTACTCTAGAAAAATAGTGCCATTAGGATATCTATTAAAGTCTTGCGCGTTGGTGAAAACTTTTTGTCTGGAAGTCACTTACATTGTTGGTTTTTCCAACTCAATTTGAACCCAAATTTGATGTAGTGCAAGTGCGTAAGCACGCCCTTATTTCAGAGGGATTTGGCTTAAGACAGTGAGTTGGTGAGGGAAGGTTGTGTAGTAACTAAAGCCTAAACAGCGAAAGAGAGTCCCCCGTCATAATTCCCAGGCGAGTTTTTTCCTATACGAGTGGAAATAAAAGCATAAGAGCCAGTAAAGGAGCTTTCTTTATTTAATCTGGCACTGAAGTTCCACTTAAACTGGTAGATCTTTTCCCCTATAAGCCCAATTTCTCTTGTCGGCCAGGGACTTTTGACCTGTGTTGTCCACTTTGCTTTAATGCGTTATGGATAGTCCGCTACTTTACTGACTGTACTTGGTCGCTCGCCAGCATTTCCCATATATAGGAAAAAAGTGTCATCTCATTTGTGTAAATAAACTCTTGACGAGCATATGTGTTCTTGAAAATACCGACTCCGTCCTTGTTCTTCTTACTTTGACTACTGGAACTGCTCGAAGCAACCGAAAGAAGGAAACACGGAATACAGAGGCTTTGTTAGCAAGGAGAAAATGCACTAGTGCTTGCAAAGACGCGCACCGGTTTATACTATCGACTTATTACCTACTCACTAAGTTCAAAGGTGATAAGTCGATAGACAAAACCGGTGATAGTTGTTTAAGGGCACAACACCAAAGCCCTACTTTGTTAGAGTACAAAGTATCAAACTTGTCCAATCCTTTAGATACTGGCTGATTGGGCTTACCAGTGTTAATTGTTTATGGCACAAACTTAACAAAGCCATTTTGTGGTATCTCACACTCGCTCGGATCATATCACTCGTCAGCGTGGTCATAGTAGTAGTCATTAGAAACTTCATCATCTTCTTCTTCAACTTCGTATTTAAGTGTTTGATAGGTTGCGGAATTTCTTGAGGTATATTCTTTTTTATAGGCGGTATCGGCTCTTCTCCTCTGAAATTAATTAGCCTGTATACACTCCCGTCAATGATTTGTGCTATTCTGTAAGGTCCTTCCAAACCAGTGAGGTTGTTCCGTATAGGAGCAGTTTGATCCAATCCATGACGGGTTCCTTTGACACATAAACGAATTCACCTTCTTTGAATTGCATCGGGATATGTGGCTCCTTCTTGCTGAGCTTATGCGGCGCTGGCTTTTGGAGAAAGTCTGGGGGAAGGGTTAGTTCATTATCCCTTAGTTTTGTTTCTATCCAGTCTTTGAACGTCCAGCATTCTTCAGTTCGATGCCCGATTGATTGGTGATATAGGCAGAATTCAGGGTGATTGTAGTTGCTATTTCTTTTTGACAGATTGTCCTTCGGTAATGGGTATCCCCGAGATATTACCATGCAGAATTTTTCCAAGACCTTATCTTGTCTGAATGAATAATGTTTTGCTCTGGCAATTTCATATAGATATTCTTTCCGGGTTGATAGATGGTTTGTTGTACATGTGTTAGAGATATGCTCTTTAATGCCTTCCTCCGTGGCCACATCTTTTCCATTGCGTTTTATCTTTACTTGTTGCATTGGCTTCACGGACCTCTCTTTTGAACGAGGCCTCACAAGATGAACCCGGGTCTGTCTGATGCTTTGCTCATGTAGCGCTGGATGTTGAAGATATGCGGCTGGGAGTGTGATTCTATTCTTTTTAATAGCTCTTTCTACCCTGTTCTTAAACACCCAACAATCCTCGGTTTTGTGCCCTATTATACGATGGTATAGGCAAAAGTAAGGATGGTTGAATTTACCCGCTTCGTATGGGCGTTTGCATGGTGGCAATTGGAGCCCGCATCGTTCCGCTAGGTGGAATATCTCGGTCACTTTGTCCTTTTTGAACGAGTATGGCTGCTTCATTCTATCTGCTAGGTGCATTTGTACATCCGATTTCTCATGTGAGCCTTCTCCAATGTTTGTCCTCGAGTCGATCTTGTGCTCAAGGGCGCATGTAGCGGGTTCATAATGATAGGGCACCGCCATCCATTCTCGTTCACGCTGAGGGATGGGTGTTTCGCCGACACGCGATCTTATACGGCTCTTTTCTCTTGAACTCAGATTTGGATTCTCCGAGTTTCATTTTGTTGCTTGTTTGGCTCTTGAGCAGCTTGGACACCGCCAGTTACCCCATCTTCCTTCGTATTGGGTGGCTTTCGTGTCGAATTGAACACAAGGGATGTGATATGCGTCTCCGCATTTCTTGCACATTAACATCTTCGGGGATTTTCCGAATGTGTCACACACTTCACACAAGAGAAACGTTTGTTGCTCGGATCCCTCGGGCTCATCTGTGATCATATTGCAATGGGCGCTTGAGCCGTCCAATTCTGGTTTGAGGCATTGGCGTATTTCTCCCCAGCGAGTAACTACGGCACGTTACGAGCCAGGAAGCCTATTGAGTTCAAAGGCTCTAGAATGCCCGAGACATCGAAAGGAAGACCTACTTTTCCAAAATCCTAGTAAATACTATCAACCTAATATCTTCTCTATTTTGGGGAATGATGCTATTCCACATTTATCTAGTATGGAATACCTATATCTACAAACACTATTTGAGTTGTTCCTGGAACATAACTACACACCAGCTCCAGGAGATATATCCGAATCAATTTCTATAGAACAAGGGCCTATGCCTTCATTTCACTCGTATCCGTTGTCTGTCTTGAACGAATAGAGACTTATTCAATGGATCCCATCTTCTTGACTTATGGGGCTCGGATCCGGTTGTTGAATGACTCTAGGTCCTAAGGCCAGAATTAGGAGGGTAAGTCAATTGGATGTGAGATGTAGAAAGGTTTCGGGCTTGTGCTTTGAGTTTTGGAGGCTCCTGGGCGCAATACTGAAACAGATGAAGGAGAAGTATTAGCTCATAAGGGGGCCCCTAAGGATCAAGTTAGCTTGAAGTGGTACAAAGAACAGTATTGCAATATGAGCAAAACAGATATAGTAAAAGTAGCACGCCCTTTTAGCGTCTCATACACTAGACTATTTCCAAGAAAGACTTTAAATATGTCTTGAAATCCCCTCTCACTGTGTGTGAAAAGAACCTCTGTGTACGAACCTTCTTCAGGACTTATAGTGGATACACGTACATGTAACTATCAAGAATAGACGCCCATTGTTCCCGTCCTTTGAAGCGCTATCAAGTCAGTAGCTGAAAATATGTCTTTCAATCACGCCAGTGCCAACAAATCATTCAGGTTATCCTTCGGATGCAGATCCAATTCTGACAGCAGAGGGCCATGTAGGAGTACCAAACTATGGATCCTGCGGGAAGGGAAGAAGTTTTTTCTTGTTTGTTTAAGTGGCCTCAACAGCTTCTTATTTTGGGCTAGCTTCGTCTCGGAACTCACCGTAGTGGAAATCGGTAACGCGGGTATAAAGTGGAGTTTTTCTTACATTCTCGTAGCTAACTGTCATTGTTCTGACTGGTAGTAGGAGTAGGAATTGACAGATAAAGAATCTAGTGGTAGGCAGTAGACGACAGTCAAGAATGAGATTGACTTTCTATTTCATTCAATATCATGCTAAAGTCATTGGCACAGTTACAAGCACCTCTCATCTGTGATCTTGTAAGGATGGCCCTCTTTCCTGGTCTTGTAACGGACGGATGGACCTAGATTGAAATCTCATTCCAATGGAATATCTAGTGCTTTCTCTTTCCTTCCTACAAGGCTATGTTTTTTCAAGAACAAGAATAACCAAGAAAGAAAATCAGTAACTTGGCTTGCAACAAAAACAAGGCCAGAGCTTCTCACCTGCAACGACAGATCAATGGTATCCAGCAATGGGGTCTGCACTCCAGTACCCAGCTGAGACAAAGCCCTTGTCCTACTATTTCTTCTTTCGGGTGTAGGGTCAAAGCACATAGCCCTATAGGTAGTGCTGGAACTCACACGGTTGTCTTAAATTTCGGTTGAGTAGGGCATCCCAGAGAGGAAAAGCACCATACATGGATAGTGAAGAATGAATAAGCAAAGGTTTTACAGCTGGTTAGATCTGTCGTTTTTCTTTATCTCTTTTTTCAAATTCCAGTTTCTTCGTTTCGTTGGTATTTCCAACGCCAATCCCACGTTCACAAACGCTCCTCTTTCTTGAAATACTCCACCGGGTATAGGAAAATCGTTTTGTAGATCAAAATGATTAAAAGACCATGGGTAGAATTAGCAGCCGATTGGATAGCCACTCTTGAAAAAATGTCTATTTCTAGCGTAAATAAAGCCAGCAGCTTTGAATCAGTTACAATGAGTGATATCCTACTTGCCAGTAAACGCGTTCTGGCGGAAATTTCAAAACTAAACTTTGCCGAATCTGGTAATCGGACCAGATATGCACTTCAAAGGTGTAAATATGTATCCCAAACCATCTACACCACCTATTGCTATAGATAGAATTCGAAATAGAGTTCGAATATGAGACGGTTTATATGGATCCGCTTGATGAGTTGGTACTTTGTTCACTTGGCTATGTATTGCTGAATGCAAATTCTCCATTGGAACTATATGAGTATGAGTCTTGTAGCGATATCCTTAGCCAGCGTGATAATGTGAATCAACTTTATCTTCTTAATTTTGACCGAACTCTTCTTATCCACGAGAAGAGAGAGGAGAGTCTTCAAGCTCTTACTCGTGAGCTGTACAACAAACTTGCACCATACGATTATATATGGGCTTTTGTGTGTTCGTACGTATTTCAAACTGAAGTTTTCTGTATTGATAAAGATGGTTTGCTCCTACCACCAGACCAAGAATAGTGTGATTCCAGAGGAGGGCGCTAAGGAAGAAAAAAATCGTGCAAGGAGAAAGAGAGATGGTGGAGAATGTGTACCGAAAGCATGCACATCAATCGCTCAGAAGTGATCATAAGATTCACATGATCCTGCCTAATTGAGTTTGTAGACTACCGAAATAAAAATACAGCAAACAACTGAAAACAAAGTTACCAGAAAAACATTCAAATGTAATTTGATTAACACGGAGAAAACTGACTGATACAAGACCGGAAATATTAGATGAAATCCTAGATTTAAGCTTACTTTGTGTTATCTTACAAGACTTAAGTATGACTCATACTTTTTATTATCTCTATATCTATATATCTTGTTCATTCCATTTTGACCATGCCTTCCCAAAACCACCTCCCGTCACTGAGCTCCTCCCGAGCTGAGCCAACCAACGGTGAGTATGGCCTCGCTAGACGCGCTGTTGAAAATAAAGGACTGGCTTATTCGAGCACAATGCTGTCTCAATTTGGGTATTTCCAGGAAGTCTTTTCTCTTTGTATGAGTCTAGTTTGTCTGCCCTACGGCCTTGCTTTGGTTTTTCCAAGCTTGAAGCTAGCTCTCTTTTCATAGAGTTTCCGCCTGGCAGGCAGACACACCGATCGCTTGTCGATATTGGGTATCTGGTAATAAAGATCCGGTGTTTCTAAGAGTTGACTTTAGTTAGTGAGGAACTCAAGCAAAAACTGTTTCGAAAGTGTTCCCACTGTGTGGCTATCTGTTTGAGAAGAAGTAAAGCCTATTTGAAAGCTTTGTTACCTCTGTCTTTGACAGCAGGTTAAAGGCTCAAGCATCCGGAAATTCCGCGTGAGCCTATGTGTATAAGATTCTTATGAACAACTCCTCCTGGTAGGTTTGTGATCAACCCTCGGAGCACTGTTACCGAGATCCGCGTCGTACTCTGTCAACAATAGTCCCCTTTTGTCTTCTTTCTTTGTACCAGGTCAGAACACAGTGGATCCTCTAGTGCGGAATGACTATCTCTCTCGACCTACTTACTACTTGAAATTCCAGAACTTGGTACGACTATAAAAGATAAATTTGCGTAGGGAAGAAAGAAACTTTGGTTGGGTATGAAAGACACCTTTTTTGGTAAGTGACAAAAGCGTAAGTCCCGTTCTTTTGTCTGCCCATAATCGAGAAAAAGCTTCCTTCCCAAATGAAAATGAGAAGCGGGAGCATAGATTGGCGTTGAATACCCACTGCATAAGGTATATAAAGTCAAATATGGAACATAAAAATGAGTCTTCCTACCAACCTATTTGATATTTTTCTTTAGGGACAGTAGGCGAACAAAGCCTATCTATAACGTTTGGAGAAAGCCGCCCAGCACAAATCCACAGACCCATCTCAGCCCTTATGTGGCCAAAGAGTAGAGCCGCATATTAATTGGATCGACATGACCTAAATAAAAATCACTTGTTCAAGCTGCGCAGATACTTTTTAGTCACGTTGACTCCGAAAAAGATTTGAGAAAAGACGTCACGAAGCAGGTTGTTATGGACAGACTCGGTGAGAAGTTCGTTGACTTTTTACCGTTTTGTTGTTGAGCAGGAAAAGCATAGAGAAGGTGGCTGGCATTTCCACGCCGCTATACATTGCCTGCCGATGGACTTTCTCTCAGCACAAGAAAGGCTTAGAGACGCTTTCCAAGAGTTTTAGGGTGTGCACAAGTACTATGTATGTGAATGGTGAGTAACATTCTTTCCTCTGAAGCTGTGTCATCTAGCCAAGGAACATTACTCGGAGCTGAGCTGAAGTAGCTTGTGAAGCGCTCCCTGAGCTAATGCTAATTGGTGCCCTGGTATGAGAAGGTTCAGAAGAAGCCGGCATACTAGGGTAAGTTTCGCTTCTTGTAGCAGATATGGTATGCTCTCCTGCTGCCGAAGACATATCCCTATTAGAGTAGAGGAAGATGACCTCTCGGGGGTTGAAGCAAACTCCCCGGTTATTGGTGTACTTTCTCCACCCAGCTAGTTGTTTTGTAACTTTCAGTCGCTGCAGCCTGCTCTTATTCTGGTGATCTCTCGGCGACATCATCAGCAACTTCTTTCTCTTTCTCTTTAGTCCCCTTCGTTTTGGAATTCATTGCTAGAAAAAGCGAGACCTACTCTTTCTTCTGACTGAATATGCAACGCCTTTTAACGTTAGAGTTCTTGGACTCGTTACCTCTCTCTAAATGCCAAGACTACCATCTGAAAAGCAGAGTAATTAAGGTACGGAACAGAAGTAAGCTATTTCCGTTCCGAAGCAGCAGTGAATGTGGAAGAAGTCGATCCCCTGAAGGTATTTGAATGTGACCGAACTTATCCACTTTCAAGAGTTTCATTTGAAGTGGGTTCATAAAAAGATAGAGTTTCATCATAAGGAGCGCCTTGCCCGATATATCTTCTTGTTGAACCGAACTTTACTATCGAGGACTACGACTAAACTGAGTTAATGAGGGTGTGGATTTGAGTAACTTATTTTGTATATAAAGATAGATCCAAAAAAGGACAGGCAGTACAAGTCGAACTTAAAAAGCACAAACAAGGACGTTGGTTTAAACAAGCACCAGGTACCGCGGGTCTATCAGCATCGTTCAATTTCTGGCTCTCTAAAGCAAGCGGATGTACTTCCTGTTTTCTCCTCCTATCAAAAAAGAAGACGACGCATCCGTATGCACTTCGTACGGTAGGAATCTTGCTATTTGACTCTTAACTGTGGTACTAAAAGCGGAATTGCTTTGACGAGTAACTAGTAAATCGCTCCATCAAAGTGTCTGGCTTGTTGCGATATTTAGCTTAAGTCTTGTTAAGTTTTACCATTCCCCACACTCGCCACCGCTTAGCTTTGAACTAAAACAAATGACTTACAACGGAAGGAAAGACTTATTTAAATAATAGGGAACTCACAGCCAGTAACTCCTACTTAGACATCCAAAGTGAAAGCATACACCACCATATACTTTTTATATTTCAATAAGGAACCCGCTTGCCCACATCAAATTGTGTTCTCAATTAAGCTTCTAGCTCTTGTACTTGGGTCACTTTCTCATCCGCTTATCTCGGCTTTAGATCGACTTTCTTTATCTCCCGCCATTAGAAAGCAAGAACTTGTACCGGCGGAGAAATAAGCATGCACAGCTAACTAGAAAGAGCTTGGGATAATAGGCATATGCAAAGTCAAGTACAAGTATGCATTCACGGCAGAGATAGCTAGGGCAGGGGAAAGTCAAGGGAATAAGTCAAGTAGTTTTGATTAGGTCATAAAGTACCGGAATAGTAAGGTGGTGAGAGAGTGTTATTATTCGCAAATCTCTATTTAAAAAAGTATGTTTTCATTCAAGGTAGGTTCCAATCTAAAGTAACTCTCTTGGACCGAGTTCATATGATATTGGCGTTGGTTCAACGAAAGGCATAACTGAAATAAGTAGACATAAACCAGGTAATTTATTAATATATGAGAAATTTTCTAAAAAGAGGAGATAAAAAGAATCATATAAACTATATATTCCAATATGTAAAAAGCGCCATAAAATAGTCAGCCGGATTTCATTCGAAATGGAAAGTTACTGTTACACCAACTCTCACTTTCTTTTCTCTTGCGTGTGTCGCTCCCGATAGACAGATTTATGGCACCAAAGAATATCGATAACTAAAGTTACTTAATTAGGTCTTGGTCTGTAATATTTATAAATACCCAAAGAAGAACTGAAAGCCATCAACAAAGTAAACGGTTATCATTCTGTGGCCCGGAGCAAAACTACTAGAGATGCGTAATAGGCAAAAGAAATAAGAGATGGCACGGGATATGTTGACAAGGTTTAGCTTCTAATAGGCCCCCTTTCTTTGAACGAGTCACAAGGGATGCTACGTTGTAAAGTCAAGGAGACTGGGCTAGGTAAGTAGTAAAGGGAGAAGTACCAGTAACGTTTTCTAGGTAGTCACGGATAGTTGCTTTAGAGCTAGCACAGTAAAGTAGTTGTCTCATAGCCAAGTCAAGGTCAAAAAGTACACAATCAACATGTTTTCACCCCTCCTACTTGTTAACTTTCGGAGAACAGAGTAGTCCGGAGTGGTTACTTATTCCTACAGAGCGGAGTTACTACTTTTTATTATCTCCGACTTTTATTTCTCGCTTGCCTAGTCGTATAATGCATATTTGGCAAAAGAAGATAGGTGTGAAATAAGTCTAGCCGGCCAGACCGAAAGCTGAATAACTGAACAAGTATGAATTGAGTACTTGATATTTTATTTTCTAATAGTGCCTGCGCGAGTTAAGTTACGGAATGAAAGCAATGTTAAAGTAGCAAAAGCAAGCAAAGACCTAGTCTGCTTTGAATTAAGCATTTCAGTATGGAATTAAACTAACTTGAAATCTCTAAACTAGTGAAAAAAGAGCTAGCCGACTATTTAATTAAAGTAAAGAGCAAAGCCAGGAAATAAAGTAAGCGAGGGATTCCGTTAGGTTCATGTCTCTTTCTCCAAATGAGTTGTGAAATGTCTGTGGTACAGAATTATGCTCCATGCTGTGATACAATATGAATTATGCTCCATGCTGTTCATACCGGCTTCCCCTACTTATGCTTTCCGTTGGATATACTTTTTTTTATAGCTGATCCGAAAGGAGAACAAGATCTGTGTGTATATAAAAGTACTACTACAGGTGCGACATATATATATACGCGTCATTCGCGAACAAGTCAAACGTTCATGGAAAACCGTTGACTTGGTAGGTATTCTCAGAGCGCATATCTTGAACAAGCCACTTTGGGCCAACATTTTGCCAATCCAGTTAGCTCCCAAATGCAAGTGTGCAATGCGTAACGGGGACAACGTGGCAGTAGCTCCCAAGCAGTCTTTCTTTTTAGTTAGAGTCTTTCTCAATAGCAGCTTTCAAAGCATCTGCTACTTCCACCGCCCTAACATGAAAGTACTGAGACAGGGGTGGCACCGAGTACGCAATAGCCGTCCTTGTGTATGCGTCATGGCAGGTAGAGCGAAGGGAGTCTTAAAACCTAATCCTCCTTCCTTTCTCTGTGAGTAAACTACTGGCTGCTATTCCTCAAGCAGCAAGCGGGCCATAGCATCTAGTACGAGTCGATGGGGCTGCGTTATAGCCCTTAACTTACCTGGGACTTGAGGCTTTGGTATGAATACACGGATCATGGGCACAAACCAGTAGCTATGATCCATGATCTTACATTGGAATATAATGAACTATATAATAGTTGTCAAAAGGAGGATACTTTTTAGGATAATCATTCCTAAGAATACTAACATAATGAACCTGCTGGTGCATGAGTGTGGTATTTAAATCATTTTCATACGGGTGAATTTGAACACAACGTGGGTTATATTTGATTTTTTTCCGATCAGCCTTTTAGAATATAATTCACTTACAGGGGATATGCCTTGTTTGCAATTCGCTCCTACATTTCATTAAATTTTACTTTACCAGAAGGAATGCAGCACTGCAAGGTTCTATTATGCCAGTTAGAATGCTTTTTTATCAACCTTTTGATGGTTCAATCGTAAACGATAATGTTTTTGATACGAAATTCTATTTCTTCAGTTCAAGTTGAATACGACCCCACGTATCCAGACACTTCAAATGTGGAAATGATATATTATGATTTCTTGGATGCTTTCTACTATGTTGAAAGTGATCAAAGAAGAGTTTATTTCCCACTATTCATATCACATCTTATGTTTTGATGCAAGCTGACTAAATCAATAAGATGGTATTGGTATTCTTATTTGATTAGACCTTTTGGTATTCTTCTTTATTCCGGAGCACTTAAATCCAGATCTCTATCTTATAGCTTATCCTTCCTATTCTGTATGTATTACGGGCATGTCAAGTCAATGGTCTGTCTGCCCTACAACGTTACTTTGGTGTGAGAGCATGACTACCTTGATATAGTTACCCCCTCAACTTCTCACGGAAGTGTAAATAATTGTTTATATAAGAGCCTTCTCTATTCTCTTTCGAGCCAGAGGTTAT